CTTCACTCTGAGCTGGGGAAGGCAATCAAGTCAGTTAAGGAAGGTCTTTAAGGCAAGCCAGAAAGAAGGGAGCTAGCAAGGAAAGGAAGGGAAGGAAGCTAGCAGGAGCCAGAATCAGACCTGTAAGCCAGACTAGTTGACGAAGGCAATCCAATCTGTTGAATCCGACTTGAAGTAAATTCCCGCAAACATGCCTACCCGCACCTGAACCAGTACCAGAACCAGAACTGAAAGCTAGTGAAGGGCATCTGACTTGTGAAGCTGACGGGGTTTCATGACACGTGCAGATTCCAATCTTACGAATTGATAAAAGCCCGCCCTTATCCCGTACCGGAACCTGTACCTGAACCAGTACCAGTACCAGAACTTCCAGCTTTTGAAGCCCACTAGAAAGCCAGAATCAGACTTGAAGGTAAATCCCTCACTCGCTGCTACTATCTCCCCCCAAGCAAGACAGAAAGACGGGAACGAGAAGGGGAAAGCATAAGAACTTCACCTTAACTGAACCTCAACCTGAACCTCCTAGGCAGGGAACCAGCACTGTAAGCTCGTGAAGAGCAAGCGAAGCCAGTAACAGCCAGAACTGAAAGCAGAATGTAATAGCTCGACCTTAAGGGGGGAATAGCTCGACTTAAAAGGAGAGGAGGAGCAGAACAAGGGACACCGGAACTGAAAGCTCGGGCTCGGGAAGTCAATCAGACTGTAGAAGGAACTTGTCCAGCTTGTGAAGCCAACTATAAAGAAGTAGGCCCTTATTTCATGAATTCATTTAGTAGCATCCATAAAGTCATCCCGTACTGCTGATCATGCTGCTTCAAGCTAGGGAGCTGACAAGGAAAGGAATTATTCCCCTCCTCATCTCTATCTCTCCCCACCGAAAACATGGTCACACCATGGGCACCAAGAGAAAGCGAACCCTCGGTCAATCAAAGTGCGTCTAAGCATGTCGTGAACAGAGTTCCGAGTCTCTAAGACCCTCCCTACTCTAATGAATCTAATGCTGCCTTCACAGCTTCTTCTTAAAGGGATCTATTTATGGAACTAAAAAAGCTAGGTACTTGACCCTATATAGTTTCGCCCCGGGTGTGGGAGATCCCATCTACCGTTCCTCCAAGAGTGGTTATGCCGATTCTTGCAAAATCCATTATCTTCCCTACACTATATAGAAAGAGTACCGGCTCCTCTTGCTTCACTCTCCCTTCTGTCTTTCTTCAAGAGTCAGATAAGAAAGGGCTGACTTAGCCTACCAGCTAATAGGGATTTTTTCACTCGGAGTTCTTTCTTCAAGACCTTGAGGCGGTGAAAGTAATGGAATGTCCACAGATTCGGCTTAGTGAAAATAGCCCTAGTTTGATCTTCTTCCATATAAGACTTTGTAATTCAATCGATTCCTGACAGGATTGGCAATGGGCTTAGTAAGCCTCCTTCATTTCATCTTCTCAGTGAAGGAAGCCTGTGTTCACATCTGATCCTTCCTGGGATTTGAACAGCAGACTGGTACTGATATATATTGGGCATTCGAACTTGAGAGATGCCTTCTTCACTGGCCAGTCATAGTGGTCTGGTCCCTGCTTTCCCGAGAAGAGAGGGTGAGGTTAAAGGAATTTTCTTTTCTCTTCAGAACCTAGAACTATAGATATGAAGTACCCGATCCCTCTAAGTTGGAAGTCTAGTGCTTTCAGAGGGCTTTCCCGATGCCGATCTATATAGGTAGAGTACTGAGGCCTTTGGCCTGAACATCATAGGAACTGAGATTCTATCTAGTAGGGTACTATCCAAGACAAGTTCTGTTCCTTTCTCTGCCTTCCTTTCCTCACTAGGACATGAAGGGTTTCACTTTCTCTTGCTTATCCTTTTACTTTTCTTTGTCTGGCAGCAGCTCTCATTTCCTTCTTTCTGCTTTCTGCCATAGAGGCCGGGTACTCTTATATATAGTTTCAGCTCAGTCCAATCTCTTTAGAGTTGGAGACGAGTCCCTTTTTGGGTCTATCGCTTTGCCTGAACCAAATTCAAGGAATGGTTGTCGTCCAGACCCACTTTGTCTTTCCTATACTGATTTTCTTTTTCTTTTGTTGGCAGTGCGGAGCCCGCTCATTGGGATTCTCGCCTTATACTGTTAAGATTCAACGTTTTTGCAGAGTTTCTTGAGTCACTTTCTTGTAATCAATTACGTCAGCTCGACTTGCTAAAGCATATGTGGAAATCAACCTTGATCTGTCTAGTTCCTCAGAAGGCAGGAACCTCAGGCATCCTCCAACTCTGAACACGCACTTCCTTTCCTCATGCATCCGTATCTTCCTCTTTCGTAGAATTCGTCTATTATCCCCTGTATTCGTCTTATCCATTCACCTGATTTCTAATTCGGTATATATAATATAGTAGACCATACCCAACAATCTCAAGAGCCTGTCCCGCGAGACAGCTCTAAGGTCAATAGGTATTTTCACTTCCGATCGAACAAAGTAGCTCGACTGGTAAGGAAAGGTACCCGAAGGAGTGTACTCGGACTCCCATTTTTTCTTGACCTGAAGCTTGAGAGATAGACCAACCTCTCGTAAACCTGGGGCGCGAGAAACATAAAAAAACTAAGAATCGCTAGGGACTATATCTTTTTGAGCTCCAACCTGGAATTTCAACATCAAGCGCACCCTTATACACCTATTCTATCGCAACTATCAATAACCTTTGCTGGGGGCAGGTTCTGACCACACGATGTACCAAGAAGACATCACCTAGAGACTTATTCGTCTCCTTTTATGGGTATAGGGGCATTCACGAAAAAGCATTCCTTATGTTCATTCTATATGTAAACAAATGCAATCCAAAACCACTCACCCCTAGGGATTGCCAATTCTTATTCATCATAGCAGTCATCACCAGCTTCGGCCCTTTCCCTTTCTCGGATTTCCTAAGAGCTCGGAAATGGCTCTAAGCCTTTTTCGAGGCTTTCACCCGCACTAGCACCAGTATATGGACTCGAAAGCCCGAACACAAGCAAGCTGACCTTATTATTATGAAAAGGGGAAAGGGGCTAAAACCAAAGCTAAGGCTGCGAGACTAGGAGAATAGGAAAGACTTGGTATATAATCCGTGCCTTCGTTCCGGCTATAGTCCATTAGCAAGCGAGTAGGGGACCATGATTTTCCTGTGGGAAAAGGATCTCTATGTTTCTTTCCCGTTTCACAGACTTCATTAGGTTTATGTTGGCGTGGAATCTTGATTGCTTCTTGCTTTGCTGGAAACACAGTATGATTAGAGTACTAGTGCTCTATGGTTGAGCGGCTGGACACTCCTTTCATTTCCCGTCCATTAACCCGAACTCCAGACTGTTGAAGACATGAGGAGATGTAGCTTCTGTTCAAACTTCCTCTCTTTTTCCATTCCCCACTTCAATGCGCTACGCTGGCAAAAGGGCTGTCAGAAACCGAGGAGAGTTCATGCGTTCAATTTCTTTGTTGAATGAAGGTGAGTTCAAGGATCGGGACGGGTATTCTTCCTATATAGTCACTTCTTTTGTTGTCGTTAACCCCCTGAGTTCAAGATGTCCCTTTCCGCTTCTCTTTCAGCAACTTCCCTCATTGGGATTGGTCAAGCTCCTTCACTTATTGCTCGATCGGATAGCACCTTTTCTTCCTATTAGTAGGTCTTCTTGCCCGTTCAGTGGTAGTCTAGTTGTAGTTTTGAGCGAGCTTCCGAAGCCTCTTTCCTCACTAGTTATGAAATGCCCTGGCTACTCGTTATGAGTGACCCAGTCTTACCCTACTATCCGTCTAGTCTTTCCAGGACTGGTTAAAGCAAGAAGCCCTATTTCTTCTGTCTTAGTCGATCGACCTTTCTCAACCCGGTAGAGGGTGACCCCATTTCCACAAATCCTGATTCCTTCTGATTCTCTTTCTTCTCTTTCTGATGCCTCTGCTGCTTAGCTTTCTTTGAAGCTTTTAGCCGCTCATCATATCAGACTTTCCAGCTTCTAAATAGCCATTGGTCGAGTCGCTTCACCCCTATCCCTATTAGCTTAGTGGAGCATCTTGTCCCCTTCTTCTCCCCGGCTTTGGTCGAGGTCGATCTAAAACTTCCCTCTTCGTTCGACCCGGGATATGGCACCTCACCCTATATTCTCGGATTCGTCTCTCTCCCTTTCGTCGAGTAAGGGTTCCCCCCTTCTTCGAAGGTCACCTCAAACATTTCTTATCAGACAATTCTTCTTCTGCCTTTGGGCCTATCTTAGAAGAAAAGAAGGTAGTTTCTTTCTTACCTGAGTGGTCTAAGGGACTATATAGAAAGAGTACCGGCTAGGAGATGGATTTGTTGCCTCCTCGAAAGTAGCCTTTCTGCACTATATATATAGAATATCGAATGTTAGAGGTTTGATGAGCATTTCATAGGGGGTTGTGAACTCATACCTATTCTTCGGGTAATCAAATCTCCTCTTTGTTAGTAGATAGAGTTCCTTTCTGGCATTCATAGCCTTGAGTGAGAAAAGCCCCTTTTGTTTCCAAACCTTCCTAGTCTCGCTGGTCCCCGCTCCCCCTATTTGATTAGGAAAGCAAGTACCAATACAAAAAAATCCTTTAGGCGGTCGAGTAGCTTCCGCTTATTCATTAGATTAGTCAAGGAACTATCAGCTCTCTCCTGCTCCTGCACAGGTAGCCGAGTACCTTTCGTTCCTAAGCTATCGTTTCGCTCCTCCCCCCTCTACTCTAAAAGAAGGAGGTGTCCGACCTTGACAACCTTGGCACCTTTCTTTCAAGTAGATCTTCCGCCTAAAGGGTACTAGGTTTTTGGTACCTACTCTCCTCTATTCGATTCGAGGAGTGACGCGTGCCCATGATTCTGCTACAACTACGAAGAATTCAAGCTTCTATTCTGAAACTCTTTCCACTGCTGGTACTTGAAAGGTCAGAACTTTCTTTTCTTCTGTGACTTCTACCTCTGCCTGACGGTTAGAGATTCTCTCCCTTTAGTCTCGCTCGAGCATCTACGATTGACTATCCCATAACTTCACTCGTAAACTCCGATCCTAGCTAATCTAAGTGCTAAGAGCTTGTCAGTCCAACCCCTATATCATAGTCTAGCTCACTTTATTTCCTCGCCCACTATTAGAAAATATAGGTTCAAGTGAAACAATGAAATACATAAAGTAAAAGTAGAAGACTTTCCTCTCCCCCTCCTATCGTCGAGCTTGTCCCTCCGTTCCTTGGGTTCACTCCTCCCTCCTTTATTATTATTAGTAGGACTTATGAACTTCTAAGCGTTGAGCTCCACTACAAAGGAGAGAGTTCCTTTAGTTTAGTTAGGAAATAGGTTCAACGTGGGATTCTAGGTAGGTGCCTTCGTAGTTGGCTTACTGTTAGGTTAGGTAGGTGCCTTCCTGGCTTGACTCTCCTTCCTAGCTTGCATCTATTAGGTAAAAGAGAGCCCTTGAACCTTTCCTGCGTTTGTAGTAAGGGTGGTAGGATTAAGATTAGGAGATTGATTGAGTGAAGGTGAAATATGAAATAGAAGTAGGACATCCTTTCTAAAGTCAAGTATGCCAGAACTCGTAGCCTTGTTGAACCTCTTTCTTGCCCCTAAGAGGAAGGTCTCGACAGGTACTCTTCTATAACTATATATATAGAGTACCTGTATGACTCTGAAAGAATAGGACTTATTATACGACTGGACTCCTTGTCAGGAAGAGATAGACCTGGCTTCTCTCTTTCGCCTTCTCGATGCATTGCTTGGGTCTTCATTGGGCACTAGTTGCGCACTAGCTCTTCGGTGTGAATAAGAAAGTGTCAAGTGATTGAGTCTTTCGGAGGTGTGGCGGTCAGCTGTAAACTCTTGTTCGGGTTAATGACGGTACTCTTCTATATAGTGGTGGCCAAAGGCGAAAGAACACACACGCACAAAGGAGCTCACTACTTCTTGACTTTAGCCTCTCCATACCGAGAAGAAAAGCAATAAGAACATACCTTGTCCTTTGTTCTCTGTCTTGGAGCCGAGGGTTCATCTTCAGGTTGTGCTGTCGTAACCTTTCGAAGGAGGTCTTGCAGGTGATCTTCTTTGTCTCGGCTCTTGACTGCAAGGTCGTCCACATAACATTCGACCGTCTTATGCAACATGTCCTTGAAGATCTTGGTCATGGCCCTCTGGCCCTATCACGTAAGGCGCACCAGCATTCTTGAGTCCAAACGGCATTACTGTTTAGCAGTCAACGCGTACGGAATGAGGTTGTAAGCTCGTAACCAAAAGTCTTTTTTATCATTATTTCTGTGATGGGTGGACACGCATCATTTAGGTTACTGAAGTCTATACAAACAAGGAGGTTACTGTTATTCATAGTGACTGGGACTATGTTCGCCAACCAGTCTGCCACTATCTATATTATACCCATCTTCACGGATGAAGCCTACATCCTTCAGCTTCTGGACTTCCTTCTCGATCTTCTCCATGATCGCCGGGTTGCTTCACTGGCTTTGTATCTTCCCTGATATTCAGACGATGCATCGCGACCTCCTCCAGGCATTTCCGCATAGCTCCATGCGAATACATCGGAAAACTCCTGTAACAGGCGCATGACTATATAGAAAGAGTACCGTCTTTCTTCCTGGTTGTGTTCCCGGAACTTCATCTTCAGTTGGAGGGATAGGGTTCGATTCCTGTTCTGTCTCTTCTTCGACGAACTCGTACACTTCATCTTCCTCATCGAGGGTTCGTCTACCGTTCACTGTACACCGTTTTAAGAACTTAAGGCTTGACCTTTCGCTATGATTGTACTTCTTCATCTTCGTCTCCACTCGGCTGTCTCATGAAGCTTGGCAGGGTAATAGCCGACCCCCAACTCGTGGTAGTGGAAGAAGGGAAAGCTTCCCCAACCTCACTGACTTCGCTGTCGCTTTCGGAGGTAGCATTATAGGTCATTGATACCCCAAGCCGTACGGGCGAAGGTCAATGTATCCTCCGGATGCCATCGCCTCCTCTTGGTCTTTTCTTAGGTAAGGCTTCAGGGGTGTAGTTATGCCTTTGCCCCCCATTCAAGCCCCTGGGGTACTCAAAGTCGTATCCCATGTTTTTCATGATTCTCCGAAGGGAAGTATGTGAGTTCGGGTTTTGCCTGAGGTGCCACACCAACCCTCCTTGATCTGACCTGAAGGGTGTGTCAGACCCCCTAAATAATATGATTTGTTTTTCACCTACAATAAACACATTGAAAGCTCTCGACTCTGGAGATAGTGGGGGCACTATTCTTATTCGGCCACTCCATCTTGCCTTCTCCATCCTCCATCGGAGGTATAGGAGTTTCAAGGGGAATTACATTGACAACGAACTTCTTCATAGGTTGGGACCTAGGGACTTCGATAACATCATTTATATGGATGACATATTTCCCTTTTGGACCTGACCACTTCCTCAAGGGCTTCGTTTTTCTTCGTCTTCCGGGTCACTGGCGTACATCTTTGCAATAGGCTTCAACCCCCTTAGGCTTCCTCTCCGCAAAGACTCTTTGTACTTTACCGTTCTTGTCAACGTACTTGAAACACTGGTGCAAAGTTGAAGGTACAATGCGATCCACGGCCTTCCCATCCGCTGTTGGAAGTCTCGTTCTCGATCACGTAGCAAGTGACTTCTGTCTTAAGATCTGCAATCAGGCCCCATAGCTTTCTGAGACTCAGCGTTGTACCCTGGGTCTTAGTGCTGCTCAGCTTCCTGGTGGGGATCCCGAGCTTCCTTACCGTTTTTAGGGGTAGGGGTATAACATTTAGGGTTGCACTTGGCGGAGTTTGACTTCACCAATATATCCTGAAAGGTACAGTGGACGATTATGGTGAAGGTCCCCTAACAACAAGTCTTCTCGAGAAAATGTGAGGTCCGGCTCCTCCGCCTTCATCTTCTCTTGTATGCCTCGGTTCTCTTCTTGAGGTACATCATTCACTTGTATCTGGTGTACATGGGGTGCATACTGATCGGCTTCTGATAGAGCCTTGACAACAGCTTGTCGGATGTCAGGTGACAACCTCAACAAGTCATACATGGTCATTCTAGCTGGGACATTAGCTAGTTGTGCTAAAAAAGAATAATCGAAAGGCTCATCTAAGCCGGGTCTTCACCGTGGGGTCTACCGTCTCGGGGGTGGTAATCAAGCCTTCCGTCTACATCATTTACACTGACTAGGGTCGGTGTCTCTTCAGAATCAGACTTTGAAGCGTCCTCAACCCCAGGATAAGGCACACTTACCATGTTACAGGACTGTACAAGTGACATAGGCAAGAAATCTCCAAGTGTAATAGGGGTTCTAGCAGTGCCCCCGGTACTGTTTCCTTATCCGAGCTGTCAGTCAGTTATTGTTATCCTACGACCATCCAGTTGTAACCAAAATCTTCTTGGTATTCATGACCGAGATCTTTCAAAGGGCCCCTCACGGGCCTAGCTAGCTCCTTGTCAGGATGCTACTATTTTTGCAGTATTTAGAACGATCAGATCCATCAAATGTGGTGTATCCCGCCGTTCCTGATGGCACATCCTTATGGATCCCCATTTCAAATAACGAGTGAACGGTCTTGAAGCAAGTGCCTCATCCTTCCCTCTACCTGCTCTTCTTCCATCTTTAGGGCCTTATCCCTTCTTCATCTGAAAAAGAATCATAAGAGATTGTTTTTTCACGGTTTGGGTATATTCAGTACTCTTCTAATAGTTGACGTTTCACCAAGCTTGAGACTTAGATCAGCCTTTGCTGGCCTTTGGTCTTCCAAGTGGCTGCTAAAAAGTCAAATCAAATGATAGCTCATTTCTAACTCTGAGGAATTTCCACCAGCTAGCTAATAATGCTACGCACATCCTCCACAGTTCAAGTCAAGGAGCTCCATTAAGCGGAAGTATTCTATGGCTTTTGAGATATTGACTTATTACTTCTTTAAGTATTTCCCTCATGGTTAGGTGAACGTAAGGTCTCACCACTCTTCTGACTAAATGGGCCATTTGTTGCATTCAGAAGGTGACTATCTGATTATTTCGTATTTTTTAGAAAAATGAAACCAATTAAAGAATAGCTCTTTACCAAATTACCAACGGTACTCTTTCTATATAGTGAATTTCGAACCACATCTATCTCCCGCTGGTAGCTGCACTCGTTTCCTCTCCCTTATATAGTGTTGAGCTAGACCCTAGTGGCTTTCCCCTCTCTTTCAAACTTCAAACGGCTTCTCGCTCTACTATGATAACTGATAACTCGAAAGCACGAAATGGAGCATAACTCGTCATGAGCCGATCAACATAAAATAGAGTATGCACCATACTATATTCAAGTGAACCTCAGGTGATAGTTCGTAAGGCGGGTCTGACTCATTTTTACCGGCTACATATTTGACTTTTGGGCCAATCATCGCGTTCTCCTAACACTTGTTGTGCATCTGCTCCGGATATAACGGATCTATCCCTTGCATGAGAATTGGTTATTAGCTCCTGTCCCATTTATTCAGCTAGTCTGAAAGCCTTAGTGGATCCCACCGCCTCCTGTAGCCAACACTCTGCGTACATGTCTTTTGGTCAATAGTGGAAACGAGCTATGCATGTTATGAGTGCATAAAGGCTTAAACAACTTCGACAGGAGCAATAGCAGAATCCGGATTGTGAAGGACCCCCACTATTAGAATATAATAGGGATGTTAAGGTTGGGCATTGGATGTCCTATAAAGAAGGAAGCTGTTACCAGGATAGGAAGGGGTTGTTGTAGTGTAACCATCTTCATTTCTACTTGAATTGCGGCATGAAATATATTAGCGCTTCTTGAACACCAGGTTCTCATAGATCTGACCCGAATAGGGTGAGGTTCAAAGATCTGACCCTTTCTAAAGGGTGAGGTTCAAAGATCTGACCCTTTCTAAAGGGTGAGGAAGTTGTCTTTATTTCAAATTTTGTCTTTTTTTTTGCAGAAATAGAGAAGGATAAAGTGTTTCATTTACTTGCTGGTCTTCGACATGAGTTCGAATATATTCAAATGGGGAATGATTCTCTACGATCGATCAACAAAGTACGGCCCATCCTTCTCAATGGCCAGAAAGCTATGAGTAATCCGGTAAATAGTGCATCAGATCATGCTGCTCTCAATGTATCATCTCGAGGGGGTTTGACCCACAATTCGGGTATTCTTATAATATAAGGTTATTGAATAGGAGGGAAGAGGCACGGTACTCTGTCTATATAGTGGTAATAAGGGTGGTTGAAAACAGGTCACTCTGCAGATAGATGCCATCCTCCGAACAAGTCTTCATCTACATCGGCCAATGCAGTATCTCATTCTGAAGACGGGAATCTTTCTGCTACTTAGTCAATCGGTCTATAGTATAGGCCTTCACCTACTGTCGCACCATCAGTCAATGTACCTCTTGACATCATACAGCAGACCTTGAACATGAAGACTGGAGATTCAAATTCCGGTAATATTTTAGCTCCTACTGCGAATGCTACAGGTATTTCTTTTAACAAGCTCCAAAGTCAATCTACTCTACCATGGATTATGGATTCTGGTGCCACTCATCGTATGGCAGGATCGTCCACTTCTTTTTCACCTTCCCTTCACTTCTCCGGTAATTCTTCTGCCTTTCTTGCTGATGGATCTCCAGTTCCTTCGCTTCGGTATTGGAACCATGGATGAAGGGACCTTGTGGATAGGCAGTCCCGGGGATGATGCCTTTAGGTAGGGGTTTCCATCCTTAGTTTCGAAACCCCCGGGCCAGGTACTCTATCTATATAGAATAGATCGACCTTGCCTTATCTATGAAACCTAACTCACGATGACCCTGCTTCCGTTTCCCAATCAAATCCGCCCGGGTTATTTGATATCCGGCAGAAGGGAAAGAGGCGGCCAATCCTTCCCATTACGTTTCTCCAGGATAAAGGCAAACCGAACAAGATTCTACTTTTCTCGAAGGACAGCTGGAAAAAGTCTTTCTCCTCAGGCAAAAGACTGGAATTGGACGACTTGGGTGGAGAACAGAGGCAGTTGGGGGAACTACTCTTATTCTTCTTCCCCTGGGGATTCATTGGCTAGCGAATGGGATCTTCTATCCCTTAGCCGCTTCCGCCTGTCCCAGATCCCCTATTTTTTCAGAGGGTTCCAACCCCTATTATTAGTAGGTTGAAATCACCCCCTACTATCCAAGACAAGTAATGAATCTAGGGTAGCTCTCTTCGTTGGTTAGCTCTGGAAAGCTATTCGTTGGCTTAGCTTAGCGTTACCACAGTCCCTATCGGAAGCACCTATCTCTGGAACAGAAAGAACAGAAAGCTCTGTTTGCGATCAAGGAACCGGAAGAAGCGAAAGGCAGTCAATCACTGATAAGGTCTCTTCGACCATGCACTAAAGCAAAGAACCGATAGTCACTCTCTCTGAGACCGGAAAGCCATATTCTCTCTTCGACAGAGACAAAGACGTAGACTCGCACTAAACCCAATACAGGAACCGGAATCTGATTCTAACCCAAATCACCTCAATCTGTAACTTCAAGTACATCTCTAAGCTTTGACTTTTTAACATCAACCTTTTCCTATGCCTTGGCTACTACCTATATTATACCGATCCCCATAATAGGCCCTATCGGAATCAGCAGGAACCAGAAATATCTCCCTTAAATCAGTAGTGGCCTGGAAGCGCACGAAAGAAGGAAGTAAAAGTCTAGCTATTATATTCTAATAGTTGACCAGGCAGACAGGAGAAAGAACCGATAGCGATGTTCGCACGGTCATCTACTCAATCAGGAACTGACACTCCTATGCCTTGTGCTATCACCCATATCTTTCTTGTGCCCGGAACCCTTTCGAAATAGGGCATTAACCCAAAACACTGACTTTCACCCCTCTAACCCCAAAGCCGAAAGCCTTGCATATCAAATTGAGGCTTTCTCTACTCCTTTATAATCCCCGAATAGTCACTCGTGGACTATCAATCCCTTCCTTTTATCTAAGTAGAGCCCTAGGTGATCGCTAAGTTTTTTTGCAGTACGATAGAGCGAACCCTGAAAGCCGTATGGAGCCCTTTCGCATCGTCGGACTATATAGACAGAGTACCTGACTTCCAGCTCCCCCTTTTATCTTAATAGGCTGCTCTCGTAAGCGCTGTAAGCCTAGCCGCTGCTGCTTGAGTTGCCGCTGCTGGGTGAACTCCTAATTAAGAAAAAAACCCGAGATAACTATCACTAGAATTCCGAACCTAGTCAATAACATCTTTTTTGTTTGATCTTGCTAACTGCTAACAGAGTAGGTTGGTATTGTTCCTAAATAGAGGACTGGTCCCAGTGGAATAAGTGCCTCTTTCCTCTGAGGGGTAAAAGAAATAAGTTGGCTCCTACTGCGGCCAGGCATAAATAGAGGCATTCCTCGGGTGATTTCCTGCTTCTTCCTGTGGATTCCCTACCCAAAGGGAAAGGGTACGGGACATAGGTCCTGGAAGGAAGGCCTTTTTTTCCTTCTATCGTGCCTATCTATGCGGCTCCCGACTCTAGTTCTATCATTTGAAGGTTCTTCTCGATCTGGCTAGACGCCCTTCCCTATGGAGGTTCTGTGTAGGATTTCAATCGACTGTGAAAACAAATCAGACTCTAGGTATAGCGTTGCGTCTGCATCGTCTGACTTGTACTCTAAAATACAGTTATTGAGCCCTACGAGAAGGAGTCTCCCCCTATCTTATTCAACAACAGATTCTTTCAAAATAGGGTGCTACAAAGATAGGTTGTGGAAAGGACTGGGCTTCAGTGCCTATGTACCCATTTCGTAGGCAAGTACTGACTCTATATAGTTCGGAGTTAGCGGGGACTTTTACTTGCCTTTAGGCCCGCCCACTATCAACTATTATCCTCTTACGGGAAAGAATCAGTTGTGGACATAGTCAACCTGCTACTAGGAGCGACGCCCTTAGCCCAGTACTTAATAAAGGTTCTAAAAGATCTGACACCTTAGGGTCAGGTTCTAAAAGATCTGACACCTTAGGGTCAGGTTCTAAAAGATCTGACACCTTAGGGTCAGGTTCTAAAAGATCTGACACCTTAGGGTCAGGTTCTAAAAGATCTGACACCTTAGGGTCAGGAAGGGAGAGGCATTCGAAAGTCCGAAAGAGTAGAAGATGTTCCACCGATAAAAAAGAAAGAGAATCGTATGGCAGAATCGTATGATACCCGAGACAGGTACTCTTCCTATATAGTCAGAGACCGAGGAAAGACAGATCCAGATAAGAGGGACGGTGTCCTCACTTTCGAATTGATGCCTGGCCGCAGGAAGAGTCTATCGATCCATAACTCCTGTAGGCGAGGGGCAAACTCAGCCGAGTCCTTCTATTTAGTTTAGCTTGGGCAATCAATGCCTTGGCCTTTGCCATCTTTGGGAGTGTTGTCTTTCCCGGCGAGCCCGGAATTCTTGATTGTCGGCTCACTTCTTTGGTGGAGAAAATGAATGCGGAAGTGTCGGTGGTGCACATGATACTTGCCGAGACTATCCTTTCTTTGTCTTATTGCTCAACCCGGAAGCATGGCACTTTCTTTGGATGTGCAGCTTTGCTTCAGGTATGGATTTTGGAGCATCTTGATGACTTCCGAGCGGAAGGCTACTATCGCGAAGACTTGATTGAAAGCTTTAAGTTACGCACCCGCGGAGAGGAAAGACGAGCTAAAGCCAAGCGAACAATATCACCAGGTGTGTGTGACTCTTTCCTTTTGTGCCTGTTCTGATTCCTAATACGAGAAGTACAAACTCTTCATACGAGCAGAAGCAAGTACGAGAGGGGCTAGTGACCTACGAGCTAGTGAGCAGTGACTAAAGCAGAAGAGGAGGGAATCGCCAGCTGGTACTTATATATATTGATAGAAGCTAGTGACGAGAGTCAACTATTAGAATATAATAGTGATGTCAGAAAGGGAAAATGAATTTGGCAAGCCGTTCAGTGCAGCCACTCAATCTTCTGTTTTTCTACCCCTTCCTTCTCCCTTTCCTACTTTACCCTAGCCTAGGGGAAGTCCCAAGAAAACAATCTTGAGGCCTATCTCTCTCTGGCTTTTCATTTCATTCAACTAACGCAGCCGTTAACAGAAACCTTTCGCTTGAATTTATCCTTCCACTCTCGCTCTCTTCTTCTCGGTTGACTCTCCCGAACGTAGAAGAAGACACTTTGACTCATTCCGGAAGCAGGTTTCATTCATTCGATCGCCTAGAAGATCAATTGATTCCCATTGCGACTACTGACAGTACCGATTTTGACTGGTCGGGCTAGACTGACTGATTTCTTTAGGTCGGAAACTGCACCTGCAGAGATTGCGGAAAAAGCCGAATCTTTCTCTCCAGCGGTGTATGAACGCAGGATGTTGGGGAAGCAGCAAGATAATGGGAAAAACAAACAGGTGTTTCAGAGGCCGCCGAGGCAAGAACAGGATAATCCCACAGTTGGAGCCACCAAAGTAGCTTTTGCCGAAGTTGTATCTCCTGTTATTTATGTTGACTTAAATATAGATCTGGCGAGTGAATTGGCAAAAAGAAAACCTCTGTCAGAATTGGCTAAGATCCCTTCACAGGTCAGAAACTTTTTTGGGCTTACGTAAGAAGTGAAGGATATGAATGAATACTGTCCGGTAGTGTTCCAGGCAATGAATCAGGACAGAAAGAAAGGTAGCTTTAGCCCTTTCTACATCACTCTGAGGAGAAATGATATGTTGTTGTACAATTGCATGCTTGATTCAGGAGCTTCCACCAATGTGATGTTCCTGAAAGTGATGAATCAATTAGGCCTAAAGACCACTCGACCATACAGAAATGTATGTGCAATGGATTCCAGGGAAATCAAGGTTTGTGGCCTTATTGAAGAAAGAAGGGCCAAGGGACTCTGCTACCATTGCGATGGTAAGTGGAATCCAGGACATAAATGTACGGACAAGAAGCTCCTTATTATACAGTTCAAATCTGAAATATTTCTAATTCGTTCATTTCGGATCTAGGGTTTTAATGAGAAATTGCATCAATCATGAAAGTCCCTCCCGTGGTGCCCCTGCCCCCGCTTAAGCAGTCGACCTTGAACCAGAGACTGCTCTGAATGAGGGATGTTCCCGATCGAGGAAGAGAGGGTCCGAAGGAGCTGGATGGAAATCAGATCCATCTCCTTCGGACCCTCCGCTCTAGCATCATTTACGGATGAAGCCAAAGACGCAGACGCATCCGTCAGCCGAAACAACAGAGGCTTCAGAAAGGAATGGATTTGAACGATGGAGGGGAGGGGAATGAAAGAATAATATTTCACATAGGAAGAACCGGCTTCAAGCAAGCGGTGCGCTAAATAGGGTGGATGGGCGGGGAAGCTCAAGTCAGCGATGAATCTGTTCAGGTGGTGGTTACAACGGTTTTTCCGTCAGAGAAATAGGTGACTAGTGCTCGGAACCATGTGTCTTATGGAAGCAAAGGTTTGAATAAGAAAGGGTCGTCTCGTTCTGCCTTAATGGCTTTCCCCTCGTGTAATACCTCCTATCTATATCAAATACTGATCCCTCATAAGACAGACCTACTTCCTAAGGCAATCAATCACCAGCTCTATCCTTAGCCGCTCACCATCTGCTCTGTTGTCCCCTTCGGTGCACAGTCCTCTTTCCATTCCTTTAGTTCTTCTTTTTAGCGACCTATCGAGAGCTGCACCGTCCCAATATATAGATATCATAGTAAATACCTCAAAGAATAGGACTCCTTATCCCCAAGACTCAGCCGCTCTAGTACACATGCTAGTAATCATTGCTTGGACAGAGCGAACGAAGGACAAGGAAATAGAACGAGCTGCCAAGTATGATCAAAAGGCGAACAACTCAGTGAATCGGTTCAATAACTGCATCAATGCCGCTTGTAAAGCTCTTTCGTCGAGACCGCTTCGTGGACTACTTTTTTCCAGTTAGAGTGACAGTGGTCCGGATTCATGGGGCACTCAACTACTAGTCTAGTAGTTGTTTTTTTCTATTAGTTGCGTATGCTCCCCGTTAACATTTTATCTTTAGCGATCCGCTTCTATCTCGCTCTTTAGATGACTTTATTTTAGCTACCGGCTGTTTTTCTTTCTATTTCATCACTGAGTCTCAACAAGGGATCCAACTGTCTCCCCCGGATCACTGCCTTGCTGCGCTTATCATCATTTCCAATTATCCACCGAATCGTTCGCAGAAGCTCCTATTATATTCTAATAGTTGAGCCCCTATCGGTCTCTTCGTTTGGACCACCCGAGAAGCAATTCGAGGCCCGAACATGGTTTCATTGCAACTCTTCATCATCCCAACGTCACCCTGCAAGACAGGTACTATTCTAATAGTGGACTGACTATAGATAGTCCCCCATCCACTAACTCCCTCACCGACGCTACATCTGCACACATAACATACGTCAGTAAGCCCTATCTGCTAGCCTTCGATTGTATGGTTTCCTGTATCGCTGTTGTCGAGCACTTGACGTCGGAGCACTCTAGCCGATATATGTCCATAGAAGGCAAGAGTTGACTAGATTAGATTGTCTCTTCTTACAGTACCCAACTAAGGTGAGTAAAGTATTAAAGGAGACGATCCATTCACTCCTTCGGACCCTTGCCCTGTAGATTCGTTCCCATGGTTCGAGTCAATAAAGAAATATCTCATCTTTGAGGATTTGAGGATTGCACAACATGACCATAGGTCTAGGGGAACTGTTTCTCAGAGTGATGTCTGGTGTGGCCTCCTTAGAAGGATATCTTAGGTCGGGGCACCTTTCTCCTTAACTGTCGGATATGAGTATAAAGTGGCAAGATTGAATGTCAGTCAATCAAGAGCTCGGCATAATGAGGGTCCGAAGGAGACTCGAGTTGAACTGAGGGCTTCAGCGAGGGCCGCCTTCCTTCTTTCGTCTACACTCTCCCCTGATTGTGTAACAGAAGCACATAAGAGTGGAACAAGTCTGCGGTAGTTACTATGCTACTATTCGCATCCTCTCTCAACCAATGCCGCACAGTACTTTGCCTGTCCACCATTCGGGATAAGTATGGTATCAAGAAATTGAGCATATTATTCCGTCGGTCGTAGATGACTTTCAAACTTTCGTTCCCAAAGAAGTGAACCATTAGTTTGTGTACATAGCAAAGCCGCGCCCAATACACCGGCAACTCCCATCATATGACTCATAGTTTTTCATTCAATGTTCCTGGGCTTCTGGGCCCCAGAAGCCCCACTTTCAAACATATGTCGGGACCTTCGTCACATACCTATCACTTTTGAATCTCTATCCTCTGGTGAACCTTATCCGGAAGTCACCTATTCTACAAATATAAGTGTTTCGATTATCAAGGGAAGGGCAGCTCAGATATTCTTATAATAAAGGTCCGCCCTCTTCTATTACCAGATAAATGCATAAATAAATGGAGTCAACACCGAGGCAGGATTCGGTAAGGTGGAACATGAACAGCAAGGGCACTTTCTCCTTAGTGATAAGAGGTTCAAGTACCATTGGAGATGTTCAGACCCAGAGGCAGGCAGGTAGAATGGCATATGGTTAGCTAGTGTCATTTTCCTTCGGCTTCTTGTTCTGATTCTATTCTTTCTTTGAGCTCCCGCCCCATCTTCTGCAGCATATGTTGCTATAACAACAGCATATTTTCTGTTAGTTGTCGCAAGATTGGGGGCTCTTCTCCCTTTGAAGCAGACTGTCTTTATACAAATATGAATGAATAGTGGAGAATCACTACTCGCTCTCAGTCTTCAAATGGTATCCCTTCTTCCTTAGCACAAGCGCTAAGCAATAAGAATTCCTTGCTTTCGGCTCTTAGTTTATAAATACCTCTTCCTCTTCTTCCTCCTTTGTTCTGATTCTTTTTGCAGTCTTTCTTTCGTTCGACCGACAAGCGTTTCCATAGTCGACTTAGGCAAATACCATCGCTAGAAAGACTGATGGATTGAGTGATGACCTAAGGTAGTAAGCATTACTCCCTACTCCCTTTCGACGAAAATTGTAGGAGAAGAACGGTCGATCATCATCATCAGATGAATATAATAAAAAGGAATTGACACTAGAAGTCACCCTCCCTTCCTGTCGAACACTCTTACCCCCGGGAGAGATGCAACTTGTTTTTGCGAGTAGAACGACCCTGTTTGGAAGGTAATAATGAAGAATAGGGGGTGAGCTGGGAGTAGAACGGATGCTCCCTCATCCCTTCGAGAACAGGGCAGGGCTTTAGAGTCCATAGGGGGGGGGGAGGAGTTCCTGAACCAGCATGAGAGGGATTCGCACTCAATCTCTAGCTACGTCTGGTTGAATGAACAAAGAGAGATTGGCCTATTATTTTCTAATAGTGGCTATTAGAAAATAATAGCTAGGGTCTTCGTCCCTTTGCTCTTTCCCAAAGAGGTAGGTGTTGTTATTTCGTGGTGGTAGCATGGTTTCGGTGGATTTCGCCCTAATATGGTGTGTGTCTGATCGAGATAGGACGCCTAACCGTATGGTGTAACATTCTGACCATGGAGGGGTCTTTGTCAGTGATAGGTGAAAGAATGCCTAACACCGCCTCAGTTGACTGAACTGCTTGAGCAGCCTCATCAATACAGGGAAGTGGGAAGAGTTGGCCTTGTGTTCCAGCGGGTCTAACAGCAGAAGGGACAAATGATCGGGAATATTATTGAGGAGAGCGATAAAGGCACAGAGGGGTCAAGATCTCTATAGACTTCCCAGGGAGGTGGGGCAGTGGTCGAGTGTTCCATCACTTGTCCCCCCTTGTATTCCTCTCTCGGGTGTTCGGTTGCTTGTCTTTCTATCAATGCATCTACAGCCGTTCGGAGCAGAGGTTCACCCCCGCTTATTAGAGATGGTATCTACGATTCAAGGGTTGCCCAGCTAATACTTATTGACAACCGGTCCTGAAACACCTGTCAAAGTCTGCTGGGAATGTCGAAGTCATTTATGTATGAAGTCTCCTACTGGACTATTAGAGTAGAGTCGGGTACTCTTCCTATATAGTTCCTGCCTTGCCATCTCTCTTGGTCCTGCCGAGGGGAAGATAAGAGATTGGGCGGTAGCAGGCAGGTCCGGGATGGGGACCGGAAATCAACGTGAAAGGGGTGAAATGGGAAGCCAGAGACGATATTCATTAGTTGTGCCTACTGCCTCCCGGGGCTAGGCGTAGCAACGAACGAACGAATAGGGGTAAGACTTTATATTCTAATAGTTGAGATCGGATTCAAGGACTGGTGCGAAAGGAGGTCGAGAGCTTGGATCCAGGTCATTGCTCCGCTCGTTCGTACTCCTTGATGGATGGATGGGAAGAAGATTGCTTGAGGTCAGCCGACGGGCGCGGGTTTGGGACAAGGTAATATAGGTAGTAGAGTTTGATATCTGCGCCTTAGCATCGGAAGAGATAAGAGGTAGGGTTGGGCCAGTTGGTGCTAGCAGCCAGGAGAGAGAAAGAGATGGTTGAAAGGCCCTGGTCAAGAATTGGTGGACTCGCTTCCCCATTGGTGAAGAGCAATGAGAAGGAGATGGCGCCTGCTCATTCGCTTCCATCCGGTTCAGGGAGACTGGTACTGATATATATTGTCATTGTCAACGGAATGGATGGGTAGTTCGGGTCTGGGGAGGCGTAATCGAGAGATCGATATGAAGAGCTTTCATGAATTCATACATATGTCACAGCGATTGGAATCCGGGTCATCGGCTGCTTGTTCTTTCTAGCTAAAATCAATAGAATGGATGCTTGTTATCGAGTAATCCATCCTTTATCTGATGAATCGGATTCGTCTGACTACTTATTTGATTCACTTCCTGAGACCGGTTCCTTCCTCCTGCAATGAGTCGGAATACCACCTTGGAAAACCTTATATTCTAATAGTTGAGTCCGATTTGACTACACGGAGCATAAGACTAGATTCCGATATTATGGATTACAAGACTGAAAGCTTCAAGTACGACTAGCAGATGGATTAGATTTATATGAATATAATTGAATTGAAAGAAAACAAATCAATATAGGGACGAGAAAGGGTGGGATCAATCGACCGTGCCCTAGCTTGGCTCACGAGGTGATTCGGTTGGATCTGGGAATGGGGCTTCTTAGCGAACGCAACGCCCTAAAGGAGTTATAAAGGAGTTAGTTGTTAGCCGGCTTAGCGCTCCGCTTGTTGTTTTGGTTACTCACTCTCCCCCTTTATGAGTGGGAGTCTATCATAGGGCATTTTTCTTCCTTTTAAACCGAAGGCCTGTTGAAATACCGTTAGGACATCCTGCTGCCATCTTGAGTGAAAAAGATAAAGATGTGATAAAAAAGCCGCTTGTAGCTCTTTTCAAAGCTAGTAGCTATCGGTCTTCTGAGCGAGGAAGCTAAGCTCTTGGGGCTACATTGCCAGTAGTGGGCCTGCATGTGGTTTCTCCTTACCAGCGCTGTTGTTTGCCGGCTGTTGCTTGTGCCAAAGGGGTTGGGGAGGGAACAGTTCTACCAAGCAGGGCAAGCAAGGGGAATCGTAATCGTACTGAATCTATAAAGAAGGAAATCGTGTACTGATTTGATTGTGCCAGCCCTTTCCCGATTCCCGATGCTACCCTTACCTTAGCAGTGATACAATACAGGAAGGGTTTCAAAGACGGGTACTTATATATATAGTGTGTAGCTCACGGAAAAGATTAAGGACGGTGTATTCGTGGACAGATAGCCCGAGCTAAAAGGAAAGCACTGGAAAAGTGGAGGAACGGTACTGATATATATTGAAAGTAAAGGCTTGATAAGTACAAGGAGCAGGGAAGGCTACTGCTACTGCGACAGATGGTTGACTAATGCTCCTACCGTTACAGATAGAAATTCGCTAACAGGCGATTGCCTGCCCATGCTATAACCATGCTACCTTCCTTTACCTTCCTATAAGCTGGCTAACTAAGGCCTACGGACTGATTACCGGTATACGAATACTTAAGGGCAGGAGACAGAAGGCAGAAGAGGGAAAGTCGCAATTACAAAAAAGAATTGAGGCACAGCCTTTTCCACAGTTACAGAAGCCTTTGCCGCAGATAACCGCTTTTACATATTAGCCCGGATTACGCTTTCAAATCAATAGTTCACGCCTCTGATCTTTTGTTTGAACAAGCTACAGCTTGTTACTAAAGAAAGAATGCCATACTGATGAGGAACCTAATCAAAAGCCAGTGTCGACCTGCTTCGAACTCTTGAACTGATGATTGGAATCCTGATTGGAATCATGGAATTCCCACTGGGCGGAGTTCTCTCTCCATTTCTCGGATCTCAGACGATTTCTCATACGAATTGATTCTGACGTTTGGCGAGTTTGAAATCATGATCCAATGATCGAAGTTGAGGAACAAAACCTAGTAGCACAATCTGGTGCAGTTAGTTTACCCTTTAGAACCCTTAGATATAAGTAGCAGATTAGTCATTTCTTTTAGCGGTTTCAGAATTCCTTACCCTTTAGAAAGGGTCAGATCTTTGAACCTCACCCTAAAGGGTCAGATCTAAAAGAACCTGCAAGAGCGTATTCTAAACATCGTCTCATCCCGTCTGGAGAATGATATGATTGACCGAGAGTACTTATGAAACCCGGCACTTCACTAAGGGTTTGATCTGCGACCTCCTGAACTGTTCGCATCGCTCTCTTCGGTTCAAGCAAACAAAGGCTATGATATGATGAAAGTTCGGATCGGCTTCCTAGCGTACGGAATACTGAATGGATTCCAAAGCCCCTCTGTTTTAGCTTAGACTAACGGCACCGATTCCTTCAGTATAATATAGGTAGTACCCCTTAACGCGCAAATGAAAGCCCTCACAACACTCGATACCTGCAACTGCTCTCGCTTATGGTAGTAGATAAATGGGTGGACATGTATCTGCAGCCTCTGCTGCTGGTAGATTGACTGCTTGACTTTATATGGACCTGGGGCTGCAACTGAGGGTAGTGCTTGGGAATGCTACTCTAGCTCTAGCTCCCCTTACTAGATCAAATAAGGCACCTACGAACCGCTAAAGATAGTTTTTATCTTCCCCCTATCCTGACCCTTTAGAAAGGGCTGCTACTTCATCTATAAGGGTTTAGAACTCGGCTACTGAACCCTATTCGGTTTCTAAAGGGTCAGGATACATCAGCTCGACTAATCGACTAAGTTCTTTCGGAATGTCTACTACCACCTTAGCTCTTCCGACACCGATGACTTTTCTGAGCCTCCTAACAACTCGGTATAATATAAGTAGTAGAATCGATGGCGCCTGCCCGTGGTACTTATATATATTGAGTTGGCCTATCCGTGAAACGCTTGTCAGACCGTATATCTATATCTATAGCATCAAGCATCCCAAAGCAGAAGAGGGATGTTCTCTTGGTTGACGAATAGCGGCTCAACGACATTGGACGATTTGACGGATTCAGAAACGCGCGCTCTTTAGCCTGAACCGCCGGTCCGATCCCCGAGCCCTGGTTCGGTATAATATAGGTAGTAGAAGGTATAATATAGTCGGCCCACTATAGGCACCACTATAGGCACCGCTATAGTGGTGCCTATAGTGGTGCCTATAGACTATATAGAAGAGTACCTGGCTAGATTATACCGAGGGATACTTCATGTACCCTCGGTATAATATAGGTAGCCTACTATATAACATAACTAGATTATACCGACGTATAATCGCCTGGAGCACACTGTGAAATTTTTGTCTGGGAATGACCAGGCGGTCTTCGGAGTTGGCCATACTCGTCATGTACCTATTTCATCGTCCTTCCGCTTCGAGAGCACCTCGGTATTCAATATATATAAGTACCAGCGTACCGGACGGCATGGGGCAGGGTCAACGGGGGTGAGTGGTGGCTCTATTTGAATGCAGACTATGTTCGTGGATATCCGGGTTCCGAACAACGTAGTACACCTGCAATATATATCAGTACCAGGTCCAGCGCTGCTCCGATTCGAGTGGCCCGGCAATATATATCAGTACCAGCCCCCATACTGTCGAGTCGAAGACATTGGCGTTGCAGTTCCGGCAGTGGCTATCTCATCATCAAACCAACCAGTTGACCAGTCCCGAGTGCGTTCGGATATCCACGAACATAGATAGAGTCGTATCGAGTTTCACAATCCGTGCCTTCCGGAATTCAGTACTCTTTGAATAGTGGCTATTAGAAAATAATAGGCATATGGCCTACCTGCCCCTTTGGTATTGGTATTGGCATTGGGGATGGATGGTGTTGGCAATCAAACCCGACCTCCGGGGTTTTCCCCATGGCGCGTTCCGGTGTAGTAGGGTGGTACTGATATATATTAAGGACTGTCCTTGCGCTATTGAGTTCGGTGGTCATCTCTGGTGCTTGGGCATTCGGACCTCTCCAGTGCCCGCTCCCCCATCTCCGAACAATTAGAAGAGTACTGAAGCCCAGGTACTTGAGCTCGGTCGTGTCAGTGATGCCATTCGAGTACCAACCTCAATACGCCCACCATTTGAATAGCAAATACCACAGCCGCTCGTCGCTGTACTTGAACCATCTCTGTTTCCCGCCCCCCTTTGGAATTGATGGGGTAGGTGGATCCATTTTCCCAGAGAACCCCTTCCAATTCAATACTATATAGAGTAGAGTACTCACTATTAGAAGAGTACCGGGATCATCCGCCATCACACAACCTAGCACCTATCGGACCCCATTCAACCCTGTCGGTGCAATCAACTTTATATGCTAAATACCAAGCCAAACGTAGTAGCGGTACCATCTCAGTAGGCAGGGTGCCAATTCGGTCGTAGAACAGTGATCCAATGTTGGAATCCATTCAACTGCTGGCGTTTCGATTGGGAATGGAGTGGATGTCCCAACCGCTCTCCTTCCCACTGGTACGACCCCATCAATCCCGAAGGCCCGTAGGTGCAATAGCAGTCACATGGACCCACGCGCAAGGTCACCAACCACTCTCTCAACCTTTTTCCGCTGTCCCGAGCCATCTGACCCCACCATCATGAAGAGTATACTACTGGTGAGCCCACTATATTATTATTAGACTGTCTCTACTACCTATATTATTATTATACTGTCTCGGTGCACACAGTATAATATAGGTAGTAGACATAGTCGTATGAGCAGTTGAGTTGGCGCCGCGCTACCTCTTTGTTTGACACCTGTTCAACACCGTACTCGAGCGGGGACTGGTCGAGCAGCTGGCAGCCAAGGGGATGCCCGCCCATTGTCATTGATATGGTGGTCGTGGGCGCATCCTGGAAAGAGAGATCGGAGCAGTTGAAATACCTCATCTCTCTCATCATAGTACGAGTTGAGGTCGAGTTGACAGTTGGCTCATGGTCGGAACACTGAAAGGTCAGCAAATCGCTGAGCTCCACAAGTAGGTGCACCATTGACATGACCCTGCCAACGTCACCATTTTGACATCCTTGACAGGACTTGATTGGTATTTAGCATATAAAGTCCACATATAAAGTCCGCCACTTCAACCTATATTTACCTATAGTGGTATCCTGACCCTCTCAACTCCAGTATATGCCCCGGTGCACTAGTAGCCCCATTGGTCGTCCGCGTGACCGTTGCCATTTCATCTCTTGTGATTGAGTTGTCATTGCTCAGGTACTATTCTATCACTATAATATAAGAGTACCGTAGAATCAGAATAGGGTAGTACGTGGTGGTATTGGTGGTGGCGTACCTCAATATTGAGCCACTCATGGACAAAACGTCGCCCTTTGTCTTGATATGGGGCACATGGTATTGCTACGTATAAGATCCGAAGGCCAAAAATCAGTCACGTTCAGAAGGATAGTGGATGGATGATCCGAAGGCCGCTTCAACCCGTTGCCATGCACCCAGATGAATACATCGATCGAACCCCATATGCCTCTTTCCCGCGTGATTGGCTCCGGCACCATGTCTCCCGAACAGCTCAGTACATAATGGCCCCAATGCTCTCATTCGACTTGAACCACCAGGAATCGAGTAGCGTTCCATGTGGGATCGGGGTAGCTAGGTCGATCGTGCCAAACCATCAATACCTCAGGTCTCGTTTTCATAGTCAACTACCTTGCGCCCGTTCGCGGGCTGTGCCCATCTAGCTAGCTTCAATTCAAGGTCAGTTCGCCATCTGGTGCGTACCCTTTCGGAGTAGTGGGCCTCGAGGTGGCCAGAACGCATCGATCGTGGAATGCCATGGGCCTCTCGGTACTTCAACCTTATGTTGCAGTCCGGGGAGGTCCGAGTGGTGCCAATGCCGCATGCCATCATAGAGGTGCCATGACGCGATGCCGAGCTGCACACGGTTGAACCACCAATATATATAAGTACAAGGTTCTAAACCCTTATAGATTCAGTAGCAGCCCTTTCTAAAGGGTGAGGTTCTAAAAGACAGGATGCCACGCCCCAATGTTTGAACTGATGTGCCGAATATACGGATGCATGGATGCCCCATATAGCGCCGATCGGTGGCATCGTAGTAGTATAGTCAACCCAATCCAGCCACAGGTTCCCCTACGGCTACCTTGTTACGACTTCACCCCACGGGCAAAAGGTCATGGCAATAGCATGAATCGAACCAGACCATGAGCACCACAACGTACACGCATTGGCCGAACACCCGCTATCCTTTGGGAGTCACTGATAGGGATAAGGAACTAATGGCACCATGAATCGAGCAACGGGACGGAGGTGCGAATCGATGCGTCGGGCTACGACCAGCAAAGGGGTGTGACGGGCGGTGTGTACAGGGCCAGGGTACAGATTCACCGCGGCATGCTGATCCGCGATCACTAGCGATTCCAACTTCATGTTCCCGATTGCAGAGAACAATCCGAACGATTGATTGCGGTATCCTCTTTGCCTTCGAACCGGGTTGGCTCAGCCGTTCAGCCATGCTTCCCATTGTCATGGACCACTACTAGTAGCACGTGTGTCGCCCCGACCATCAGGCCATGCGGACTTGACTTCAGCCCACCACCTCCATCTTTTCGAGTGGCAGTCCAGAGTGATTAGCACGCCAGCCCATGACTCAGTCCCCCCCCACCGAAGTGCCAAATCAACTCAACCACAACTCCATGAATAGGCCATCTCTTCCAGGTCATTCCACTATTGCTTGAAGGTCGGGTATTCTAGCATATAAAGTCCACCACCAACTCCTCCGCTACTCAATTGATTCTGTATCATACCAACACTATTAGAGTAGAGTACTGACGCTGAAGAGACTATTAGAGTAGAGTACTGAGCGCACACCTTCCAAGGTGTACTTGGCGAGGACCATGAACCCCCTATGCCATGAAAGAGTGGATGGACCTGACAATATATATCAGTACCAGTTTTAGACGCTGAACAATATATATCAGTACCAGCGTATAGAGACATTGGAACGACTGGCATGTCTCAGCAACACTGTACTAGGTAGGATTGAGCTCGTTATCGGATGACCCATTGCTATCTCACGAGACGCGCTGACGACAGCCATGCAGCACCGGTGTGAACACGAGTCCGAAGCAGACAGTACCCCATAGGCCCCATTGCTTCCGTTTCTGCCAAGGGGCGATCGTTCCTACTCGGGCGGGTAAGGTGATGCGCGTTGTATCGAATTAAACCACATGCTCCACCGCTTGATCTGGCCCCCGTCAATTCCTTTGAGTTTCGGTCTGACCGTACTTCCCAGGCGGAGTGTTCCAAGCGTGCTCGAGCCCCACCAGGAGGGCTGACACTCATCGTTTACTGCTAGGACTAATGGGGTATCTAATCCCGTTCGCTCCCCATGCTGTCGCAACCAATCAGCGTCCGTGCTGCCCAATAGAGCTGCCTTCGCTTCATCGGCGTTCCATCTTCGATCTCCGGATTTGACCCCTCCCCAACGAGACATTCCACTCTACTCGGGTGACTCCAGTGGCATTGGTGTTGAACCTAGGCTAGCCAGTCAGGCAACAGACAATCCCACCACTCGACCACCGCCCACTTGCCCTTGACGCCCAGTCATTCCGAAGAACACTTGCCCCCCCCGTCTTACCGCGGCTGCTGGCACGGAGTTGGCCGGGGCTTCAAACCCAGTTCTGTCATGATCGCTATCGCCCCAGTCGATTGAACAAGCTTTACAAGCGTATCTCGCCCGTCGGTTCACTCACGCTATATTGCTGGATCGGTCGTCGAACCATTGTCCAAGATTCCCCACTGCTTCCTCCCCAAACCGGAGTCCGTCCTTCTCATTCCCAGTGTGGCTGCTCATCCGACAAGACCAGCAACGCATCAATGGCTTGGCCCGCTATTCACTGACCAACTACCTAATACGACGCAGGCTCCTCAAACAGTGAAAACTGATTTATTGCTTTTTTGCCACTGTTCGGCAGATGCGCTCAAGCCCACGCGTTACGCACCCGTTCGCCCAACGTGTTCCAGGTCATGTTCCCGCTTCCGTCCCCATTGTCCCAGGCACTCACTGGGATACTTCATGTATCCCAGTGAGGACCTGGTGAGTCTTCTGGCCAGGACATACCTCCGATTAGTACGAATAAGCTATGGGTTCAACGAACGTTCGACTTGCATGTGTTAAGCATATCGCTAGCGTTCCTTCTGAGCCAGGATCACCCTCGTGATTTGACTATGTAGTTCGGTGTGGTCCCGAGTCACCAATCGAGTACCGGGCGGGCTATTGGAGTTTATGGTTGCATTGGCCTTTCTATTTTGCTTGCGACTTGCACATCAGTTCCCCATTCCTTCCCGTACCCCAAGACCCACTGTCCATCTGCCTTGGCCCCAAGGCCTTTCGGGGGATTCAAAAAGGGTATACTAAGAAGACCTACAGAATCAGTCAGCCTGAAAACCTCATTCGCTGGGCCTGCTACAAATGCTTGCTATGCGCTAGCCTATCCCTAGACCTCTCGGTACTTCAACCTATGGTGCTGACCCCGCGACTTCATTGACTTCACGGACCTTTCGGTACTTCAACCTATGGTGGTGATTCGGTCTTCCAATCTGTCCAACACTATTAGAGTAGAGTACTGAGAAAGAGAAGAGGGAAAGTAGCCTCTAGACATCCTAAATCTGCCTCCGCCCATGACTCATGACTCAAGCGTCCGTTCACCTCTGCCTTTCTTCAAGGAGAGCACTTTCATTCACTATTAGAGTAGAGTACTGACTTTCATGAGAGTCTATATGTGCCTCTTCACCTGGATTGACTTATGAGACCTGAAGCTTCTATTTCTAGAAAGCCGGCTCCATAGTCCCCAGTCTCTTTCTTTTCTTTTATTTCTTTATTTTATTTATAGTAGCCAGTCTTGTCATAGTCAACCCCATCCTTTGTACGAATCAAAGTCAAATATCTTAGAGATAGGGGCGATTCTTGATCTTGAATAGGAATCCTACAGCGATAGATAGTTTGACAAAGGACACCGATTCGGAAACCACTGCTAGGGACTACAAGCGAAATGGAAGAGGTACCTGGATCATATACTGAGTCGAAAGCCGACGAAAAACGGAAGAGGTACCTGAAGCACAAAAAAGCAATTTCGATTCATCAAGCTTAGGCCTACTACCACCGAAAGCAGGAGATGATCAATAAGTACACGAGGAAGCAGTCCCGTCCTCTCTTGACCTTGTTAGGCCTACTACCACCGAAAGCAGGACCCTCTTCGCGCGGATCAGGCCGATTGGCCTTTCCTTCCTTCTTCCGGAAATGGTGTAGTAGCAGTAGCATAGCAGGGCGGTACCATAGGCTCACTTCTCTCCCCGGTCAAAAAACAGGAGCTGGGTGAGCGGACTGAGTCACGAGCTCTCTTCCGCACGCTGGAAACTCATGCTTTTTCCCATCTGAGCCCTTATAACAGGTCCTTATAACAGGCCCTTCTAAAATGAATACCTGTTAGAAGGGCCTGTTATAAGGACCTGTCACACTTGTTGACTTCCGCCTCTCTGAAATCAGGCGGAGCTAGAAGGTGGTCAAAGAATTGCTCGAACGACCTTCAACCTGTACGCTGCTACCCTGGTATGTCCTGTGCGATTGCGCTTCGCTAGCTAACTACTCAGAGCTACTATCAAGACTCTACCGTACTCCTCGCGAGGTTTGAAACCCCTCAGCTGGCCATCATCCATGAAGTGTACCACACCACCCAATCGCACACACGGGGGGTTGAACGCCAATGCAACACCATCGTTTCCGAAGGGCACCAGGTGTACCCTACTCTAATAGTGTTGAATAGGTGAGCTGCCAACTCAATCAAACCATCGTTGAACTACCAATACAACAACAACCGTCAGTACTCTACTCTAATAGTGGCTACTACCACCAAGAGAAAAAAGTGGGTCGACTTTTCTACTAGAAACGGTACTGATATATATTGTAAAGTGGGTCACTATTAGAGTAGAGTACTCACTATTAGAATAGTACCTGAGTCCTAGCTGCCTCAAGGCGGCTGGAAAGCGAGAGTCCAATCGATCCCAAACACAGCGTACCAAACCACCTGTCCCTTCACCCGATCCCCAATAGGTATTGAATCATCCGTTTCCCATCTCCTTCGGGCCCCAACTGGCAACCCTTCGTATTGGGCACCGGAGGCGGAGTAAAGGTATCTAAAGGCTGAAGCCGGTAGCAGTGGTCCCGAACCTGGATATCTAAGACCTTCGGGGGCCGAACCATCTAATTGATTCCAATCCTTTGCCATTGAACTAAAGAACTCGAACCCTCTAACGGGAACCCCTTCGAATGCATCTGTTGATGATGAACCAAGTGGGACATCTAAGTCTTCTGCCTGAAGATGAGGAGATCATTAGTACCTCGGACTGATTATTCCCACCCCCCAACCTGCTGCTTGTTTCGATCCTTAAAAACGAATGAATTGGAGGGTCTTGAATCGCCTACATCGGGAACCTCTACCAACCAACCCTAGTCATTTGGCACCGTGGCCATATCGAACTACCCGCCTAATGAGTCCCTTTCTTTCCATGATCTCGTGTCGCCAAACTCTCGGATTCGCTTTGCCTTTACTTCAAAATGCGCAGATAGAAAGGATTATAGGCATCTCGTCGCGATATCCCACTTCCACATACTTGAGTGGAGTGCTCACGCCCTTTATCAAATTGATATGCTGACGCGTATAAACACTCAAAGAAGCGTATAAACGCGGTACGATTCCCAATACACCAGCTCGACAACTGGGGTTTCGGCAGCTTATACTAGTTCCTGTGTATCGTAGCAGTCTGAATGGTACGGCGTCGAAGCGGTTCACTCAACCACAGGTTATTTCAAGAGGACCACGACCACGCACAGGACTACGAAAGAGCCGCTACAGCAGAGAGATATTCGATTCCTTGGCTTGGAGACACGGATTTCTCACCCTAAGTAATAATCAGGGAAGCAACTCACACAGGATTGGACAGAAAAGAGAGCTAGGAGCCCACTTGAATGTGAAAAAGTTCCAGTTTCCTTATGCCTTCAAGAAAAAGTAATAAAAGTATCTAACCGAAAGAACTAAACTATAGGCCGGTTGTAGCTCTTCTTGGAGCAGGAAAAGAAGGGCACGTCCGGTCATATGTTCTCCTTCCACTCTTGTTAGGGCAAAGGCATGTAGCCGCTTTCAGTCTTGAAAGAGATCAGACATAACGGATAAGAAAACAACTTAAAGTCATCAAGTGAGCGCAGGGAGACCAATGGGAGGCCCGAGCGGATAGGCAAGCAGTCAAGCTAGAGTCCATTCAAGGCAGGGGAATGCACTTCTAGCTTGATTAGCGAGAAAAGTCTATAGCGATAGAGATTGTTAGAGAGGGACAGCCCCAGGAAAGAAAGGAACGGAGAGCAATAGACTGGAGGAGTTCTACCCTTAGATTAGGGCAAACTGATACTAGAAAGGGGCTTCTCAAGAGCTGCAGCTATAACTCGACTTCCATCTTCGAGAGAGAAAGAAAGCAAGCAACGGGTACTGGTTGAATTCAACCACCATAGAATGGATTCTTTCTCGCCTGAGATTCTATCGATTGACCTAACCTCAGGTTGAAGACGCGAAGACGTGACATAATAAGTTCTTGATCGTATGATTTTCTGATCGTCGTCACCCTTAGATACCAGACTGACGGAGAGAAAACATGAAATTAGATGAAATAAGGCAAGCATCACTGCACAATCTACTCGATCATTCCACCGGGTACCCACCGCTGTCAGGCCCACCTTTTTCTTTGATTTCAATGATTCTCAATAAAGTCTTTCGATTTGAAGAGATGGAGTTGGAAAAAGCCTTGGACTGAGATACGTGACGATATGCCTTGTCCCCAGCCTGAAGAGGGGAATGCGCAAGCAGAGAAAGACAGTGCCAGGTCACAGAAAAAGAAAGAAAAAAGAGAAAAAAAGAAGGGTCGAAGGACTGAGTTTCAAGACTCTGGGTTGACTAGAGAATCAAAGATCGTCCCGAGCGAAGTCAAATAAAGATGAAATGGGAGTGGAAATACACTCCATTTCAAAGGTGAGGAACGTAGACACTCGACCTTAGGCAGATGAGGTGGAGGAGTTATAACATGATATTGACACGAGCTGCATCTGATCTTATAAACGCAATTGATTCAGCAGGAGCCAGCACAAAAGCAACAAGAAAGGTTTCAAATCCTTCTTCATCGGTGGCATAAGCAGAATAAGTAGAACAAGTGCCCGTAGAGGAGTCAGCGAGACAAGCCTCAAGCCAAAGAGTTTAGGCATTTGAGAGGACAGTCCCGGGAAAGGGGGGTAAGAAAGAAGAAGAGCTTAGTTGATAGGATAGAAGGAGGATGGCTTCTCTAATCTAACCCATACGTAGACGAAAGTAGCATTCAGGCATCGGTGGAAGCGCTAAGCGCAAAAAGTGAAGAAGCTTTGAAGCCGATCGAACATAGCGAGAGTAGCGGATTAGCGGCTGATCTTCTACCTGATCTATCTACCATATTGATGTATTAGAGAGACCGAGTTCCTACGAGGTCACCAGCTCTATCGATTCTCAAATCCCTGTACCTTTGTGAGCATGGAATAGCTGACACGGAAAGGAGAAAGGTACAAGCTCAGATTCAAAATAGAAGTTCCTGAGCTAGAAGGAATGGGAGGTAATAGACTGACTGCCAAGGTACGAAGTCTCGACCAGAGGGAGAGGAGTGAAGCTGCTTTACAGGGCAAGGGCTCTAACGGATCTGAGTTCAGCTGCTGTACCAATAAGTGAAAGAGCGGACCGCAACTAGACCTGAGAACAGCTTTCAGGCATCCTCTCATTTTTGAGGTCTTAGATAGAAGATGAGCCGACAGTAGGACTCTCTTCAAGTGTAGGATCGTAGATGACTAGCTGATAATCAATACTATCCGGCCGGTAAATGGATATTGGGTTGAGCCCCAGCCCTGATAAAGGAGTTTTCATTCATGAACTGACTTCCAGTATAAGCGGCATATAAGGGGATCAATACCCCTTTTATTTAAGACCGAGAAAGCCCAAGAGGAGAGAAGTAGGTCGATTCCAAAGGGTCCTTCATCAATCTAGGTGATCTGAAGGGGCTATTCTAATTATAAGGATAAGGAGTCTCTTTTTAATGGCTAGTTGGTTGGGGCTCAACTGGATGGCATGGATAGAGCTATCTTGCCTTCCTCCATACAGTACGGCGCGCTCCCGTCACCCCCGGCGGCACGGTATGCCTCCGTTGATCTGTTCTGACAATACAGATGAATGTCTCTTTATCTCCTGTCAGTCGAACCACTTTACGGTTCAATGCTTGTCTGTATTCCGGTAGCTATTCAGATCAGTTTCTTTCTGACGCGCTGCTAGCTTCCTCTATGTTGTATATCCATACCTCGTTTGGGTCGGTACTTTGGTCTTTACATCCCCCACATGATTGGAGATGGAAGGACCCTTCTAGAGAGTGACGGCTTATTCATCGTTCATTGACGGACGAGATGGCTTTGTCACCAACTCTCATTTGTTTAGTCTACTTCCTAAGTTACGAGCATGACATGCGCTAGACTTTTTTTGACTTTGATGCTTAAGACCACTGCTCTGGATAATGAAAGACCAAAGAGATGCTTCCTATACCGGACATTCAAAGACTGAAGCCCTCGTTGCACGGAATTGTAATCGTCGACCAGAGGGATGGCCTGTGATCAATACCTATTCATCTATCGCCGGCGATTCGCGTTACGAACCTTTCATCCTTGTGCCGAGTAGTAAAGTGAAGGGAAGCTCCCCAGACAGAGAAAGATCGGGGTTTGGAAGCGGGATGACATAAGGACTATGTAAAATTCCGTCACGTGCGGGTGGACCAGAACGTAGACCTGTCATTCCGGATGGTAAGGCCCTTGAAGATCAAAGGCTTTGCATCTCGCATCTTTCTACTTATTTCGTAACAAAGCGAATGAGTCATCTAATACCCTACCCCGAGCGCAATGAGGTGAGGTCAAAGCAGCATGTAAATATCGGAATTCAAAATGATATCCCGACGAGCAGGATGAGCTGTACGGCGGGCCGCGAGGATGAATGCGTTGTTGGAAGAATAGTTGAGGCACTATGTCACAGCTAGTCAAAAGAATTGGGTGGACTTGCTTGACAGTGCACAGTTTTGCTATAATCTGCATCGGTCCTCTGAAACAGGCATGAGCCCCTTTGAGTTGGCCACAGGGCTTCTGACTCCCCACGAAGTGCCAAGGCAGCGTACAGGAAGGAAATGTCCAGCAGCATACAGATTCGCCCGTTCAAGGAAAGAAATGCTGGAAGAGGCACAAGACAGCTTGCTTGGATAAGGCCATTGGGCGAATGAAGAAGTATGCTGACAAGGGGCGTAGGCCGATGGTTGGTGATAAAGTGATGCTAAAGCTTACTCCACAGATTTGGAAGAAAAGAAGTAGTAAGACAGTGCATCGTGGGTTGATTCCAAAATATGATGGGCCCTTTGAGGTTTTCAAACGTGTAGGGGTACCTGTGTGTGTGAAAAGATGGAATCTTTCTTGCTTTCTTTTCTAAATGAAATTCATGGCTGGACCCCGTGCTTGCCTATCTAGTAGGAGAGTCAGTCCCCCCACCGCCAGGTTGTCCGGTTTCTCGGGGTCAGTCTGCAAAGATGAACTCCCCTTGACTGACTCACATAGAGGATTACGAAAAGTCTGACTAGCAGGAAAAGAGGAAGATCTCTATTCCCTTTTTCGTAAGTCCAAAGTAGTTCGTTCAGTAGGATACGTTCCTATGCTCCGCTCCCATGAAAGGATCCGCGGGTTGTGGTCAACTGGGATCACCAGGCAAGGGGATGCATTTCGATCCAAGGCCCCAAAGCCACCCACTCACTTATTTAGGTATTTCAAACCAGCAAAGGAGAATGGTCGCTTTAAGTCAGTACTGGTAGTTGAATAAGGAAGCCTTAAGAGTGAATGCGTGATAGTTCTAGTAGCTCCTGTAGCTAGGCGAATGTAGGTAGGATGGAGAGAGAGTGAGACCTGCGAGTATAGTATAGATAGGATAAGGGAAAAAAGGGGATAAAGAGGAATGGTAAAGCCTTTCTTTCCAATATGAAAGCTAACCTCTTCCGCTTCTGTCTTTCTTTCGCCTTCTGCTTTACTTGACTAAACCCCGCTGACTTACAGCTTGAGGGCAGGTGTGCGTTAGAGCTCGGACAACAGGTTTTTCTTCCTATGAATGTGAAGCTGCTTCGTCAGAAAGATTATGACATACATGAAGTGTGTGTGCTGATCGTGGTGTAGGAGGTTTTTGAAAGAATCCGTGGGAACAAGGAAAAAGGCATGCCTTCTAGAAGATCTTGTGCAATTTTACCGATTATGTCCATCGCCCAACCACGGAACGGCCAGGGTTTCATAATTGGGTTTAGTTCTGAGGCTGGACGGTGCTGCACCCCCCTGTAGCGCTGACACGCTTCACATTTAGTATATGAAATACAAGAAGAAAGAATTCTTGGCCAAAAATGTCCGTGTCTTCCATTCCAATCTACCAACGTATCTTGTGTTGGTGTGAACTTCCATCGTGAATCTGCCATACAATCTTAGCAGCCTCAACTTCTCCAACACATCTGATTTGAATCAAGCGGTACAGAACATCATCAATCAACACATAGCGCAATGCCTTCTGTCTGATTGACCTTGGAGCATCCTTCTTGAAGTACTGGATTGATGAGGTTTCACCAATCATCTTCAAAGATCTCAACGTCAAAGATTTCCCTTTCATCAAGCAAATGCTTCTGCCCGGAGGGAACGAGACTTTGAATGTTCACTTGCTCTTCTTTGTTTGTTTGCTTGTTTCTCCTTTGTTCCTAGTAAGGTGTGTTGCTTTATCTGCTTCTAGTTGCTTAAGGTTGTATGCTTTCTCCTTTATCCCTAGCAAGTTGATAGAGGGCTTAGAACCATGTTTCAATCTCGTAATGTTGTTCTCTTTCTCTTCCTTTTCTTACCTCTTAGCGGAGCTCTGCTCTTTGCTAGCGTTACCAAGTGGAATGAAGCCATTCTCAGGAGTGGGAGAGGGTTGAAATCCCAGATCTCATACGCTTTTTCGTGGCGAACTCAAAATAGAAGAGAGATCAGAGGAGCTCTTCCCGGAAAACCTTAGTGACTGTTTGGCCCGATCTAGCACCATGCTGTTTCACACCAACCGACCTATGAGGAATCCTTTTTCAAACCCTTGACTCGTGTGAGTTCCTCACTGCTCTGACCCGGGCGCAAAGCTTTCACGCGAAGAGGGGCCGAGAAACTTGGGCTGCATGTGTACTGTAAATCTTGGATGCCGGAAAAACGATAGTCATTTTCTCTTCCCTTCGCGCGGGTGCGCTTCGTATGTATCAGAGTCCTTCCCTCGGTGGTTCGGCTTCTCTTCCATTTTTGGTGGTTCCGGGCCGCCTATTCAAGGGCACGAGCAACACAGACAGGGATACCGGGAACGTGAGCCGATTAATGGTCATAGTGTTAGCCGGCTAATTATCGACTGACAGGGATGGGGCCTCCTCTTTTTTGGTTCATTTAACTCTTATTTATATTTCATTTCGGCTTCTAGGTTTTTGGGCTTAAGCTCAGATTTTATTTCGGTAGTGCGTTCGAGCTAGGTGAACAAATCAATGGTCGGAACGGAGGAAGCAATCTTCTTCAGCATCAGCTGCGCCCCCAAGGTATTATGAATTAGGACTTCTCGGAGCATCCTGTCCCAGGATCCAGTAAGAGATCTTTAGCACCCAATTGCATGGTCAGTGGGCTACAGACCTAGAAGGTATGATTCAAGCTAAGTCCCAAGGTATTCCGGAAAGGCTGTAGCGACTACTCCAACAACTACTGGGGATTTAGTGGCCAAAGGGTATGAAATGGATCGGCTATTGCCATAGCTAATGATGCATATTCTCTAACAGTAGCTACTGTAGACCCCAAGTCCGGAGCATCTAGATCAGTAACCAGTTCATGCAATAACACCAGAAGCACCAATATCTGAATATCCATGAGTCCATAGGTCTGTTGATGCTATTCTTCCCATTGGCCGTTGGCCCGCTAGCGCTACAACAGAACTACTATTACGAAGTGGAACCCAGGTATACTACCCGAAATAACAACCAATACATACTTCGTTCCAGACCCCCCAACTACGCCATTAGCCACATCCCGATGATTTTGTCTTTTTGGGTCATACCAGTTAGTAGTATTTTGAGCTGGAGTTTAGGACTCTGCAAATACATCAGCTTAGTTAGGTAGGAACTTCAGGATAATAGTTCACACTAGAAGGGTAATCCGCCGAGAGCATCTTCTATCTATCAATGGCTGGTCATAAAGATCATATTCTGATCTGGGACTCCGTGGACGTATTATGGTGAATCTCTACCAATAACATCATATGCAGTTATAGTTCCTACACTTCGTTCCGTTTCGGCATAGCCAGCAGCCTTAGAAAAGAGAGCTACGGTATCACGATTTGTATAGTTCCGCCCCCGTGTTGGTTTCTAAAATGCTCCTCTACAAATAGTACGAGAAATTGCCATCTAAAATTCTGGATGATGCTGTCCGGACCCGACGTAGATTCTGTTGATTCCTAATTGAACCTGATAAAGTGTTCTTACTGGATGAAGCAAATAAAAAACCGAGCAAGTGAAGCTACAGACTCCTAACCGAGGACAGACGTGATAGTTCAAAACTTGCGATAGTAGCTCTTCAAAAAGCTGGATGATGGTAGCAAATTGACCAACAACACCCCCGGGCGAAGCATCAAGAATTGAAAGATAGGATTTAGCACCAACTTCTCATCCGGTTGATCCATACGGATCCCCCAGTGGCTAGTATTCAAGGAACTCTTCGAGCATCTATTTTCGCCGGTTTTCGGTTTACGGGAGCTACCCTCATTAGGCCATAGCGGGAATAGAGCTCAACATCACTGAATAGCTGGCATCATGTGTATCTGGTGGGTATTCCACCACTAAGTCTCTAGCAGCTGCTATAGAGTGCCTCGGAAGGTCTTACCTAGTCCCATCTGGATCATCCCAAAGGCCAAGGAAGAGAGGAAAAGCAAGAAAAGTCAGATCTTCGGTACAACAATGGGAATACAGCTATAAAAAAGAAGATAAGAAATTGGCCACCAGACCCATCAAAGAGTAGCTCGGGGAACATTTTCGGTGTAAAGCTCTGATTTTGAATTGGATGACCAGATGTTCTTGCATTTTCTCCGTTTAGGTTCTTGAAGCTTTCCATGGAAGATTCCATTCCAGGAATGGTAGCTCATACGGGAGAGAAAATAAAAGAAGAAATCTTAGTCCAAGGGGAGGACGATCTGGAGATGAGACAGGAACAGGAAGAACCTTAGGCCTCTTATTCAAAACCCCAATTAGGACATCCGGAGGTTCCGCAAATTCTCATTTTATAGATCGCCTTTCTTCTGAGTTTATGCTTGATTCTACCCTTTACCGGCCTATGGCCAGGTTGACTCCGTAATAGAAGCAACTAATAATCGGAATACGTAGCGAATACATCTTCAAGGAAATCTTCTCAAAAGTGATGCCCGCTAGCAATGGGTTCTAAGATTCTCCATACCGGCCGGCCTAGATTCTCCAACATCTTCTCATTCTTCTGTTTAATCTCCGGATTTCTTTCTTTTCTTTATTTGCCTTCTTTTCACCATTCCCTGGCCTTTGGCCAAAGGTCATAAACTAGCATAAGAAGAGCTAAATCAAGATCAGAAGGAGCGTGAAAGAACTGGGACTGGGATAGCAGCTGGGGCGGGAGTAGAGAATGGTTTTCGGTCTATAGCTATGAGCAACCGGCCTCTGTAAAATCTGATTCTGTAGTTACTGGTCCAGTAGAACTGCCTCTCTTTCGTTATTGCTAGGCTATGCGATCCAGTAAGGATCCATACGGGAGAAAAAGAAAGAATAAGCTCCACTGGTGTAAACAACGTAAACAGCAGAAGAACTGGCGAGAGAGAATTCCCCGCTGCCCAATGATGGTAGATGATCAGAAACTACTAGGTCTAACTATGGCTTATCACGCTGCCTTCTCCTCTAGCTTTCATTCGGCACCGGTATTGGAAGAACCATATAGGTAGGAATTGGCATCAAAAGTACCGGAGGAGAGGATCAGATGGAGTGGCGTTACAAGGTATACGAATTCAGTAAACCGGAGAGAAAACCAGTAGTAGAATCATAGTGAACGAAGAATATTTTGGTAAAAACGGAGAATAACGAACCTCAATACCAACCCTTACCTTACTAACGAAATACCAAGATATGCTACCGTTAACCAAGAGGCTTTCGACAGAGCAATGGGCCTCAGAGCTCAAATTGAGATGATGACTTGGTGATACTGCCAGAATTACTATCTATAGTGGTAGCGCCTACGCCGGTGGGGAAATGAACAGCATAGCTGCTAGTCGGAGGAATTTATAAATAATAGATGAACGCCGCTAACGCTGCGCCCGTATGGCAAAGAGAGAGTAAACTATCCACATAGAATCAGCCGCTCTCTTTTTTTAATCTTTTGGTGCCTTCGGTAAAGAACCTAAGGAGGGATCCATATGTAAACATAGTTTTTAGAGACTATCCAGGAACTAGTTATGGTGGAAAAGCCGCTCTTAATCGTTACGGTCCGAAAGCACGCTTCCCCTTATTTATATTCTATTCGATACTACCGAAGATGTAGTCATCTTCTCCATAACAAAAGGTTAAACACCGGAATAGTAAACAACGATATTATAGCGAAACCCCAGATTCCTAGTTCTTAGCTGCGTACCCAAATTCATTATTTATGCATTGCTTGGGATTAGTTGCGGAATACTCACGAATCATACATGGTGGAAAACACCTAAAGCAACCAATCTTGTGCCTGCTCCCATTCCTATCAAATCATTCTTTGTAGTGGCTATGGCTTTACCAGTAATTTACCAATAACATCATATGCTGATGTAGTTCCTATATGGGAAAAGACAATACCAGGCTCAGTCGGAATACCCGAAACATCATAAACTGGGTATACGATAGTACTATAGCTATGCTATATGGGATGGCATATGAATGAAACTGTGAATAAGAAAGCACTAGCTGCATGGTTCGAAACTAGAGTTCTAGCATAATAAGCCGTTATAGCTGCGCCATAACCAGTAGATACTGGCCTCATAGCATTCAACTCCAACTCCAACTGGCGTTGGTTCAGATCTAGCTGTTGATAATATTCCCGCGGTGCAGTTTGTTTCGATATTCCAGATTGTCCGCTACCATAGCTTCCCATCTCCACTAACCAGCAGTTGATCCAGAGATTGGCCCGGTACCAGTTCCTCTAATAATAAGAAAAGAAGGCGAAGCCAAACTAAACCAACCACCAGCGGGGTGGGAACTCTCGTAATAACATCAATTGCCGGCGCTGCGCCTACATCAGTAGTATACTAGTAAAAGGCTGAATGTGTTCATTCCTCTCAACAGGGCGATGCTGAGTTCGAAGCTTTGGAGCTGATTCGGGTCGCCAAGGTGCTGTTAGTCGGGGATTTGACCGAGCCGGTGTACATGGATTCGAAAGTCCCACGATACATAAGTTGCTGAAGACCTGATCCCAGGTAAACCTGGTGGAACTAATTCTCCAGGGGATCTGGTAGATCTGTTGTAGGCGTTAGCCGGCTTTGCCTGCTACCGAAGGCAAGTGGTTGTCGGACAGCTACAGGATCGTTGGCACACGTGGAGGAAGGCTGGTCTATATCTGGCTACGCCATTCGCATATGAACTATATTTCGTGATAATCGTCAAAGTATTGCTTTTTTCACCGGGATGGGAGCTGTGGCTTGACCACTGATGCAAACGAGCAAATGTAGATCCATAGCTATAGTAGTAGTTTCTCCGGACATCTTCTCTTAGTCTTTCCAGGATGGGTTGGATCTGTACCATGTGTTGTTGATACACTATCTAGATAAACCAATTCTTGCAACTACTTGGAGCTCACGGGGTTCCCCCGCTCTCTAGGATAGGAGTTAGTGTAAGTAGATCTATTTCGGAGGCGCCCTTTCAACAACCTATGAGGAAGGCGGAGCCGAACGGAGAGTATACTGAGACATTATCTACAACATGTGATACATAGTCCAATATCTCTATCTGATCCTGTGTAGCCCTTCTTCGGAAGGTTTCTACCAATTGGGATTTCGAAGTCACCGGAACCCGCTGGTGTCACGTGTTGGCCCTACTAGATTTCCTGTTGTTTACCTTACTAGCCCTATCTTGGTTGTCCATATCGGCCAACTCATAAACAAAATTTAGCTTCTCGGAGATGGGGCGGATTCAGGACTCGCGGGGTGGCAACTAAACAAGATAGCTTTAGCAAGTAATGAAGAGCAACAAGATATCGGGGTCGGCCCTTGACTCGTGTGAGTTCCTCACTGCTCTGACCCGCTCCCAGATATGGCCCCAGCCATTCAAAAGCTATGCCTGCCACTGGAGACTACGCCGGGGAAATCATTCTATTAAGATGAAGATATACCTTATTAATGGGGGCATGAAAACTTGGAATTTTCGATCCCAAGAAGATCACATGATACCTATGATTACTCACAGGGATCTCTCAACTTAAGGTGCCCGGAATTAGCTCTTTTGAGTTGGCTCACCCCTTGCTGCCAAAAAAGAGAGAATACCCGACCTTCCTTCAATCGCAAAGGGCAGTGTCGTCAGAGATAGTGCCATAGCAGGGACTTCCTACTATCATATCAAGGGAGGCAGGTGGAGAGCGTGAGCCCATCTATTTACATAGCCTGCTATTTGATTGCCCATAATCCTCCGGAACAAAAATAAGGGTTCATCCCTACCCGCCTTCGGCTGAGAAAAGAGGGGCAGCTCGGCCTAGATCTCCTACGGTGGAACCGATGTAAAGAAGATCTCCGGAGTAGCTACAAATAAAGCAGAATCAACTGGGGTGGGAAGGGACGAGTAGAGGACTAGTGTATGTGCTGCTTGAGTTATTGCTTTTATGATGGAATCATACATGGTGCCCAATGGCGTCACACCATTAGCTAGAACAACAATAGATTCATACCATTGAGTATACCAACCAGTCACAGTAAGAGCATCAACAGGCACAACAGAAGAAGCTATGATTCCCGTATATTTTGGTTTTTCTGGACTGGCCGGAGGGAAAGGTCCTAAATATGGACTCATGGATTCGATCAATTACCAAGAGAAGTTCCCCGCGCAGAAGGCCTGAACCTAATGTTGCTAGCTTAGATCCCAAGGATGATAGTTGCTTTATTTCTGGTTTCGTAGTTGGATAAGATCCAGATCTTCCATCGGTATACCTTAGCCAAATTTAGTAATTCATCATCTCTACGGCCCTGGGACCAGTACTCACTTTAGGTTTAGGAAGGAATTCCCCATAGTATTATCATCTCGTACCACAGTAGATATTCTATTAGTAGGTTTCTATTCATTCTGGAGATAGGCCGGCATAGTTAACTATCTACATGGCTGCTATCGGAGCTGCCTCACCTGGCTCCATAATTCATTCATATCCAGAGATCGAGATCCCGGTATAGCCAATCATTTTTGTTTTTGTTGTTGCATATGCATCGGTGCTTGATCTATTGGTGTAGCCGTAGGCGGCAACAAAGGGTACATGAAGGGGCTTCCACCAGGCACATAACCATAAGTCTCCGGTGCCGATATAGCATCAGATTCATTTTATCGGTATTCCGGTTCAAACGTATACTATAGTTACTAACGATGGATATTCAGCTGCTTTCCCACCAACTAACCCAAATCCATCATAAGCTATAGCTTCAAGACTCTTTCTAGTCATTTTATAGTAGTAGCATCTTATGCGGCTACTGTAGCATCAGTAACAGTTACAACAACTACTGCGTACCCAGTTGAAGAGGGAATATCTAGCTCTACAGCAGTGGCATCTGGGTGATATGTCGGACCAGAAATCCCAATCCATCAACATCCTAATCCGGAGCATATCCGGGCTAAAGACCTTCTATCCCTGGTGCAGCTGCACCAAGGGCGGGTTGGCTAGTTATTGAGTTACTAAGGTTGTATCACCAGATGGATAGGATCCAGTAGTATTTGAAGTAGTTTACCCAGCTATTGACATAGCTTTGGTATGAACTGCTGCTTTAACTGCATCCGGGCAAACAAGAAATAAAAGTAGCTTCCATCGATGATTTAGAAATCGTGAAACCATGAATGGCTAATGGTTCAGTAACGCTTGCTCTTGTGCCGCCAGTGGCTGCTACACCCAGGATTGCTTATGATCTTTCCGGCCGCACACAAAATCGTCGATGTTAACCAAACAGAGTCAAGTAGCCCGGGAATGGGTGATCCATCGAAAAGACTATGTCTGGAGCAATTGACTGATATGCTGTAGCTCTGGATGTTACCGGACTACCTGGCCTTAGGCCATCGGTAGGAAGGGAAGACAACTAGCGTAAGCAATAAAAGAAAAGATCTTCACCGGATCAGAGGATTGGCATTTGGGTAAACCTGAACTAGTAGTAGCTGGAACCATGTACATGGTCCATATAGCTCCTATAGCAAAAAGAAAGAAATCCTAGCTCATTAGGACGGGTATGGAGGAGTAAAGGTAGCAGCGAATAGCGGTACCGCCTGCGGCTGCTACCAAGCATAGTGCGATAAGAAGATACGTCGGTAGTTGATGAGCTTTCTAGGACCCGTCATATAGTCTCCCCGGTCTGATTTCCCTGCATCTGCTGCTTATGCCGCTAATGCTGCTACAGACCCAGGTGGGACCTGGTGGAACAAGTGTTCTCCAGGAATAGCTCCAGAATATGTAGAAGAATATGCAGAAGATGATATCGAGAAATGATTAGAGCCTAAGTCATACAATTCCGGTGCAACTGCACCTACCGATCCAGAACGATATGGTATCGATTCTAATACTATGTGACTACCCCTTTGGGGAATTCTGGTGCTTACGAGTTACCGATGGTATGGGATTTCTACCGAAATTGGTACTAGAATCATGCACCTTACCGATTGGACTTTTTCTTAGCGGTTGCCCTATTCGGGAATCCCCGGATCTCTGCTGATTTTCAACTCCCCTTTTCCTTTGGTAAATATACTCCATCTTTATACAAGATCTCTTCGGGGTGGGACCCCTTGGTGCTTTCTTGGTTTCCCACGGTGCAACCCCGCCCCATCCCTCACATCCGATTCAAAGCAACTGCTTGGATCTAGCGATGGAAGAAAGGAAATTGGTGCTGAAATCGTTGAGTTCTCTTTCATTATTTGTTGCACCTGGTACTTCCGCATCAAATGCTACATCATAAACTCTTGGGCCTGTCGAAGGCAGGGAATATGGTATCTGGACATGGTCCGACAACGAAAGAAGAAGTAGCCGCCTTCGGCTACATCCGGAGAAGAGAAGAAGCAGCTGGTTAGTCGCTTTCGCTCCGGTAACGCAGGAAATAGATCCGAAATATCATCTGAAGAATAGCTTGATGGTTGATCCATGTCAATGGGTCTCGTGCTATAGCAGAATATGAATCTGCTGTTTTCGGAGAATATACTGTTAGAAGTGATGCTATTGAGTGGAGCTATGGCCGCAGGTTCCCTGCTACATCTCTGTTCCCAGTACCGGTAGCAAATCAAGTAGATCTCCGGCAGCTACCCATGAAGCGTGCAGTTCCGGTTAGTCCCTTGTTGTATTGGATGAGTGATCGGATTATCTCTCCGTGCTAGTTGAATTAGTCGACATATCCGGACTTCCGGTGATGCTAGACCAATATGAAAATCAGAAGCCTACTAGGCTATGACTATAGCAGCAATTGATGAATATTCGACTACTGTAGTTTATTCTACTACTATGGCGCCTATTGTCAGACTCCGTAACGCCATTGAGAGCATTTAGGACTACTGGTCCATCGGATCTTCCGAGTCCCCCTTCTTCTGGAGTTCAAACCCGGGCAAAGCCCTCTTTCCAGTGTTCTCCCGGGGTAGAGAATAGAATATAAATATGGTTCAGGATTGGTGCTGCGGATGGATAATATGATTATTCTGTATCTATGGTTCCTAGCTTTTCCGTTTTTTTGCGTTTGAGAACTTCCGGGCCAGATGCTTATTATGGTAGTACTGAATAGGATGCTATATCCATAGCTATGGTATGAACTATACCAGATGTAACATCAGAAACTGAGAAACTATAGCTAACTACCTTGAGAAGACATCGTCCAGATCTGAGAATTCCCAGGCTTCTGCCTTTCTATTATGCAGTTCGGTTCGGAAACTTCCTACGTCGGAGAATCGAATACAGTTGCAGAATACTAGAGGAATAGCTTAGACTCATATGAGCCAGATACTACTAGAAAATACCCTGGAGAACACTTGTTCCACCAGGTCCCACCTGGGTGTGTATCTGCTATCGTAGTACCATTTGTATTGCCGTATTCAATTCTAGACCGCTACAGGAGCAGTTATTACGGATTCTCAATGGCTAGTAGTTTGCAAGCATTAGTAGCTGCTGTAGGTTATTCGCCGGAGGTTGCCCTATAGCTATAGGTAGCAGATATTGTATAAATTGAGGTAATATATTAATTAAAATTAATATCTCCAGAAGAAGTAGAAACAACATCCGGGTATTATGATATGGCCGGTATATGATGAAGTATCATATGCGGAACGATTCACAGAGCTATGGGGAAATAAAAGATCACTTCTACTCCATATTGGCAGTATTTGCTGCAATCTTAGTTGGGTTTTATTCCGCCGGGTGGCGTTGGGCTAGTGTAGGTTTATGTTCAGTATCGGAGCAGTTCATACGGCGTAGCTTCGCTCCATCCGGTCCTACCACCAAGTCGTAATACCCCAAACTCAGCGTTTCTTTCAGTACTTGATTCAAATGCATACCGGCTTTTATTCATCTCCGGATGCCCGAAGTGGCAGAAGCTTTATGATTCGAAGTCCCAAGGACATATCACCAGGTGGATTTACTAGGAATAGTAAGAGTAGTAGTCGGAGCACCATGAGTAGGAGCTAATGCAAGGTATTGTAGGTCCTCTACTAGGTTTCTTCTTACTGCTTTACCATGCCATATGGTATGGAATGGGCGGCATATACAAGCAATCAAGCTGCCTTAGGACCGCAGATAAACTCAAGCAGAGCAGATCCTCCATTGGGGTTGCCGTAGTAGGAATGATCATCCGATACCTATAGTTGGAGAATATACATCAGTTGTAGAATCTACTACAGCTAAAGATCCTCAGTACTCCGCGATGGATGCAGCTGTTTTACCGCTAATTATGATTAGTACTAGCTTTGGCTAGGGCGGAGGGCCAGATCCGTAAACTATCAAAAAGTTGAGGCCTGTAATAGGCAGCGGAAATGTTTGATTCGAGAGCTCTCTAAGTATCGTATTCCCCCGGTGGGACACCTACTAGTAACATCATTAACAACACTGGGCACACCAGTGGATCTACCTCCATTCCAATATTAGTCATTCAATGACTGCCGGCACCCATTGACAGCGCAACAACCATAAAGGCAGCTATGGCGAAGCTAGTTAAACTGCTATGTCGGACCGAAGCAACTCTAGGCTAGGCTGTAGGGAAGGGGGGAGTGAGCTCATAGCTGTTTCTGTGATTGGTTCTTATCGATGGTTTACTAATAGTAGCTGAAACGATACCATAATCAGTAGAAACAACAACCCAGTTCCCTGCAATTGCTTTTGATATTGGCTAGTACCGTGATTCGCTAGTAAGGATGCTGTTAGCGGTGCGCCGTGTCCCCGTGTCTTCGACATGAGGATCTTCCAACAAATTTCGGGAGAGGGTCTTCGGTATTAATATCAATCAGATGGGATTGAGACTGTAAGCAACCGTGTGTTCTGGAAAGGGCAGCAAGCTTCAACCTGGACTCATGGGTTTGGAGGATATATCCGGCATTCTTGGGAGGACTGCTGCTCCTGTCCGGTAGAATGGTTGTTTTCCAACCATAGATAGCAGTAGCCGCATATGATGCTACTATAGTTCCTAACGCTGGTACAACCTTCCTACCTCTCCCATTCCCAAATATCATACTGATGTTATTCCGAGAGTTACCAGGGATTCAACTATATTTCCCGAGCTGGGGACTTAGGTTTACTATTTTTGATGAGTTAGCCAGTGGTGGTTACTCGGAGGATTCCTTGTCTTGTTTGGCATTGGATACCTTCTCCAGGTAAACCTGGCGGCCCAAGCTTTGAGGATAGGTGTTCAATACTGATTGAACGGGTAATGCTGTGAAGTCATCTCTTTATGGACCTCGGGATGGAACTGGGGGACAGATGAAAGAACATTGTGGAATCAGCAATCATTTCTGTGGAAATATTTATAATAGCTATATAATCGTAAGAGAATACCGAGGGCAGAGAGCTCCTATAATCATAATCATAATCAGAATAGCTGCATAAAAACTGAAGGAAATATCGGTAACTGGAGATACAAGGTTATCAGGACCAAGGTAACTAACGATGGAAACACCAGCTTCGCTTGCAAGTGGTAGGAGTGCCGGGAACCTTGGATTATCCATCAGAGGCTTTGATCGTATTTCCTCTTTTTTTGGGCCGGCCATGGCTGCTCCGGTTATTTTTATTATTCCATCTGGCCCGCTTTGCTACGCACCTTGTTGGAGTTGTAACTCAAGGAAGAGGATCTTGGCGTCTCATATGCAAGTAGGCTGTTCGGGAGGGGCCGGGGTTGGTTCACCACCTTCTTCCCATCCCACCATATCTTCTCATTCCGATGATTCACCATAGCCAGTTCCTATAGCTTCGCGGTCATACAACCATCGGTCTCCAACGACATGCACGAGATCTTGAAGTAGTAGCTTTATTTGGGCCGGTAGCACCAATCAATATGGATCCGAAGCTCTACTGAATAAGTGATGGTATCGAGATAATAAGGATGAGATGGATTGTCTGGAATGGTATCTGGAAGGGCTTCAACTCCTCATATGTCCGGTAGCGGTTAGGATCGTAGCATCCAGCCATATGTTGTCGCAGGTGTTCCCATTGTTTATGAGTAGGTACTGTATCGGGATCTTTTCTTGTATTGGCTACGGGTTCACTATGAAACTGGTTTCGAGGACTCCGTCAATGTATACATCCGATATATTATGAAGCTATAGCTTACACCAAGTCTTATGATTTTCATAGCTATATATCTCCGGGGATTTGGTTATTATCTAAGGACACGGGGTAGGCGGTAGCCGAAATTGGATTAGTAGTGGTTTGGATCGATTAGTCAGTGGTACTATGGTCATTCATTAATTCATCCCTATACGAGTTATTGTTCGGGAGATACGACCGAAGCTACCTAGGGAATGCAATAAGAATAAATAGATCATCCGTACCAGGTATATAAATAAGGATAAGAAGTGATCAATTAACAACACCAACCCAGTAGTACCGGTAAAGGGTGGAGAATAAGCAGCAGGAGACCACGGGGGAAAGCGTAGGAATGAGTTGATTGTAGGAGCAGACATAGGGTTCAATATAAGCTACACCGGAAGAGTCAACTAATGGGATTGGGCGGTCTGGACTGAGATCTACGACATTTGGTTCCTCGGACGTTCCTATGGCGCTCATGATTATTCTACTATTCCTCAAGGCTGAAGCCAATCCTGGCAGAAAAAACCACGACTGAATTTGGATAAAAAAGAGCATGAGCGGAGGGCTCTAGTTAAAGATGAAAGCTGGGGCCATATCTGGGAGCGGGTCAGAGCAGTGAGGAACTCACACGAGTCAAGGGTTTCCCCGACCCCGTCTAGGCCCCTCTCACCGTTCAACCCGCTTTCGCTAATCACCGCGTAGCCAGCTGCTATCCCTAATCCTTATGCCAGCCAATTCCCAGTTCTCTTCCGCTCCGAAGGGTAACAAATGAGATCGAGTTTGGTGGGCGCCTACGATTCCTCGTAGTATCCGAGCGGACGATGCGAAGGTAAAGGCCACAACGAGAACAAAAGGCAGTATGGCTGTAGGTTGTGTGTTATCGTGCAAGTCAGGAGAGCTCCTCCATGGTCGGCCGACCATCTCGTCCTATCTATCTACACAGTTAGCTGCCCCTACTTTGGTCTCACATCCCCACCTCTAATGGCAAAAAGCTTATCATTCCGGCAGAAGTTCCACAACTCATCCGCGCAACAGAAGTCGGTTCGGACCTCCCAGGAATATCTTACACATCTGATCCCAACCAGCTCGATTTGGATAAGACAACGAAATGGAGATGCAAGTGCCTGGACATACATAGTATACTCTCCGCGGTATGTTATTGAAGCCAAAGGAGGCAAATTGGGACCAGAGGCGAAGCCCAAGAGTGTGTTTGATCTATATCGGCAGCTCCGGATGAAGGAGGAATAAGGGTATTAAGAAAAGGGATTTCCCGAGGATCTAAAACCCCAATCCCTTTTGGGGGCCAAATACCTCCGATCTCTACCGTAGGTGCCAAAGAAGAATGAGAAGAAGCCCAAAAAAGAGCAAAAAAGAACATAACCTCCGATACGATAAACAGAATAAAACCATATCGAAGTCCTAATTGTACTACTTTGGTATGATGTCCTTCCAACGTAGATTCACGTAGAACATCGCGCCACCATACGAACATGGTGTATAGGATAAATATGAGGCCCAAACTGAGAAGTGTTGCACCCCCTTTCAATGGGTGCATGTACATCACACCTCCTACGGTGGCTGCCAAAGCTCCGAGTGAACCCGAAATAGGCCATGGACTTGGATCTACCAAATGATAAGAATGCCCCTGCATTCGAACTTAAATAAAATGGAGATCCAAGGAAACGTACTACTAGTAATAGATACGCGTACTTACGGAATAGATAGACGTATAACTGGCCTTCGGCCTGGGCCCATCATACCCGAGAGCCCTCTCGGGACCCCACCCTTCCCCTCTCGGGTACGTACGCATGAGATGCATACCCCCCAGGTCAGTATTGGGAAAGATAAACCCGAACCACTTGCCCCGACAAAGGGGACACCTCCCCGCCCCTCTCCAAACCCCCCATGAAGCCTACGGGCGAAGGGGAGGATAAATAAACCCGTTCCTTCCACCCCAATCATAGGAAATGAAATGAGCTAACGCTCCACCGTCTGTACTAGTAAATATAAAGCTGTTGTAAAACGGGATGAACTTGAAAGCGTAAGCCCGGAAGCCAAAGCTTTTCTTTGGCAGCTCCGACATCCCACAAGAAATCCCAAATTGGAGCCGAGGATCCTCGGTCTCTCTAATACTAAAACCCACGGGCGGGGGAGGCTTCATCGAAGCCGAGTACACTTCAAATGTAGGGTGGTGTAGGTGTATTGTCTAAGACAACACTGACCACTTGGGTCTCCAATCTGTGCTTATGTCGTCGGTTGCTGATTCCGCACGATACCAAGATGTGGGGTGCTTCGAACACGCGTAGTCCTCCGTTATATCACCGTGGGGGAGGAACCACGGGCGGACTGGGTTGGTCGATCCAGAACGTTATGAAGCGAAGGTATGATAAAGGGAGGAACGACCGCATAAGGTGATATTTACCATCATACCCGGAGTAACGCGTAGTTTCTGAACACCTCAGCAGTAAGTATGGGTTGGTACTAGGGTGGGACCAAGTATCTGAACCCCAACCCTAAAGCCGTAGGTTAACCCTATTAGAAGACGCTATTTCTCAGCAAGATTGCTGCTACTGTTGCGCCCGTCATTTCCCACAATTAACATCACTACGGTCGGGCTATCGAACACGGGGTCAGAAGTGAATTACGAGTCGGACCAATCTGCGAATCGAGCGTTGCATGCAAGGTTCACCTCTCATTCTAATTCAGTGCTCTCCGAACCGTGCGGGAGGGTTTCCCATCACGCGGCTCACCAACTGGATCTGAAGCGGGATCCGAACAGGCCTAGAAAAACGGGTACGGTCTCGCGTAAGGGACCAATAAGTGCTCTCTGCTTTGGATTGACAGAGACCACCATTCGGACAGGTACCCTTTGTTCTACGTCTTCCGCTCTGTCTGTGTACGGTCCCCCTCGCTATCGAACCGGAATTCCTGAACAACAGAACACCTGATGGCATCGACTCGAACCCGTATGGAGCACTGAGTTACTTACGTTGATTATTTCTTCTCGTTAACTACATGAATACGAATGAGATCAAAAAGGCCATCATTGAGGCAAACAATGCAATAGCTTCGGGCATCCGGAGATTCCCCTCTAGCTATCCGATTCGGTGAAGGAAGCTAAAAGAAAAGATGACTTCGGAGAATGCGGCGTTGTATTATTGTAAGTTCTCTGTTCTGAACATTTCCTAGAAGTAGACGACAGGTTTTAAATCTTAATGCAGGCAACGTAGATCGATTTCAGAAGTCTTTTTCGCCACATCGCGTATAACGGAAATGGTTCGCCCAGACTTCTGGTCCCAAACACTAAGGGGATCCTGAGCTCATCCAGATCCATTGTCGGATACTCTTGTATCCTCCACCCATAGCTTGAATCTCTTTCGGCATTGCTTACCGCGAAGACCCTAAGAAGGACATGCATGAAACAGTGCTTACAGCAGTTCCACTATAAACCCAGGGAGAAGGAGATGGTAGCAAATAGTACGTACGAAGAGGCACCGCTTGGAGATACTAGTCCAGCTATATTCACCGTAGTAAACAAAAGGGGCTTGCTGGATCTCGTGGGAAAACAACCCCCCCACTCTGCGTTGGTGAATAGTGCCATGGTTGAGTCCATGGCCCATCCCCTATAGGTCGATCGTACCATAGAATCTCAACAAAACATGAAAAACTCCTAGCATTCTAATTAGCCTATTGTTGCAGATCCAAGTTACTTCGTATTTTGGTCACTTTCTAGGTTAACCTTGAATGCTATTAAGAAATTCTACAGCAATAGTCCCTCGGACTCGGAAAGTAATAACGAAAATGGCTAACCCAATAGCAGATTCCGCAGCTGCCACCGTTGGAACCAATGAAGCAAATGATTGACCCATCATATCATCCGAAGAAACGGAAAATACCAAAAAGTTCGAATTCGATTTAGTACTATTACTATTAAAGCCGCATATACCATCCCTACTTACTATGATAAAAAAGGTCATAGCAGCATTCATGATCGAAAGGTTGGAATAAGATATGGGAGCTCTAGAACTCGAAAGGTAAGGATTGGTATTGGCCCTGCATGCAGGCACGGGGTTAAGGAAACAACAGAACCTGCGCAACAACAAGAAGGGGTGCAGCGACCAGTTACGATTATACAGCTGCTTACGGACCCTGCCAATTTACTGCTATAGGTGATGCTACTCCGCTTTTATGGGTGTTGGTGTTCGCTCGAAGCGCCTTTGGTTGTAGCTGAAAGCGGCTAACCGGAAGTCTAGCTTTATGACCTGGCTCCAGACCCAGTTGCTCTAGCTTATGATCTCGTTTCGACTGAATATGCTTCTCGGCCCGAAGGAATATTCAAAGAAAGATTAGTCATTTTGCGCCATGGATAAAGCGAAACCGAAGATCCGGCCAAGAAGAAAATAAGAAGAAGTCGCTGATGGCTTCGAAGATTGGTCCAACGGGTTCGGCTTCTCCTGGGTCTGCGTATGCTCCAGATGATACTCTGTGCTTCTCATGCCGCTAAATTCCTATGGAATAGCCTATATAGGGTCAGCTAGTAATGGAAATGGTTGGGCATAGCTTACGGGGCCGCTTTTGGCCTGTGCCGGGGAGTGAATCGCCATAGGCCGCCGAAGGCTACACCAAAGACTTACCCATAGCTATGGGTTTAAACATAAATTGCATCTCATGCAGCTCTACCAGCCCAATGACTCTAGCTACAGGATCGACTCTTCTGATTATTCTATCTCAGTAGCTATGACTGTTTTGGTTGTTCACCAGGGTTGTACGAATGATACTACTAGAGCTAATACTCCGCGGAGTAGATACTATACCGAGACTAGATGGGAAACCAAGAGCTATAAGAAGCGAACTAATGGACGGAAAGCTCAGATTCCTCCCTAGGTGGATCATCAAATAAAAGTAGATTTCAAGCGCCGATGCTAACGAGACCTACGGAGTTTATCCGGAATAGGAAGCTCTATGGGGAAGGCTCCCTGCAGATTAAGATGCTATAGAAGTAGCTAATAATGGGTTAGCCGGCTTGACACCTGGTACATAAATTGCATCGAATCCAGCTATGGTTGGGACTGACCGTGGATCTTCTACACGTTGCTTATGCTCCGGATGACCGGATTTTATTACTCCTACTGGTGAATCTGAACCATATAGTCTCTACGAGCCCGGTAGCTCTTGATTTAGATCCCGCTATATAATAGCCTTCACTTTTCTTCTCGGTAGACTCTTGGGTATTTGACCATTACCATGGGACTGCTAAGACCATCCCTGGAATCATAGCCAAGAAGAAAGAACCATAATCAACTCTAGTACCGTGCATCTGGATCCTTAGTGGAACGACTTCTGTATTTTATTTACTTTTCCTTAGCTACGGATCTCTTACTGATTCTTTTACGCTAGTTTATGTCCTAAGAGTATTACTTGGTTGGAAACCACTACATCTGGCACCGGCGAATCTTATTAGAAGACTTACTATGTCTGGTGGTTACCATGCATTCTTAGTACTGGTTAGCTAAAGCTTACCATACGGACTGGATTTACGGAATATGATGTTCTAGCGATATACCTTGGGTCATACATAGTTGCAGTTACAACACCCAATTGAGAGTAGTTTGCTCTGATTTCGGGCGCTTTATTATGCTCCTTACCCATAGTTCGATCCCTAGTTCATTACGATCTGCGTTGTTACGCCTTCTATAGCTCTCTGGGTATTGATGTATATCTCCGTAAGAAAACTACTATAAGATGGTTAGGCAGCGCAGCTGGTGTTCCACCTCTGCAGGTATTAGAATGCCGGAGTGTCGGCATAGCCTCTTGTAGCAACCAAAGCATATTAAGAGTCATAAAAAGCAGTGGCTCATCCAAAGAAAGGACAGAACCAGAAGGAAGTAAGAAGAGCTTTCTTTAGTGGAACGCCAGTGGACTCGGTAATTATGGGTGAGGTGAAGGCCAGGGGTAGAGTTGGGATGAGTTGGGTTGGGCTCCTTTGCTGCTAGTTGTTTCCCTTTTCTTCTTTTTTCTTCTCTTTACGCATTCTATCGGAAGATTTAAGGCAAAGCCTACATCAATAGTGGGTCACACCAGAGGCGTAGTAGGAAGTCCGTGAGCTTGGCACCAACAGGCGTAACAGTAACAACGGAACATCATCAGGGCTAGGACTGGGAGAGAAGATGGAAATATAGCAGCTCCGGTATCGTTAACTATTGATGGTTTATTCTTCATCTGAGCTATTCTGATAGGCCCGCGAGCTCATTCCTACCCAGAGAGACAACCTATGGAGCGCTATAAATATCATTCGGGAGGGTGGAGTTTGGCGGTACGCGTTGCCTAGGTTTTGTTTCCTTCTTCTTGGAATATTCATAAAGCATAACCATGCATTCGGCCGAATATGCATAATGCCCGCTATATACGAAAACAAAGAAAAATAGCTACCGCTCTTTGCGCCTTGGATCCGATACCAGCTAATATTCAACACCAGGCGAGCTTGCGAGGGAACCGGCTATGCCGTTTAACTAACGCACCATGCAACCGGACAATACTCCACCAGCTCAAAACCCAAAACGGAACGAAACGCAGAGGCGCAGTAAACTAAACCTTGGATCATGGAGCAGGCGAGTCTATAGATCATCATGAGGGCCCGGAAGAAACATAATCATAGGCGGTAAACAAGGTCCACTGGGTCAAGGTCTTGCTGTGAGTCCTCCGGCTTTAGATCTGGTTCGCTATGCTTGCTTTCGTTGTTCTTTCTCTTCCGCTAGTCTTTCGTTTTACCATATGCGTCCATGGACATGGTCCATACGGTGAGAACTAAGTAATAAAAAGCAATAAGAAGCTAAAAGCAGAACGATCCATATAGGACTAATAAAATAGGTAGTCATGGGAAGAGGATAGTTTCGAGCACCGGTATATGATGAAGTTGTAGCCGCACCGCAGTCCTTGGTAGTAATCCTTAGTATCTCTTCTTGCTGCCTAGCGGTCTGATCTTCTTCTTGTCCCTTGGCGCAGGTCCCACCGGTTATGATCGTTCAGTCCCGAATCATAGTTTACCACCCCGGCCGGTCATAATATTCTATCGTGCTTGCGCTCATTAACTGCTGAAGATGACCTTTTTACGGGTATGACTATGGTAGCACATATGCTATGATGAATCATCAGTTGAAAGTATTCTATGCGTAATTCTACACTAGTAGGAGCGTTATATTCCCAGTTACTAGAGGATTCCGAACCCACCTCCTGGAACCCGGCTTGACACAAGATAGATAATTCAGGACATCGGTAAGAAACTAGCTATACCAACTACAGCAGCTACATAATATGGGATCGCTTAGGTCCCTAAACTACCAAATAAAGAATAAGAGGAGATCATGGTGTAGTACTGAATAGCGTGTCCAAAAGGGGGCGTTACAAGGCGGACTCCTCCGCACCCGCAAGAACACTCCAGCCCTAGCTATTTGGGGAAGGCGCTCCGCTCTGGAATCGTCGCTAAAAGCGCCTCCTCTTATAGGATCTGAAGTACAAGTTTAGCACCTGCGTCCCTGCGCATCTAACCAAATATCTTCTTTTACCGGTATCTCTTTTCTTTATTTGACTATATGAGTTGATTAGCTGAATACCATGCATGGTTTCTGCCATGGTTTCCAACCATTACCATGTTCCATGCATTTACGGAAGAAGAATCAAAGTAATACGACCGAGAGATAAAGTCAAAGTAAAGATCTCCGGTATAGGCGAATAAGAGCTAAAGCTATTCCTCACGAGATATATTCTAAGAAGAAAGGCAAGACAGATACGAGTTCCTCAGGAAAGTTAGAATAATGAGCACCGGATTCCTCACTTGATTTATCCCTAGGTATTTGCCCGGCGGTCTCACATCACGAAGTACGGAATTTTTCTCATAAGGCTCAAGCGGGATCTCCAAGAGGTGAAAAGACCTCCTTTCAAACCCTTCATTCAGGCCTAGTTACTTTTCGATCGTATCTCATGATGCGTAGGTCAATTATTCATAGCTTTGTGCACCTGGTTGCACCACAATAGAATTGCCTGGTTGCACCACAATAGAATTGCCTGGGTCTTAACAAATTCAATCAAATGGAAGTAGCTTACCAGTCATCGGTACCATGGTTTATTCCATGGTTGGAATACAGTATAATAGAATAAAACAATTGATGCCGGGAGAAGATAAAGAATGATGCTTACGGTTGGAATAGGATTGCCCCTCAACCCCGGAGTAGCTACAACTCATCCGATCTATCTAGGACTGGATATACTATACCAATGTAATTGGTTGGGCTAAGGGTGTTAGCTCGATGGGAATACGTAATAATATTCTCTACGGAAGTTGCTCGGTTTGTTGATTGATATGAATATTCGGCTCCAAAGCTTACTCCGGATCCTCCTCCGTTGCTAGAACTAATACACCAAGACAGCCTAACCCATTCGGCCAACTAATGGTTCAGATTCCTCCAAAACTGGTAACCAGTGAATACCAATGGTATGAACCTATACTAGAGCACTATTAGAAGAAAAGAACTCATTGGAGTAGTAGCTAGTATCGGTATAGTACCGAATGGAATTCATATGAAAACAAGGAAAAGAAGCAGAAAACTATGCGGATCCGGTAAGAAGAAAAAGTGCACTAATGCCAATGGTATCGTTGTTGGAGGGTATTATGAATATTCATCTATTGTTGCCGATGCCCGATCCGTAACGCAGTGTGACTCCGAATGTAACTAATAGCAGAACTATGGTAAGACCATATGGGAGAACCAATAAACAATACATCAACACCACACCTACACCCTTCTTAACCCCAATTAGCTTCATTTGAGCTTATTTTAGTAGTTTCCACTGGTTCGTCAGTTCCATCTTCTTTGACTTTTCTCCGAATCTCTTCCTTTATTCTTTTCGTATAGTTAGTAGTAGCACCATGGTTGCCATGTTCCATGGAGTAGCTACCAAGTAAGAAGAGAAAGAAAGACCAGCAGAAGGATCCGGAGTAAGCAGCAGGTCTAGTAAGAGCATATCGTAGGCGTAGGACATTAAGGGAGATCCAAGGCTATACTTCTGGTGATTCTACATAGTCCGTAGCTCTTAGTATCATGGTTCCCGATATATTCTTTTCGTATTCGTGTATCTCCGGTTTTAGTTCTTTCTCTTCTTTAGCTCTTGGTGTTACCATATTATCATCATGAGCTCCCGTGGGCCCGATAAGTAGGTATGGTCCGAAGAAGAACTCCAGTTAGGCAACAAATATTAGTTAGCGGAAGCTCCAGAAGCAGAACGAAGATACAGCAGCGAAACAAGAAACCATAGCCCATCCAGTAGTTCCGTAGACTATTTCCTGCCAAGGTATCAAAGTTTGTAGCTGCGGTTCTCTTTGTATCTCAAGTTGTCCCATGATGATCGTTATTCCACTAGTTATTCACCAGTTAGCAAGCTAACCTGGCTTCCAGAACATAGCTATAGTAGCAAAAGAATCAGTAGTTGCTGGAGCAGAAAGATCAACAAGAAGATGGCACATCAGAAATCACCCGGCTATCCGAAATAAAAACAGCAGAAGAAGAAATGGGCTCAACCGAACCAGAAGCATACCTAACCAGCTGCCCCCGTTCATTGCCCATTCTCTACTGTTCTTTCTCTACCCGGTGTTGGCCAAGCTATGATACTAAAGGACCCAGCCTTCATCCGGAATGGAGTTGAAACGCTTGCTCTACCGGAGATTGGTCTGAAAGCCAGGATCGAAGCATAAGCCATAGGAGCAGTAACAGGATTCGAAAAACCCAGAAAGCCAACCCGAAAGGGAGTAAAATGCTGAAGCAGTGGAACCAATGTTTAGTACGAATCACCGGGTCAGATCCATGAGCCCCATCAGTAGCCGTAGCTGACTCCCTAGTTCACGATCCCGATGATGTAGGAGCGAATACTACTATAGTCCTTTGGCACGTATCCAGTATACCTGGTATCAGGGTTCTAGTCTTTCGAACACTTCCTACTATGAGTTGGGTCGCGTTAGCGACAGTGGCTGAACACCAAGCCAATCTCGACACCAGTTGGTCAAGCGCTTCCACTAGTGACGATCCAATACTACTGTAGAACAGCCTTACCCTTTCTTGCAGTTGGGCGAAGGCGACTAGTATTCAACGATACTGGACAGCTAGCCGTGGAGCATACATAGTCCCATGCATAGTAGAACCAGTAGAACCGATACCATTTTCGGAATAAACTCTGGCATATGCTCCTTTGGGTGGGCAACCGTGCATGGTACTTATCGACCGGATGGACATCCCGACCACTAACTACCCAGTGAACCCAAGATCTGTAGCTAGAGTTGGAACTGGAGTTTATACAGTCACTGCAAAAGCGACATAATAAGCAATCCGCGAAACATCTCCTAATGGATCTGGGGTGGGGTTGTTCTGATCTTGTTGACTCATTAACCCAGTGGAGCTCCTAAGACTCATAGTACTAGAATCAGACCAAAGGTCCGATTGGACCAATATACATCTATTCTCCCATCTCATCACTCCCCTACCCCATAATCTATGCTTGCAGCTGCTTGTTTTCTTAATTTTGTTTCGCATCACCATCGGTCCTAAATCCAGGAAAATAAGAATATTAGGGCTTTAGAGCCAGCGCTTTCCAAGTGAAAGAACTCCAGTAGAAGCATTACTAAGATTCTTACCAGAAATAGGGTCTTTTGTGTCTTACGGTGCTATAATCATCGAGCTACTGATTGCCTTCCTTCGATAACCATAAACCTATGCTCGCCTCCCCCAGTCCACCTGCAGTAGTGTTACGCCAACCATCGTAACGGATTCAGTTCTAGGAGTGGGTGATCCAGATAGACTCGCTATGCTCCCTCCCATACAGTTCTTCTGCAGTTCTTTCCTCAGTTGATTCCTCTTCATACACAACATATTCACAATCTGGACCATCCGGTCCTACGGGACCCATAGACGGGTAATGAATACCTTGAAAGCAACATAACTCCAACTCTTATTTTTATTGTTTACCAGCTATAGGCTCATTAATGCAATTCTCCGGAGAAGACCTCTGGTAAGAGGAACGAGAACAAATAGATCTCCAACAGATATAGAACGGGGAATACCGTCAGCACTTCCTTTAGTTGTTGCGCCAGCCCTTGCGGGAATATTCAATTAGTAGTTTGCCGGGTAGAGACAAAGCAGTTAATAGTTGATCATCCGAGTAAACTTCAGTTGAAAAACCAGATCTAGCTAATACTAGTATTTTCGTTCGGTATGTCTCTGGGTATAGTATCGGTAACTGGTATGGAATAACCAGTTGGTAGAGAAATAGAGTATAAGATGCAGCTGAATACGTTGCTAGACCAAAAGTAGACACTGGTTTCGAGACTTATTCAGGGCTCATAAGCAATGGACTTTGAAGCAGACGCAGGTTATACTGTTTCTGCTTTAGTATCCGATCGATTACTATTTGGCTTCTTTCGAGGCTACATCGTGAGGAACTACTATTGTTAAATATGCAGCAGAGCTCCTATGTCGAATGGATAACCTAAATCTGATGCAATAGCATCTTTACTGGACTAGTAAATACTAATAATTCTGGTGTGGAACACCCGGAAACTAATCAAATAGTAGCCAAAAGTACCTAAGTTGAGTATGGAGAAGGTGTAGATGCATTAGGAGGATTAACTCCGGGTAGATCGATTGGTATTGATGTGGTTCCAGCTACTATTGTTACTGAAACTGTAGCCATTCCGGGCGTAAACACCCGCCTTAGGCTGCTACCCGTTGATTTAGCATCACTAGAGAAATACCAAGATCAGCACCTATGCATACCGATACGACATAAGAGAGCTACCATAGAATATATGCGGTTCGGAAACGCCTGTAGTAGGCTATTTTATAGGAGTTCCGGGAAATCGATTATAGTTTATCCTCGAAACGACATATGAAGAATAGTAGAGCAGAGCATAAGTTGGAGCATTAGGAGGAATTGATCAAGTAATGTTAGAAACCCAAATTACTGGGTAAACATCGATAACTCTTCATTCAGAGTACTTTCTGTCCAGGGAAAGGTATTATTTGCGTCTATTAGTAGTAGGCCGGCTGAGCCTACTACATTAGCTTCACATCCTTCGGTTGATCCATACGGATCCCCCATTGATTATACTTCAGATGCTTGATTTCTCGAATACTTTCAGACGCAGGAAGGCCGTAGGCCTCAAATACTAGTTACATCTATTCTTACAGCTTTACCAGCATTCGTTGGGCCTACTCGGCTAGCCGCTCTGTCCGACATGACATACCAATGGATCGACTTCTCCCGCTTTTAGGCTCTGTTCTTGGAGTTTATGTCTCCAGCTATGGACTTTCTTGGTCTTTCTGTTTATGCAGCTAGCAGTCCAGGAGTACTGGGTGGGACCAGGTGGAACACCCACCAGAAATAGAATATAAGTAAGATGAATCAGGTTTTTCAGTCATTTTATCATATTCCGGTACTACTGCTTTTACCCGATATATTCTTCTACTATAGTAGAGCTTCTTACAGCACCAGGGTTGACTCCGCTCCGTCCCATGGCTTAGTCCATGGTCCATGGAGTAGCATATAGAACACCAAGAACTGAAAAACCAAAGGCCAGGGATTGATAAAGAACACATAGCTATAAATAAGGAGAATACGAATCAAAGGTTGTTCTACAAATGGTCATAGTGTGGTTTGGAGTATGGGTGCTGTTCATACAGTATATACTGTTGCGCCTAAGTCTGTATCAACTACTGTAACATCAGTCAACGCAGCTAACTCAAGGGCTGCATATGGCTTACCAACTACTGGGTAAAAACCACAACTAGTTCAGGTCGAAGCATCTGAAGTAGAAGTAACAAGAACCGATATAGGTTATTCAGCGAGTTATGTCCCGGAGTATGATCCACCAGGCATTGTAAAAGCAATAAACTTACTTCTGTATAACAGCCTTCTATATTGCATCGTAGTCTTCGACCACTTTTATTCTGCAGTTATTGTAGTTACTGTAGCTCCTTGCCCAATTACATTGTCGGAAGCCCAGAAAGATGAAAAACTAATTCCGGAAGGGTATCTAGTAGTATCTTATGAAGCTCTTCTGGGTTTACCAGGGAAGACGAGGTAGGGTAGGTAGCCGCCTGTGGCTGCTACCGGATCGGCAGGTATTCTATTCTATTAGTTCTCCTACGGCTGCAGTTGTGGCTCTTTATGTTGTTTCCGAGACTGCTCTAGTAGAAAAAGATGGTAACTTCTTCCGTACCAATAGCATCATTAATAGATTCTTCTTACCCGGATAATCATCATAAAGCTCATAAGCTCTTCTGGTATGGAAGACCATCTGGATACACTACTGGAGCACTCGCAGTAGCTATTGGTTAAGGAGAAGTAGTAGCCGCCCGAGGCTGCTACCGGCACGGAGTTACCAGTTTCCGATCTTCATGATTTTTCTAGGTTTACGTGGAGCAATGGAAAAATAATAAAGAAAGTGAATAGACGGATTATCTGGCTATGGCACTGGAGCAGATCCTGCGTTTAGTAGGCGTTTCATACCAGGCAATTCTATTGTGGTGCAACCAGGGTGCCTGTATGCTGGTAGCAACCAGGGATTGAGTATTCTGGGGTCTCTTCGCGGGGTGCAATTGATGTTCCTGATGTAGTGTACACTACCGGTGTTTCGATGATTATAGCTATATGCGCATCGGTACGTTACCGGTCGGTATCGTACGAACTAGTAACAACAATACCAAAAGCTGCACACCCACTACTTGAAGCCTCCGAAAACAAAGCAAATAGGAGCTACTTATGGGGGGACGTGTATGGTAGAATGATGGCGTAGTCATTCGGTGTATTATCCGGATCATGATCCTACGATTTCTCTACAGATGGAATTAATGTGCTGCCGGGGGGAAAGAATAAATAAACAATGAATATATAGCTATACCGGTATATACTCTTTGGTCCTCCCCTCTAGGACATCTTGTTTTGAGTTCTTGAACCTGGTACCAGCGCAGCTGGCCCCAACCAGAGTATTTGAAGAAGATGAAGTTAGAACTGGATCTAATCCTAAGACCTTCGGGCTCAAGCTATGCTTTATTTCGAGTTTTTGGTTTGAGCCTTAGGCCTAAGGTATTCCCTACTCCATAGCTATAGCAGCTATGAGTTTAGGTCCGGTAGTAGATCCATGGTGTAGGGGTTCATGGCTGGTGCTCCGGTAGTACTAGCTACTATGGTTTCAATTTGGGGTTTTATCCAATACCAGATAAACTGGGTTCAGCCAAGTCCAGTACTAATAGACGAAGAAAAACAAGGCCCGAAATAAGAGTAAAAAGAACTCATCCGGGATCGTCTGGTTCAACTAATGCCATCCAAAAGGTCACGACCACATACATTCACTGATCCTCTTTTATCTCCATATGACTGGGCGCTGCATAGCTCCTCTACGCGTGATTCAGTGGGTTGTTTACGACAATAGAATATTGGTTATAACCATGTATTGCATCCATGGGAAGGCTAAAACAACAGGATTACTGCTAGAAGAAGATCAAAGATCTTTGGTTTCGAGATAGTCGGGTAGGGAATCAGATATGGCTTGAAAAACTGATGTAGTGGTTCTACTAGTGGTACCCATCAGCTTCAAATGATCTGATTATGTCCATGTCAGGCGTAGCAACAGCCTTTACTTCAACACCAGGTATGATCGACCCAGTTATTGATCTATCTGATCTAACTCCTTCCTACCCATGGGCGGATACCATGCCATTGGAGAGTATTCGTGGGACTCATACAGAAGCATACCGAATCACACCTCCATAAGTAACATAAATTGGCTCCGTAAGCCTAGACCTGGAATCAACACCACTGATAGTTGACCGAACAATGCCGATCTCTGGTAGTACTCTATTTTATTCCGCTGCTGGGTTCCCTATGGTGTCTATGCTGTCTTAGCAGCAGTTGGAGTTTACAGTCTTACCGGGCTTCACCCGTTGGCATTGATAGCGTAGTTGTATGAAATTAGTAGTATCTGGCATCAGATCCCGGGTAAGTCGAATGAGCCGCATTGGCACCGGGTAGGGTATAGTATAAGTAGCTACTGTAATATGATGATATTGTGGCCTAGTCATTTAATGACTAGTAGCTCTGCTGAATAACACTGCTGAACAACCAGCGCTATATAATAGCCTTTCTTTAGCTCCTCCTCCGGAAATATCTTCTAAAGCTTCTCCTCCGTCTGCTCCGATTAGGCCCGGAATGTATCTAACGCGTAAGTACTAGCTACAGCTACAGGATTCACCGCAGTGTAACGGCATTTCATCTGATAGTAGGAGCTCTTTATTCGGGTAGAGCACCATATGGTATGGTTAGGTATTGCGTATTTGGATGCTTATACAAGGGAGGCATATCTAGCTCCGGTCCCTCAAGTACTATGAATAGTCTTCTTCTGTGTTGGATTACCCGGAGGGATTCTCTTAGGACTAGGTCATTGGCTAAACGGAGCTACTTATGGAGGAGTACTAGTAGAGTTCACCATGGTGGAATGGTTAGGGTCACCAGTTATACTAATAGAATCCTCAAAGACTTAAAAGCTATAATCAGAGCTTCAACTAGGCGGCTCATACCCAACAACTACATCAGTAGTATGCCATCATGACCATACAAGGTAAACCCTACCAGTCATAGCGTCTCCTTCTGGAGTAGTTTCTAGAGATATCTGGTCCAACCACAGAAAGAACTAAAGCAGGAACTGCTAAAGCGATGCTTAGCCCCAAATTATTGATGGTGCACCTACGAGAATAGATCGATACCCAACTACTGCCGCATCATCATATGAGTCTCCAACGGCTACTACTTGAGCTTCACCGGGGACTTAGACTCCGGGATCAGTGAATCCATAATCAGTTGAATACGAAGCCCTTGCCGTAGCTTATGCAGCTGGACTACCTGCGGAAGAATATGTAAATAGTAGGCGAAGCCGGCCTGTAGCGGTACGCGGTAGAAGACCTATCCACAACTCCAGATGCTTCTTACCCACTTCTTTGCTTCTCCTCGCTTCTGCTGGCCTTTGGCAGCTTTCTTGCTTGTATATGCTGTAGTTCCCTCGGGTCGGCACTCCTTCTCTACCTCTATTCACTTATCTTCCGTAGTGGAAGTAACTACAGAAGGTTATTATATAAGAGTATCCGCCTTCGGCTGCTACGGTTGCTGATGTAACAGTATCTATCGGTTCCTTATGTAGGGGAGTTCGGTATGGAGAAGGAGATAGATGCACCCGGATGCTGTGGCATATCCGCTAAATCTGGATCAGAATGCCTGTACTAATTGGTAACATACATAGGAGGGCTCGGACATCTCCCAGTGGCGTTACGCCCATAATGTTCCTACTACTGAAGAATATGCTTTAACTGCTATAGCTACAGAAGCAATGACTACATCTGCACCACATCTGGGTCCCACCAGATACCCCAAGAAGATCTACTTAAGCAGCCATTTATGTAGTTTCGTTGGTTCCTGATTCCCCATATTCTATTGATTTTATTGATTCTATGTAGCTACCGGCATTAGCTACTGTAGGTTATTATGCTGGAAGAGGTGCTATAGCATCATACGATGTCTTCCAGATAGTACTAACCGATACTCTAACTGCATTTGATGTTGTTTCGGCATAGCCAGAATCCATATCATATCCAAGGTCAGTAACGGGTGAACTAATATCCGGTACTAGCTCCATATGGTGGATCTATAGGTGTAGTAGGCGCAGCCTATAGCGCCTACACCAAGAGTCATAAGAGATCCAATCCACGAAATAAGAAGAGAATGCCCATAAATAGTGAAACTAGGCCCTGATTTGGCTACTGCATGAGCTACTTTGGGTTATGATGCAGATAGGGTATCGATTAGTTGTGTTGTTGTAAATGCTATGGCTTCGGCCGATCTATAGAGTAATGCATTAATATCCTATGCTGCTAGTTTACTTGGTTTATTGCTATGAGTCGGAAATATAGTAACAGAATATTCATTCTTGGGAGCGTAACCCCGATCTGAAGTAAAAGCAGCTAATGAGTCGAGCATATTATCCATCTCCATAACCAGTTATTGATGTAGCTTCTTCTACAGGGTTTAGTCTTTATTTGGGACTTATCCAGAGTATTTGTTGTCAACCTGCGTAGTTACGCTCTTGCAGATGTTGGGTTCGATGATGCTTCGGATTCATCATATAGTAGGAATGGCGTAGACAGTCGCATAGTATCACAGCATATCCAATGATAGTAGTTTGGATCCAGAGCCGGTAACACCAAGTAGAGAGACGAAAATAGCTAAAACCGGAGATACACGAGAATCAGAAGCCAAGGTAAACAAACCCGGAATAAGAAATATAGTGATAGAGCCATAGGCCATTCTATGGCACCCAACCGGAGGTACCGAAGGCAGACTTGTGCAACGACTAGTAGCTATAGGAGTTCTTTCCAACCCAGTAGTCCTCGACCGGTAGCTCCTTCTTATCCGACCCGGCTTCTTGTTTATCGTATTCTGTGCTCCGATTAGGACGCTTTTTATCCTACTAGGCGATTCTATCGGCCTTCCGGCGTAGTACCGATCTATAAGAACAAAAGCAAGATATTCAGGGTGGGCATCGAAAGAGCTCTGATTCATCTACGTATTCCTGATTCTCGGAATATTCAGTACTACCATAAGAACACTCGGGAATGGGCTCTGGTTGGAACCCTATGTCTGGTATTTGATCGTTTTTCTTTGTTTACCGGTATAGGCGAAAATAAAGATTTTGTTGAACTATTGGAGGCGGTCGGTGGTATTTCGGATAGGTGTAAAGCTTCTGCCGTAGAGGCCCTAGGTTCCTTGTTACCGGGATATTGATGAGAGACCCAACGATTCGAAGTTAGCACCGGCTGGCATCATTGATATTGAACGCGTAGATAGACCGGCGAACCAACCATTCACGATCGGTATACACTGGAAATATAAGAAGAGATGGAATGGAGGCGAAGCCGAGCTAAAGCTCTTTACGGTATGACTTTCTTATCGACTTGATATTGGTACTGTGGGCTATAGCTTGGCATAGCCATACTATACCCGGATAAAAGAGAAGACAACTATTGGAATATTAGCTCTCGAATCAGAAGAAGGGAAAGAAAACCAAAACTGGTTTAAAAGCTTCGGGCTGAACGGTAGAGAAATCAGAAATGAGCTAAAACCGGATCGAAAACTACGAATCCTTGGAGGGGAATCAGAAGCAACGCTAAACCCCACCTACCATGCATATACTTAGCTATAAACCGGATCATCAGTAGCAAGTGTAATCAGCCAATGACTCCGAACCAGCTTATGAGTTATAGTTGTCCATATGCGTTTCTTCCATGTTCCATGGATTATCAGTTTAAATGACTTTAGTTCCGGATTCTGGCTTGTAACCGGATAGAGTTAGGATCTTCCCAACGGGTATTGTCAGATGATTGCATTAGCAACGTAACTATAGTAGGAGTCTTATTCCGATCTACGGGAATACCGTGTTCCTGAGACCAAATGTTTGGTGTGATCTTAGCATCAAATAGTCCAATAAAGGATCCTGTAGTATTCAAAACGAGCAAATAATTCGCCAAGGTCCGATACTAGCCAGCTTCCACCCCAAATATGTATCTTTCTTTACTTCTCGCCTTCCTATTCATACCAATATGCGGTGCAAGCCACTATCAGTACTGCAAGCAGTAGTTAAAGCATTAGCTATAATATCGTCATATCTTCTTGCAATTGGGTGATCTACTGGTGCATTCACTGTATAAGTCGCTACAATAGAATTATTTGGTTCTCCAGCTAGAGACTAAGTAGGTGGTTATTCAACCATATGGTACTAGACCATTAATACAAAGATCATCATGAACTGCAGAGGTAGCAGGTACCGCCTGCGGCTGCTACCCATACCATCTTACAGTAGTACTAAAGAAATCAACCAATCATGATACCGAATAGAAGCTAGTGGAGCACTTACCGATGTAATCAATAATATACTACCGGTCCTAGAGATCGTAGAGACTATCTGGTCTTGGTTATGTATTCTCATCCCTTTTCTTAGTTTAGCAGTAGCCCGCCTGCGGCTGCTACTGGTGGAATTGATCCAATATCTTCTCTTCGTTCGATCGGTAGTTTTAGAGTTGCCAAGCGAGTAGGGATCTGACTTAAGCGCTTTTCTCTTCCTTCTTATTATCGATACCCTATAGCTATAGTAATACAATACTCAATCCCTACGGCAGCAGAAAAGGTAATCAATGGCAGATCTTCGGAGAAAAAGAAATCAAGATGCTACCGGGCCAGACCTTGAAATAGAATCTAATTCAGGAGCCAGCTGCTTCTATATTGCTATACCCAGACAAAACTAGCTCATCATTTGGGTGTTCTAGATCCGGTAGCGGTGTTGTTTCGCCACTAAGTCTCTTTCTGTTGATGCTGGGAAAGCCAGCGTATTCACTATGAACAACCAACTCCGGAGGAGGTGCCATATGGAATGGCCTTCTTTCGGGGCTAGTTACTTCGTTATGCCGGATCTATTCCTGATTACATGGGTGGCCATTGGCCATGGGTGAGCTATAGCAAGGACTGGAAATGGACTATAGGGAGCATCCGCACCAACGCCAGGCACCGTAGGATTCAAGACCCTGTCTTACCTAACCATAGGTGAATAGACCATATCTACTTCATATTCGCTTATTGCTGGTTTAGCCGGTGGCTGCAACTGATGAACCATATTTCGTACTTCCTGCATATTCTTCTTATGCATTGACTGATGATAAGTATTGATTGGACTACTATACCGGTATGGCTATAGTCATACATAACCATATGGATAAGACAGAAAAGAAGCTAGAATAGCAGCTCATATAGTAGCAGTTTATAGTCCCATGGCAAATGCAAGTACTACTGTTAGAAGTTATCGTGCATATGCTCAACTACTGGTATACAAGGTATGCTCTAACACTGTTCATGTAGCTAGAGTACGCTATTTCCGGTGAGTAACCACCCATGTAGCAACGGAACTCCCAGCCCCAGCTACATACCCCCCCGGTAAGCTACTATTAGAATGGTCGGCCGGAACGACTTAGTACTCAAATCCCAGTCCGGATCCTGTATCTTATTCTTCAGTGCTTTCGATAGTTTCGTTGACTACGGTTGTTGGCATGCTTGGAGTTATTGCCGCTCCTATAAAGTAATGATTTCCCATTACGCTCCCTATGCCAAAGCTGCTGGTAAGTTCTTTCTCTTTTATCGCCGACCGAGGAACAAACGACGCGTTGCTACGACACGACCCTACAATCACCCAACAATTGAGCTAAACGACTAGACACTGATAGCCCTTTGAAGCGAGCAAGTGAAGTGCAGTTGTGATGTAGTGTGCCCCTCCGTCCCATGGATTAGTCCATGGTCCATGGCCCTAGAAATTCTCTAATATAGAGGCTATTATATAGAGCTGATTCGCTGGATTTCCGAGAAGAGGGGAAACTGAAGGGCGAGCTCCGCAGTAGGCGCAGTGACCAATCTTGTAGCACTTGTAACAACGCCTTTCCTTGCCACCCTTGCTTGGGCTAGGCAGCTATGCTTCTCGCAGCACTTTTTCTTCTCACTAGACCACTACTTATCGTGTTGCTCTTTATACCGCTTCCGAAGAACAAGGTTCGGTCAAGGTTTCTTCAATCATTCTTCTTTTTCGTCTTTGGGCTTCTATCCAACTACCCTTCCGGTGGAAGAATTGGAATAAGATCCGGTTATTCTGCTAGTAGTAGCATCATTAGTATCCAAAGCTCAACGTACTCAGGAATACCGACAACTCCACCACCTACTTCATCCCACACCATTTCTAGACCAGTAGCTACTACCTTCCAGTTCTATACGCCTCTGGTCTGATTTATATCCTTCTTCAGGAGTTATTGCAAGGGGTAGGTAGGGACTATGGTGATGGTTCTACTGTTGGTGTTACTGCTCGGGTTGGGGTTGGCTTTTCCATTTCACCAGCCTTGTAGATCGTATCTATTCCGGGTTGGTTTGTCTTGGATGGTAAGTGGATTGGTAGACTATCTATTACGTTATTGGTATAGATTCACCATAATACGTTGTGGGATATGTTCCGCCGCTTGGGGCTCTCTTCTGAGTATAGCTTGCAAAAATAAGGGTCAAAAACTGGATAAGAAGGCTAATAGTAAATGCTCCGGTGAAGCTCAAAAAGACTCTTAATCTTTCTACCGAACATATGTTCTACACCGGTTGCTACCGTATGAGAACCCGGTGAAGGATCAAGGTATACTATGCTGGTTCCGCCTTCGGCTACAACAGTAACATCAATGCGTACGATGTATTCAACTATTCGGTTCTTGCCGCTCCCACTGGGTGTGCTACCATCTTCTTATTGCTTTATTTCCATCGGTACTCTATCTACGATAGATCCTGGGATCAAGTAAGAAGAAGAACTACTAATATAATAAGCTAAGCTCAGGATGATATCGATGTATTACCATAGTCATTTAATGACTACAGTCATATCTTGTACTACCAGAATAATAAGTCTACCAAGACCGGGGGTGCCGCTGATCCAACACCTACAACCTCTGCTTTACCAGTAACAGATGCGCGTACCTACGCAGGGTATCACCGTAGCCATAAGCTCCTCACCATATCTTCCAGCTCCAGTTTCAGTAACACCATAATCCACGACATCAGGAACAACTGCATAAGAAGCTATGATGCTAGTACTACGATAATCATATCGAAGATATAGTTGAATAAGCATATACAGAGCCCGATACTACGGTTACAACAACCTTCTTCTATTGAAGCCCATCTTACTGGGAAACAGTTGTAAACTATCTAGCTTCATATGCTATTGGGTATCGATAAAATACATCATATGGTAAGAACTCAGAGAATCCAGCAGTACTACTGCTAAAGAGCATAGCAGCATCAGAAGAAACCGAACATCGTAATACCAGTGGCACCAAGATATGAAGAAGATTATGCATATTTTACCGAGGGAACTGCTTTTTATGATTATTGAGATTCTATTCCTGTATTCTGGGCTATGATTCCCAATCATGGATTGCCAGTACTGAAGAAGAAGAGTATGAATTAGGCTTAGTACTAGCTCTTACTATAGGGCTTCAACCGAAACTACAGAATATATCGAATCCATTTCATACCCGGAATATCCAAATGATGCTAAATCATCCATAGCTGGGTAAGACTCTAACTCTAGGGAAGGATACTCCTCCGGAATAGGCGATTCGATCGAACGGTAAACAAGCTATCTACGTTAGCTGCAGATGATCCAAAGGTCATACTTGGTTACTGCTAGAGTCGCCATTATACATTTGATAGTAGTTTCTTAGCAATTGGCCATTGGCCATTACTGTAATACAGAAGAATAAGAAAGAAAATGATTCGATTCCGTACCGAAATCCCTTACTAACTGCATACCTGGGAAACCTCGATTCATGGCATCTAATACAGCTAAAGAACCCTCAGTGGCTATAGCTATTGCTGATGCGTCTGTTGATCTGGGAGATCCTTTTTTGAGCATATATTCCGCTAAAGGGTGTTCTGGATGGGTAGCCGCTCCCAAGGTAGCTGCAACAGTAACGTCATCGGACCCAGGAGCATGAATAAGGTCTTCAAATGATTGGAGATGATGCCGGAAATAAATAGGTCATTGGTGAGTAATCGAAGAGCGACCCAGATACGAATTCAACATCATTAGGGGCAACTAATACAGATCCAGTCGATTCTACACCCTTCTCTGTTACCAACCCAGTTCTCATCCGATCATTCCTAGGCCATTTGGCTGCTTCCAGAGCATAGCTTGCTTGTATTTCTGGATTTATTGCTGGTTTATTGTCTTTTGCTAGCCGAGCACTCGGTAACCGGTAAAACGTAACTGGATCTGGGACAACTGGGGCATCTGATGGGTGGGGTAGGTCGGTTTATCCGTGGGTGCTGCAATGGGTATTTCAGTAGTTTACCAGCTAGTTGCATGGTTGACAACCAATATGGGTATCCTCTGGATCCTAAACCTAAAGTGAGTACTGGACCCAAAGCTAGTATTAGTTATCACAGCAGGAAGACTTGGTTCAAAACCATTAGTAGTTCCTCCGGAAGTAGTTCCGCTTCCAATTGATGGATCAGTAGATACAGAAGCCATGGACAAATCATCCGAAATATAAGAAGAAGTAAGAGCAGATCTTGCAGACGACCCTTTTTCCTTCCTAGCAGCTAAATTTTCTTTTTTCTAGTTTGCGGGTATTCTCACCATATCCTGTTTTGGGTGTTGGAACTGTAGCAGGCAAAGCCGGCTACCGCAACTCTCTGTTCTTTCGCGTATACCAAGTCTCAAAACCATATGGAACATGTACATAAGCTACCATGATGAATTATCTACTGACTAACCGGTTGAAAGAAAAGCTAATCCAGAAGTTAAAGCCGGCCCTATATCAGTACCAAGTTACGTTTACCTGTCTTCTTATATTTCGTACTCCCCATCTGGGATCAGGAAGATGCTTGCTAGCATGAAGGTATCCGCCCGAGGGTACCGATTTACTATAGTTCTGTAGTTCTCTGATTCCTTGTAGCTACTATATGGTGCTAACACCATTACTGGCCGGATAAGACAGAAAAACCAAATAGCATAGCAGCAAAAACAAGAATTTAAGAACATAACACCAAATGGTCTGTGTCGCATCCTTTCCTCCCCCATCCCTTCTTTTACTCACCGGAAGATCCAAAAGCACCATATCTAGTGGCTCACTGGGTTCGAGGACTCCGGCCGCACCTCTGATGATTTGAATGCATTTACTTCTGATGCTTAATCCGTCATGGCAGCTACTCCTACTGTCGTATTTTCACCCAGGTCTGGAGAATATTTAGTCACTGGAACAGCATAGGCATATGCAACGGACACCGGAACAGCGTAGAGGAAAGACCAGAGACATAAGCCCCATCCTATTCCAATAATGCTAATTCTTCTATAGCTAGTTACGTTGTTTCCGGAATAGTAGGTAAAAACACCTCCGGCGGAAGAGGTTTCATATTCAACGCCCGACCCCACGGGGTCAACCATATCATAAATAAGGAAGAACTCAGCCGGCAATAGCTCTAGCTATGGATTTTTCACTATCTTACTACTCATAGCTGCTTTGCTTGCACCGCTGGTGCTCGGTAGTGGCCTAAGGCCATTAGTAGTACTAGCAGTCCCATGGTCAAAGACCATCGTATTAGAAGAGTTTGTTGTTCCAGTTACTCCGCTTTGCTACGTTCAGTGAAAAGGAACCTTTAGTGCCCAGTTCTTCAATTCATTCCGCCGAGTAAAACTACCCGGATACCTATGGTAGCGGCTGGATTTGAAGTTCTAGTTCCTATTTGGCTATGTTGGCTGAGGAGTTACTGGTTAATCCCTTACGGGAATGGGACCTCTTATCAGCAACATTTGGGAACTTGACAACGCTAGCCATTGGGAGTACTACGACAGCACTGCCGACGGAGATACAGCGAAGAACCTTATGGTAGATCTGCCGTTACTGCCGAATTGACTAATGCTTAGTATTTCCTCATTACTTTATTGAGTGGACCAATGTAATTGGTATCGGAGCTACAGTAGTAGCCTTTCTGGTATGGTCTATCCTTATTTCCCTGCTAGTCCTAGAGTTCCAGTTCCGTATGAGAAGACGGTGCTGCGCTTATACCCGGACGAAGAGCACCTGCTCGAGTAGCAGTAGGCAAATGAATTGGCTTATTCTCACCTGCTTTAAGGTCCCACCGGTAGGCTACTAGCCCATTGATTGCAAAAAGATTGGTTTATTGCATATTGTTACTATATTCGCTACAAGGGCATTAGCAGTTATATTTGGAAACGAATGAGAATTAGCTACCCCAATAAAATTGCCTCTTCCCACCTTCTATTGGTAGTTTTGTTCCTGGGTTAGTCATCGATCCCAACCCCAATACTAGCTAATCCCGAAGAAGAGACATGTGAAATCATGGGAAATCCAGTTATACTGGGGGCGGATCAAACACCGCTACCGGTGGCGCCAATTAAAATTGCCTCGTTCTGGTTCACCTTATTATTGCTAGAAGACCATAACTGGTACTAAACGGTTACCGACATAAGCATAAACTTGGTAAGCAGCTGCAATAGTGTTGTGGAACAACCGTAGAAAAGCATTGGTATAGGTGCATAAGAGAATGATACGGAATAACTGGTGAATGCATTGGCGTTTGAAAGGGATTTAGATCGTTAGCACCTCACTACCAATAGTAGTTCTCGATGATACTATATCATCTGGCTGAGCAGCCATTGCCGACTCATTAGAAGACGATACGATAAACGACCAAACTGTAACCAAAGAAGAATAACTGCTTATCGGTCCGGTTACTTTCGTTTATTTCTTATGCGCCTAGCATGATATTCCGTCGGATGGTACTGATGTACCGGTATAGTACGGAATTAAGTCAATCCTAAGGGACCTAGGTGGGTAGGAAGATGTATAGTGTTGGAGTAGGACTAGGTAGTGGAGTTCTCACTGGATCTCGTCACCCTTCTTCTGGTAGATCCTTATTATTCTTGTTTATCGACGGGTAGCAGCGATAGCGGCTACTGTAGCATCTAACCCTAGTCACCAATCATGATAATCCATTACTTTCGATACCCATTGATCGTATCTCATTTCTTGGGAAATCCCATACTACTATAAGACATAAGACAAGGATCGAAGACCGGTAACAGCAATAACATGAAAATAAGCCGTAAAATAGCTAGCTGCAAGGACTGTAACCGATGATCTACCGATCCGCTCTCTATGCCCATCCCATTTCTCACCCAGTTGATTAGTATCTTTTTTCTCAATTCCTCCTTGGGTTGTAGCCGGAGGCGGCTACCCCAAGATAGCTTGATACGTTGATGGTTCTACGGAATCCATAGGCCTTTTGCGCCATGTAAAAAAGTAAAGCATGATAATCCCTATAGTAAGAATAACCATAAGACCCCGACTCCATGTGCTCCAAAGCGGAACACACTTCAACTACTACCTCCCCATGGCCCCCTGGAATCTACCAATGGCCGGGTAAGGAGCATCAGAAGCGAGAACATTCGGAAAGAGCCAAGACTGGTATTGATGCCGGTGAATACATTCCGGTAACGCCACTACCTTTGGCAGCATCCACGACATAGCTCTGGGTTTACGATCGTTGGTTGAAGCCATAGGAAATATCCGCTAAAACCCTATCAGTAGGAGTCCTCGGAATAATATAATGAAAATAAGCTGGCATTTGGCATGCTTGGGAGCATACTCCGGAAGATCTATAACTATGGTTCCATTTACCAGGGTATCATCTGAAATCCCGTATCGCATCGCCGGTGGATTCTCCACCTACAGCCGAAGCGGAGTATACCGGGTACCTGGGACCAACCAATCAATACGAAGAAGAATCGTAAATCATCTCCATCTTTTGGCCTAGCTAATCTAGCTCAGTTGCTTATTCATATAGCATCACAGCGTCATTTCTAGTATTTGAGGCTTCCGGGGATTCTCTCCGATCAATCGTATAACTGGTAAGACTGAATATTCAGCATGAACTGGTAAACTAGAATAATAAAGAGCAGGCCGAGACTCCTAGAGATGATTATGATACATTAGCTACTATAGCTATAAAGCTTATAACCGCTAGGCAGCCTAACCCTATGATTGGAAGTAACGGGTGAAGACCTTGCGCTTTTAGCGCCTTCTTTCCAGTCCTTGGCTAATCGTTCGGTCTCCGTTCCCATTGGTCTTAGGATTTATGATTATATAGCTATAGCTATAGGTGAATACCATACCTCCGGTATGAAGAACAAGAAGAACGAAAGAACTCAAAGACGATGGATGATCAGATGGACACAGAAGAAAGAGTAGATTTTAGGACCAATGCTAGAGATGGAAGGTCTGGGATTGCTGTTTACAATATCTGGCATCATAGAGGTCTGCCTGCGAAACACCCCGAAAACTTGCTGGGCCTGTGTCTGCAACTCTGTGAAAAGCCTAGATAGGTAGCCCACTATTGCTCATTTCAGCATTTTACTAGTAATTTAGTTACCGGTTGCCGATTTGGCTTAGTATTCTTGTTCTTTATCTTCCCCTTTGGCCGTAGGCCAGGGAATATGATCTTAGTACTTGCATACCGATAAAAAGCATAAACTACTTATTCTGGTTACTCGTTCGTACCGCTCCACAACCTTAGGTCCGGATTTCCCTTCTTTTTACCTGGAATCTTCCGATCGTCATCTTATGGAACGGGAGGGAGAACAACCAACCCAACCTTAGGTGCGGCGACCCAAGTATATAACGCTTCTGGACCTATGCCTGCACGCTTTCTTAAATGGCCAGCAACACCAAAGCTCACTCGTCCACCGGATCTTCTCGCCTTTTTTCTTATTTTATTTTGAGTTTACAAGCGCTAGCGTCTGGCCATAGGCCAAATGGTGAATAGAAGAGATGAAGAATCCTCAACTCAAGGCAAATAGCGGGGTAGGTCCTCATCTGCAGGAGTACCGGTATTGAGTGCGTATATGATGATGCATGTAGCTAAGACTCTAGACCTTTCCCCGATGATCTTCGGATTGATTAGTCCCTATCGGGAAAAGAAGTGAACATGGTATCGGGACTAGTTATCTTGTTGTCCATAGCTCTCCCATCTTTTTCGATACTAGCTACGTCTGACTCTAGGAGTCTGTAATGGAATGTCACCATACGGTGAGAACTCATATGCAATAGAAAGATCGTAGATCAATCCCCAATAGCGGTAAACTAATCATAATCATAAGCTATGGCGCTATAGTCAAAAAGCATACTCATGGGTATTTGGTGATGCAGCTGCATTCACTGAAGAAGAAGGGGCTGGTATCGGAGCTACCAATTTAGGGCCAGTGCCGGTAATACAGTTCTACAACTTATCCGGATATTTCTCTATTTGACTATAGGTGGCTAACACCGGTATAAGTAGTGAATCCGTATGGAATAAACTGCCTTTCTCTAGCTATAATCATTCTAGCAAAATCATTTGAAGCTTTAGCATATCTGGATAAATAAGGAACTCCTATGTCTGATTCCTATGCATGGTATGAAAGACCCGGTATACTCCGGTAATGCCCCACCATGGTTCCCATGGGCAGCTAGTCCTGGTGCCGTAAGAGCTCAAGATTCTGCGAATGATTAGTAGAACTGGGCTAACGGTGTTGATCTACCGATCCGAAGCTACTGTAGCTCATATTAAGATCTTATTCTGCTATGATCACCCATATATGCTTTATTTAACCAAGTAGCAGGAGTTGAATACGTTGTTGGCGTAGCCAGATATTTAAAGCTTTATGCTATCCCTAGCAAATGAATAACATCAGATCATATGGGATCCGGAATAGTCAACTACTTACACTATCTATCCTAAGCTCTGCCAATCCTGTTCTCGAGGGTGACCTTCAGTGGAGCGGCCATAACTCCAACAATCCCAGGCCCCTGAGCAGGTTCGCCACCAATCGTTCGCAATGGCGCTAGCACTTTTTATTATTCTTGTAGCCATAGGCGGAGTAAAGCTCAGAAGATCAGTTGCGATATTGCGATAACCGGGAACGCTCACTCTAACAACGGCACCAACGGATACTATCACAGCAAATTGAAGTGCTAGTACAGCAACAGCGGTTAGTAATTCAATTGCCAGTCCTCTACCACCGGTTAGAATACCCAGATCTCCTCAACGCAGACGCTCTTGGCATAGAAGTTCATTTTCGCTCTTGGTCTTACCGGTGCTTTAGCCATATCTGTTGTTTGCCTTTGCCTACCTGCTGTTGGTGTAAGCGTAACCGGTCTTACTGCTATCGAATCCGCTCTTGGTCTATAGCTTTTCATTTGATTGCTGGCTATACCCGGGATTCCGGTATCATCAATTCAAAAATAAAACGAATCGAAGCGAACCAGGCGAATCGACACCAGATACTCCACTGTTTCAGGCGCACTACCCAATAAAGCCATAGCTCTGGTATAGTACCATATTCATACTCCTTCCTTTTCAACTACTCTTCTATTGCTTTTATTGATCCTCCGTGGACGTATTATGGAGAAGACTCCGGGTAGGACGGAATAAAACTCTATAGCTATAGTAAAGGCCGGATCAGAACCAGGACCCAAACATCTACTGATACTCCTCCACTAGAGGGAAAGGAGTAGTAGAACCTGGGACAGGAGTCGAGAGGAGGCTGTTATACAGCTCAAGTAGGAGTCGAAAGCTTTCTGGCAACCTTTTTTATTTGAAGAGCATCGATCGGAATGCTGAGAGATGAACCAGCGAATGAATTGATTGAAGTCTGCCAAGCTGCTCTTTGAGATTCTTTGTCGGAGGCTCGAGTATAGCAGCACGCACCTTGGACGGATCCACGCTTAACGCCCTAAAGGGTCATATTGTAGGTGCCTTTTCATATCTGTAATGATGGCGCAGCCTCCCCTAGGCTCTATATAGAAGAGTACCGTCTACCTTATAATAAAGGATATTCTAAGAATACCCGAGCAAGGCGGGCAATGCCATTAGAATTTCACTACCTAACCTCTTTGTAATAAAATAAAGGACCCCGTCACAAAGAAGGAAACAGAAAAGATTCACACTTCTACGGCCCCTATGACGTAGATGAAGAAGTGAGTCCATAAGGAATTCATAGTAGAAAGGGGCGTACTTGACATAAACTAAAGCGCAAGGTTGGAAGGGCGACTAAACTGGTACTGATATATATTGCCGAACAAGCTGGAACCCATTCATGCGCTAGCTTCACCGTAGAAGTTGAGCCGATGCTGCTGCTGTAGAACTAACCGTAGGTGAGCAAGCATATGGAAAAGAGTAGTACCTCGTTGGAAACACCGAACACCATGCACTCAATACGGAGAGTTTGAACCGCTTCACCGAATCCAAGGTCTGAATCATGAGATCTTGCGCTCCGGTTCACTTCGTTCTCCCCTACAACAAATGAAGCAGAAGCAGTCTTCCAATAGCTATATCAAATGCTTTTCTGGGTTCACACCTACGGATCAAAAAGAAGATCTAACATAGGCGAACTTGTTCGCTGCAGGTATTGATGGGTTAGTGTTCTCATTCATACTACTGGGCTTCATCATGCTCGGAAGCATGGGACGGGCAAAGGGTTTGGTTTTTTCCATTCCGAGGAGCGGCAGATGCATCCAATGTTACCGGTGTTGTACTCAGTTGGAGCTAAAGCTATCTTTCCCATAGTTCCTGAGTCCGTTGTTCCAGCATTTGGTGTATAAGCGCTTCTACTACGTATGAAGAAGGAAGAGCGTAACCGTAGGAATCCTATAGCAGCGGGGAACAACAAGGTTATTCTATAATTTAGCTTGGCGGTTACAGAATATGCTTTAGGTGCGGAGTAGCACCAAGGGATGGAGAATATGATTAGCGGCTTGCTTCCCTGGAACTGTAATAGGCCAAAGGGAAAGTAGATACAACGAAAGAAGAAGTAGCCGCCTTCGGCTACATCCGGAGGACTCTTTGGAATATTCGAGGAGTTAGTGGTGGCATCGGGTGGAGCAAATGGATCGGGATCATGAGCAGGAGGTAATATATTAACATATGGGAATACATCTTCAGCCAATCCTAATCCCTTCGTATTTATTCTCCAGGATATGTTTTCGATCTCTTTTCGTACTATGTTGTAGCCTCCGGCTTAACAACATATAGTACTCTCTGTAAAACAGCCTCGGAGCATATTCTTCTAAGTCTACTGATCCCGCGGGTGTACTACTAATGGTTCTTCCGATGCCGTTGGCTCCATAAACTCCATTTCTCGCTACGATCATCTCGACATATGCTGATGTTATCAATGCATCTTCTTTTCCGGGTACGGCTCAACTAGGTCAGTAACGAACACCAAGCAAAAACTACCGATACAAGCATTACAGCCCAAGAGTTAGCAGCCAAAGCATCTGGTGGCCCTACTAGTCAAAGCATTATAACTCGCTGAATTCGCTGCATAGTAGCAGCCACAGGCGGCTACCTAACCTATTAGCTACTGCAGTTTAAGATCCTTTTCCCGAAATAAAGCTAACTGATAATGGAGCTGATGTTACTGGGTCAGGAGATATTGGTGGAGAAGAACTACTAGGACATATCCAGTTAGGAAGCGAACTCCTAGGGACTATTGAGCAGGAGCAAGAGTGGGAACACCAACGGAAGAATCATAACCAGATGTAGCTAATTCATCCCTAGCAGTAACATGAACACCATTCCTCCAAGTAGCTATATTCACATTGATTGTTTGCTTCGGCTGTTGGAGATGCTCCTCCATATGCCTTCGGTAAGGGATCCAGCCCGGGTAAACCGATATAAACTGGGATCCTGATAGCGGGCATGTTACTCCAATTGATGTTGGGTCCACCTCTCTACTTTGATTAGCTACTTTTCGGCGGGAGGGGGAACTCTGAGCCCACGCAGGATACATGACCGACACTGAGCACTGCAGCAGCGAGCGGGTTAGCCAAGCAGCAGCTTATTACGGGTCTTCGGCTGCTTTATATTCTCTCGAGTAGTTTGGGTCTATGTCTCACCTTCCGATCCCTGGTTCTCGTTACACTCACACCCGACCAATAGCGGCGGATACATGCTTCTTCTCCTTGGATCTGGTATCATATTTGGCTAGCTTCCGGCTGCTGTACTGGATCTGTGGCACCTGGGATTGGATGAAATATAGTTGAGACGTTCCGGGGGGATTTAGGGTTGATCTAAGCCAAGAGACCGAAAACAAAAAAATTTGAATTTTTGAGCATAAATAAGGACATCTTTATATACCAAAATCATACCCATTTTTTAAAAGTAAAGTAGCCCGAGCTATTGATGTTGAATCTCGTATCAACACATGTGGTCTTATCTTAGTTAAAAACCGTAGCTAAATCGATTGAAAGGTATCGTTCGGACCCCAATAAGAGAGGATGGGAAGATAGAAAGGAAGAAGTGGGGACGTTGGAGTAATAGCTATAGCTATACACGGTGTTGAATACATATCTTGAGTTGGTTCGGAGTCATCTGATGCGAATATGCTTTCTTCTATATTTATGGTTCCTCTGGCCGGGTGGATTACCATTTACTGGTTTCGTAGTCTTATGCTTCTTCTTATGCTTTCTTGGCACCGTAACCATTGGCCCTATGGGCCCCATGGACAACAAGGAAAGCAAGACTACCTCGGTGATCCCGATAAACCAATAAATAATAATCTCCGGAGTAAATAGGCAGTGATACTGACCGTGGTATCGAAGCAAGATGTGTTACAGGAAGTGGATATGACTCAGTGTTCACGGGCCCGTGAGGGCGACCAATGGGGACTTTAGCCAAATGATTATCGTAGATACTAGAGCGACATCGTATGCATAGGCTGTTGATGCGTCATCGGTAGATGCAAGATTGAATCCCTGCAGTAACTGAAATAACAACTACTCCCGGGTCTGGAACAGGAAATGTATTGGATGTAGCCGTAGGTTATGAAGCTAGTACTAGTGTAAGAAGAAAAGCAACTCGAATCAGACCATTAGCCCAACCCAACTAATCCAATCCTGTATTGATGTAGGATCCGATCCGGCCAACTACTAATAGCTCTGCTATGGTTATTCCAACGGAATACCAGAAGTCGAGAAAACAGCAGTGTAAGATCATAAAACCTATAATCATTCCTGAAAAACCAGCTCTAGCTGTTGGTTCCACTACAGAAGGTTATTATATAACGCCGGGACAACTGTAGGTTATTCGGCTGGTGTTTCGAGTGGTAGGGTTTAGGATCTAGATCGTGTTCCTGCACGGTTGCTTCGCCAACCAACTAATCGTCTACCCATCCCGCGTCTGACGCCGCGCCTACCAACGCATCTGATCTTCTTTTTCTGGATTCTAGTAGTCTTACAGGGTCCGGGTCCTACGTACCCAAATGTTAGCATAGTTCCTGCTTCTTTTATCATAGCTAGTGGATCTGCAGTGGGGTCTGTATCTGATGCTTCATATGATCGTTTACACCTCTAACAATGCCCGGTGGCTATTGGGCCTTTGCTAGTACTAGATTTATTATGATTATGGGTAACCGCCTATTCCTATAACAACCTTCCTCTGGCGATGCTCTCGCTTCTGATGCTCCTTCAGGTTGAGTAGTCGTAGACTATCCGTCCAGGTCGGGGAGTAGCTGTAGGAAGAAGAGCCCAAAAAGAATGAATTCCCGGGTATAGCAACCATAAAAGCAATTTCATACGCAGCTACACCAGTTAGTTTCATACTGGGTACGGACGGAAAACCAGGCGCATATGCAGTGGTATCTTTCTTACCATGGTGTTGAATACATATCTTGAGTTGGTTCTAATTCGGTGGGAACTCAAATGAAGAAATTATAGCGGACCAAAACTCATGGGCTAAGGAATAGGTCTCGTACGTCTTCTTCATACAGTACTATATGCCGGGTAAATCCTTAACCCTTCCCCCGATGACTAAGACTACATCATGTTCTTGTAAATTATGGCCCAGGTATATAAGCAGTGACGAATTAGTGTATGTGCCAAGTCCATCGGACTATGGTAGATCCATATTACCAGAATTATTGAACAGCAAACACCCAGATATGAGCCAATCATAGGAGCTGCATTGGATGTATTAGTCCTTGGTCTCGGTATGCCTGATGTAGTTGGTACTGAGGGCTGCTTATGTTGTTTCCTACCGGAGGCTAGCTATTGATGCTGCAGTAAGAAGCTTTGGATGGTTTATTTCCTTATCCGGGTCGATGAATTTAGTACTGAACTGGAGTCAGTACGAGCCAATCCCTGATTGGAATAGAACCCTACAGCCACCAGTTGCAAAAGGTTAATAAGAACACCTAACCCGGGTAAGAAGAGAACTGAAATCTCGATCGTAGCAAATAAGAACTAAGAATTTACCCAGGAGGAATAGCATTGGCAATGACTGGCGCTAATACTCGTTCAAGAAAGACATTGGTAGCTTCGGAAGAAAAGGGCGTTGGATACTTTTAGAATGCTAACGACCCGAACTCAAGGCGCGGCTTCAGACGCGGGGAAGGATTTGGTAGGAACTTTGGTGAATAGCTTATAGCCGATAATCATTGGTATACCGGACCCATCCGCAGAGGTATTTGGTTCTTATAGTACTACTGAGAATACTCATATGGTTATCCGGCCGAAGCTACACATTCCTAGTCCTATTCCAGTTACTCAACCATATATTCTATGTGCAACACCATAGATGGCATTAGGTATTATCTTCCTAGTCATAGTCTTTGACCGATCTTCTGTTTTCGATATTACCATAGCTCCTTAGAGGGCTAAACAACCGTAGCTCATGCATAAGTAGATACTAGAGAATCACATAAGTAGGCGAATCTAGTATGACAATACGGCGCCATAGCAGCTGTAGGACTTGCCAATCATCCGTAGAGGTATACTCTTATTCGGGTAGTGCTGGATATGGTTCTTTCCATAACTAGGTAGAACAGCAATCATTAATCGTCGCGTACCAGCGCTACGTTATTGTCCAGTACTATATGATGAATCCTCAGCCGTAACTAATAATCAGCAGACTTGGCGAATCAGAACCATAAGTCATACTGGAAACACCATAAGCAGCACCGGTGACCACATCAATAAGCCTTGTTTGCGGGAATATCTGCTTTCTTCTAGTACGGAGTCTCTGCGTATTATGATTCTACTCTTACCATGACTAGCGGCCTTAACTACTAATGCATACTATGGTTCGAAACTACTACCAGCATCATAACTGGGTTCCATCCGGGGTCTCTCTGTTGAGTCAGATGACTCATATAGTGGTAAGACAGGAACCGGAAGAAGAGGTGTTGGAATATGAATAACAAAGCAAGGTATGCGACACCAGTTATACTAATCATTCCATACATAACCATGTCACAAGGTTGATACAGTAACAGGATTTGCATAGGAGTCTTATAGCACCACTTCTAGTAGAAGTAACACCAATTCCGACTTCCAGTTACTAGAAGAAGACCTGCCACCGGGCCAGCTCAAACCATAGCTTTACTAGTAGGCTATTTTATAGGAGCCGATTGATTATCTACCGAAGGGATCTCCGGATTTCTTGTTCAGCTGCAAATGAGGAAGGCTACGCCTCCGAAGAATCAACTGCTAAAGAAGACGAATCAGATGTAGAATCATCTATCGACTGCTACTGGGGGTTCTGTTACTGCTTGTGCTTCCGGAAGTACTACGGGATCCCTTTCTAGTAAACCAGATGATGCCTACTGGTGGTAACACCATGGCTGCCCACCGGCAGAGATCTGCAAACACTATGACCAGAAAATGGTCAAATAGGGACGAAGCGGTATCGAAATTCAACGCTGGGTGAAGGATTGGTGGGAGAGTATGTTGTAGCATTTGATGCGGCATCGGGTAATGATTCTCCAACTCTGGGATCGGAGGCTGTTATACAGGAGTGAGAACTCCGGTAAGCCGTCAAGCATAGAAACTAATCCATATCCTACAGCTACAACATAGTCTCTCCCAGGTGTGCCACCAAGGATCTATCAACTACAGCCGAATAGGCTCTTTTAGATACTTTGGACCAAGTCCATTGATTTGACTATACCGATGATGCAAAGACTAGAACTACAGGACCAGGATCAACTCCTCCCCATACTCCAACCCATATTTCTTACCCGTTGCTTATTCATCAGTAGCTACTGATATGGTTTACATTGTTTACTTAGTCTTCCCATGGTATAGCTATACCAGAATTACTGCTTTTGCACTGTCTTCCTTAGTACTACTAGAATACCTTGCATATACTTCTGCAATCAACCCCGAAACAAGGCAATTTTATTGAGATCAGTAGTGGGAGTAGTTTCATACGTTGCTTATGCAGCTGATGATGTTACATCAGTAGGGATTGCATAAGTAGGAGATTTCCGGCATAAGGTGTATATTCATAGCTATCTTGGTAGAAGACCTATGAGGCAGGCGGAGCCGAACGAAACCCCCCAGAGCTTCTCCCGTCTTCTATTTCGTTACCAGCTCCCTCTCCAACGGTGGCACCGATGCAACGTACCGTCCCGATACTCGGTACTACTATACCTTTATGCTGCTGCTTATGAGTTTGGGATAGTCTCCCAAGGAATACTACTACATGGCTTAGTCCATGGATGAAACCATGGCAACTATGGGAGATCTAGATCCAGCCAAAGCTGAGAGCAGCTATAACAAAAACCGAACTCATACGAGCAAAGTCCTTCCCCGGGCACGGAGATCGTACAATTCTTTCAGTTTAGCCTACCGGTTCTTTCGTTGTTTACCGATATTTCGGAATTGGTGTGACGAGCAAGCTACCCTCCGGTAATACAGCAACACCAGCGGAATCAGGAACAACTATAGACCTTTCTTCGGTACGATAAAACCACGGAATATTCAGCAGCTTTTTCAGGCCTTTGCTTCACCGGGATATCTCGATGGTTCCACACCTACTATATAGCATAACCAGTTGACACCCAATCTCAACCCAAACCCAGCAGCAATACAAGCAAGGCCGACCGTTTCCCTATTCTGATGATCATTTTATTAGTCCCTGGATGATCGGGCTTGTGGACACATCTCCATTTAGGTCACCTCCGGTCGGTTGATTCCTACAGCTAGATACAGAAAGGGATCTTCGATTCCTCCATCTCGGTCTGGCTCTATTATATAGTTATTCCGGAAAGCCTCTGAGCATAGTATTTGGTGGGGAAGTATCGGAATTGTAGGTATTTTTCCCCTGATTGAGTCGTTTAGGACTATAGGTATTCTACCGCTATCGCTTCGGAGAAGGGACCAACGACATAATCTACTGAGTACTAGCTCAGGGTGCCGTTAGCATTAGCTTACTTATTTGGTTTCTTTCAGGCCATATCTCCACTAGTAGAGGAGCTTCTTATCCATCACTAGCATAATAAATTACTAGGCTTCAACCGGAGAATAAGTCGTTGCAATGGCTGGGTCTAGCGGACTAGCTACAGGCTATTTTATAGCAACGGGACTGGTAGTGGTCCTACTGGTGCGTCTACTGCAAAAGTATGGGAGACTTATGGTTCTGTTACTGCAACTATGGCTGGGTATGAATTATCGGGAACTAACTCTGCGCTAGTAGCTCATGGAGCATATCTATGGTGAAACCACCATAAGAGAATAGAAAGAAGATGGTCAAAGACCAGTAATAGTTGAACAAGCTCCTGCATAGACTCCTACACCACTAGTGTGGACCAAAAAGTATGCTATGCCGTTAGAACGAGATAGAAATCAACCATGAGCATATGAAGAAGGAGCTTCTATAACTGGGTAATATCCAATAGTGCAACCGACTACTTATTATTTATATTTGGTTGTTTTATGGCGGTTCTTCGCCTTCTAGGCCTGCTCCCATAGATCCTACAATAGAATTCATACCTTGCAACAACCCTTAAAGTCTGCTTAATCCAAGGGCCCTAAATAAAGGGGAACATACAGAAGAAGTAATCGATCATACCGCAGCAGCTTCAATTGTTTATGCTATGGATAAGGATCTCTCCGATCTGTAACGCGTCTAATGCTAACGCATCCCAGTGGTATAACCAGATAGAATAGATTCGCCGTATGCTTATCGTGGAGCTTATGCAGGACCGGAGAGTTACCCCGATGTCGTTTCGTATCTTAGAACCAAAGCTGGAGCAACCATTGGTTAATTTCTGTTGCCGTGGGCTTCTTTTGTTCCTTCTATTGCTAGATATTCGGTAAATACCGTTTCTGACTATGCACCTGCTTATGATGGGTTGTCTGGACTTACACTTTTATTGCTTACCCAGTTCCTACTGTATCTACTGATATGAGCTCAGGCTTTCTTTTGGCTCGGAATCTACGGTTTATGAGCTCTCGCCTTCTGCTGTTTACGTTGCGGAGTTTCTTCTCTCTTTATAGCCTGGTTATTCCGGGCACCAGTTATTCCACATTTCACCATTCCGCTACTATAGTTGTTAATTCCTCTTCTTCTTTTCCGGGATGTTTCCCATGGTACCGGTGTACATGGTTTCTTCCGGTAACTCTCCGAATAGAAATTAAGTAGTAAGAATAAGCAAGCGATGGGAATGCAGAAGAAGACTTGGAGTAGCTAAAAGAGACGAAGGAACGCAATGCCGCCTAGCCCCAACTGCTCATATGACCGGAACTGCTGCGGAATCCATGGTAAGCTTTAGCTTGACTTCTGATCTTGATTCTGCTACCAGTGGCTGTTCTTCTGCTCTGAGTTTATCATCAACGTCCGGAAACCAACCCCAATTTTGGATAGAAAGCATGGTACATACTACATAATCTTTGCAGCTGTTGTCTCTGCTATGAGTATGACTTAGTAGGAACTATCCGAAATATACGCTTATTGTCTCCCGCATCTTCTGTCTCATCCTAATCATCCATGGAGCTTTTTCCTGCTCATGATTCTTTCTTAGTAGAGTTCCTACCCACGGAGCTATCCAGCTCTGATCCGATCTCATTGCCGAAGCGAGCGGCTTTGGGCACAACAACGAGAAAGCTAGAGGAAGGAAAAATAGAGATGGCAGAGTGAAGTCAAAGGTAGCCGGACTAAGAAGAATAGATCCGGAGGCCTCGTAATGGAAGTATGGGACCCGAAGCCAAGGAAGAATAGAACGGAAGACTAAGAAGAAGAAGAAACTCGGAGATTGACGGAGACTGGATATGGAAAAGCTGAAGTTGGTGAAACTACCCTTGTCGCTGAAAACTACTGTTCGACCGTCAAAATAGCCAAAGCTAAAGAAGCCTGTGCAGAGACCGAAGTCCGGAGATGTGCTCCCGCTTGCAAACCATTGTTTCTTTATTCACCGGGACTATCGTTATTTTTGATTCTCTGATCGTAGTCTTGATTCTTATTCTTCCTACGCTCCTAACCATGTCCATATGGCCATGGCGAAGAATAAACCTAAGCATATGACTCCATACCGGTAATTAAAGAAAAGTAAGAAGATGCTGGTAGTATCGGAGTCTGATTGTTGTCCCCGGGTCTTCTACGATAGCTGATTCTCTATAGTAATCCGTAATAATCTGCGGAAGCGAAGCGTAACCATGCTTCCTTGAGTACCAGAAAATGCAGCTGCTATGTCTGATGAGGAGGACTTGCCTTCCTGCGGTTAAATCCCTTGTTGCCAGTTACGGTAGTTGGGACCGCTGATGGGGATGATGATGATCTCGTATACTATGATGATACCTAGATAGTTCCCGCTATAGCTATAGCAGATCTTGCCTTTTTTAGGGTTCTTGCGCCCATAGATGATTCATCATATGGTATTCATTCCATTAGTCCTCCACTGGGTAATGGAATCATCCACTCCTACGGTGGACCACATCTGCTCCATCTGAGCCCACAGCCCCAACCCGTTCGGAAATCCCAATAAACCAGAATCATCTGACTCACCCTTAGCTATAACTTATGACAAAATCATAACAACGGGGCTAGGGACTCCGACACGGGATCAACCACCTTTTATGCCATAGGTAGCAGCTAAAGCGGTACCGCCTGCGGCTGCTACCGATACTAGCTATAGACATAATTCCTCCAATCTCCGGAGATTACCTGGTTGATTGTGTTATTGGTTTATGCGAAGAATCAGCCATTTGGCATTATTGGAGTAATTTCCGGATCTTCGATCTCTGCCCGCAGATGTAAGGTCAGAGCTATAACTTTGGGGTACTCCCAGATGATATTATATCGTTTACAACGGTGGGACCAACAGCCGAACCAGTAGGAGTGTACGACATATGCCCCAAAGGCGATAGTTGACAACAGAACCACCAGTAGGAAGCTGGTTAAACCCATTGAGATGTCGAATACTGGATCATTAGGGACTGGACTCGGTAGATCTTCAGGAAGTGCTCATGCGGTATTCCAATCATTTGACTCAGTACGGGGTTTCGGATCGATTTCTCTAGTAGTTTACCCATATGGTTCTTTGACCACCGGGTATTGGCGTAGAGCTAAAGCTATAAAACTAGAAGATGAAGGAGAGTTGTATAACAACCTGGTTGCTACCAGCATACAGGTCTACTGGTTGCTACCAGCATACAGGTCTCCTGGTTGCGTTGCACCAGCATAGCATACAGGTACCCTGGTTGCACCAGTTGTATAACAACCTGGTGCTGCTGCACCATTAGCCATCGTTGATTCATATGATTCGCCTTCTTTTCCGGGGGCTGCAACTGTTGGACATAGCTGGGATTCAGTCGACCCATTGATCTTATGTAGTTTCTTGTGCTTCAACGGAACCCATACCTCCGGTAATGGAATACAAGCATAGGCGGACTCATCGGGCGTAACAGCAACGGCACATCTGGGTGTCGACATGGTTTGAGTCTTTCCAGACAGATCCCGCGTTACTCCGGTTGGATCCCTCTCTTCTTCTATTTTATTAGTTGGAGGCGATTTCCGGCGCAACAACGGGCTACCTGGGGTGGTCGATCCAGATCGTTACTAGCCTACTCATCGTAGACTTCCTGCATATTCTCATAGTATTTATGATTCCCCGGTAGCTTCAGTATTTTCTTGCTCGTGAGCCTAATGGCTTGAGAATCTCTGTATCAAGGTACGATCGTACTAAAAATGTAGCTACTGGAGCTAGGGAACAAGGAATTGGAAGGGGTAGGCATGCTTCTATAAAATAGCCTGCTGTTATTCCGGTGATTTCTTTCTTTATTTCTATTCTTACTGTAATGCTATGGCTAGCCATTGCATAGCTACAGTAATAAGATCAAGAAAAAGAAGGCGAAAGAACGGTAGCACCAAAGACTAGTAAAATAAATGGTTCAATTCGGAGTTGCCAATTGTTGATAGTTGGGGGCCGGGAAGATCCAATAGGCTTTGAAGATGGGCGATCCCTCCCACTCTGTCGGACATGGACCAAACCCAACCCAAACGTACCCAATTCATCCCACCGAGATAATCAACCGAGGAGAAGTTTACCTTCTTTCGTCTATTTTGGGGTCACAGTTTCTTATTCTTCATCTACGTATGGACAATGTCCATGGAATAAACCATGGGCCTAAAGCTATTCTAAGAAGAAGATGCTGGTGATGCGAAAGCACCGGATGTATATGATGTAGTTGTACCTGCTACTGGTGCTCCTACTAGGATCTTTTCTTGTTTTCCTTCATACCGGAGGTAGTAGACACTACAACAGTAACAGCAATAGCATCAACTGCGAGACCGAAATAAGAACAAAACACCTTCCCCGGAAAGCAATAAAAGACTCCGAACCGGTTGCCAAAAATAAGGCTTTCTTACCGGGACTTGGTTTTGTTGGGCCACAGCTCTACGATTAGCTATCCGACTGGGTATATGTTCGAATATTTAGGTTTCACTGGGTATAGCTATAGCTATGATATTGATTTCTCCGGTACAGTATAAACAACTATAGTTGGGGCCGGGATCAGTGAATCCATTGCATACGGCAGCCCTTTGGCTGCAATCCGCTTCAACCAGTAAATCATATGCAGCGAATCCTCCTGCGTAGTCTATAGATACTCTTTCACCGATGCCAGTTTCCAGTACTAGCATTAGGAGATCTGGTTATGTATATAGGTGGTATAGCCGTAGTATGAGATCTGACCGAAATATCGTGTAAACCCAGCAGGACTGGCCCGCTTTCTTGGTTGTTCATACCTTCTTGATTTGGCTATATCGCTGGGTGTTTTCTTTCTCTACTTATCCAGTTCCATTTGGAGTTCTATTTGTTGACCATAGGGAGCTTCAAAGAAGCGAACGTAAACTAACAAAAGAAGAGGCTGTTCTACAGAGGTAAATCCCTACTGGTTGGATGGTCGGATCTCTTATTACTTTGATTGATTCTCTATAGCTACGAACTAACCAGTAGAACTGGTAAGGTAGCTGCAGATGATGAATAAGAAGTACGAACTAATTCCCGACCTTGTGGAAGATCTAGATCGTTGGTTAGTTTTCTCGGCATGGAAGAATTGAGTTCCACATCTTCTCCGGTTTGGTTCGACCTATAGTACTAACTATAAAATTCCCAATTGGTGTCTAGCACGCTCTTCGGGTTAGGCTGTTCTACTGTAGTGGATCTGGATCCTTTTTCATAGTACTTAGTGGATTCCGGTTGAGAAGACTAAAGGAAGCATCCTATGACCATGATTCATTTGTATTTATCATCTTCATCGAATGACCTTCGTTGATTATACCAACCGACTCGGGGACGAAAAGTTTATAAAACCCCTACTACGATATTCTTCTTTATTTTGGTTTGCTTTAATGGGCGGTGAGCATCGACTCATATTTTTGGTTATCGAGCCATAATCTCAGGGCTAACAGTGTAAACTGGAGAAGGCAAAACGAAAGAAGTCGGGGAGCAAAAGGACAACAGGGTTCAAGGTCCCTTATAGCATATGTCGATCCAGTCGAAAGACCATTAGTTGCCATCGCCGGGTATCACCCTTTACAGTAGGACTAAGCTCAGCAGCTCGTAGTTGGACAACCGGTCATTAATTGACTAATATTGCGTAACCAGCATTAACTGCAATAGTATAATTTGCCACAGCTGAATCTCTTTCCTATGTCTTCCCATGGTTGCTATCCATGGATAATCAACAGCTGTAGCACTAATGTACGAAATATAAACTCATTCCGGAATGGGCTTCTGACCTATAGTAAGAGGCATGAACTCAGGAATCATCTGAAGAAGTGGCCACGGAAATCAAAGCAGACCCGTTTGCGCCAGTGCCCGTTGGTGATCCATGGTGTAGCTACAACAGTAGCGGAAGTAACTACATATGCAGGGTTTGGAGCCGAAACTCTCTGTGATTGAGCAGTCCCAGTAGAACTGGTATGAAATATCTGGCAAACAAGAAAGGAGGCACAGTTGGGCTACCGATTTTATTAGTTATTTCTTGCTTTTTATCTTGGCCCAGAGGGCCCCAATGGTCTATATTCTTTCACCGCTTATTGTTTACCTACTTAGTAGTACTCCATCATGGAGTTTATCGGAGCCAACTATATGGAAAGCTTTAAAATAGCAATCATTGGACTAATCGGACTGGACTGCACGCTGTTGGTTTTCGCGCTGGATTAGCATCTGGTGCGATTGATATGGCTAATGATGATTCAACGACTGCTATAATGTCCTACCCGGATAGTGGATAGTTTGTCTGTATATGTTGCTGATTCGGGACCCGTTGCTTACTTTAGCTTTTATCTCTTACTGAGCCCACCATGGGCGAATAGCATAGGCATGAAATGACTAGTAGTTGTATAGCCACAGTAAGAAGAGAAAAAGCAATAATAAGCTCAGAGTGAGGAAATATGCCAGACTAGCAAGGAGGTTCATAGCTTTATACCAGTGATGTACCAATGCTAGTCTTTGGCTATCCTCTCGATTGACCTTTTGGTTCCAGATTCCCCTTCAACTATAGCTTAGTGATTTCAGACCGAACTGGTTTTCTTTCGCCTTCTTCATATTCATCAATGGAATGGTTCCGCATCGGATGCTACACCTATAGGCGAGTACAAAGAATCAAAGGAAATAGAGAAGATATGGATAGCATCGGATCACAGCAGCATCAAAAAGAAAGGCTGTTCTACAGGGGACGTAGCACAGCGGAGTACTTGTCGGGATAGATCGGTTCCTAAGCTTATGAGTTCTGGTACCAGATGCATACTATGAAAAGAAGGAACTACCCAATTCCCTTCTTGGGTAGCCACCCGGCGGGATGGCTTTAGCAAGTACGAACGATACGGCATCGGCCGATGAACCCTAAGAGGAGAACAAGCAGCTTCGAACACGAGAGATACTCTGAGAAGGAAGTAGGGCCATGTGCAAGAGAGGCGTATCCAGATCCAATCCAGCGAATAACCTACAGCAGCCACTGCCGGGTATACAACGAGACCTATAGCTCTTCTTGATCATATACTACCGGTGTTCTACCGGAGCTAGAGCTAGTCCTGATGTAGGTGATTCCATCACCGGAAATAACTTAAAATGCATATAACAGCATAGGCAGCTAGGAACCCGGATTCTCAGGAGGAGTCTTCTGAGCGCCAGGGATATTCCCGAATCATAGTTTAAGCTGCGTTAGTAGCCATAAGGCGAATAGAACTGCATTTGGGGTTTTATCCATACCGGTACTCCGATACATAATATTCTACTAGTAGCTATGCCCAACCATGGTTCCCATGGGCAGTAAGACTACTATAGTATGAAGATAATACAGAAGACTACAGCTTGCGCTTAAACTATTCTTTCTTGCATGAGTGAGCAGGGGATGTAGTTGGCAGCTACTCTGCTATGACTGCTTCTAATACTATGTCTGGTTGGTATTGGATACCTCGGTGTATTATCGGTATAATCAGGATCGGGTCGGAAGAGAGGGCCTCGCCCGAACGGGAAGCATACATACCATGGGTAATCCATAATCAAGGATAACTCCGGAATCTATATCTGGTGTATCATCTGATCTTATAGTCATTAAATTCCGACTTCGCCAAAGGTCAGCGGTTAGGTTTACTTTTTAACTTTCTTCGCATCCATGGCTCGCGCCATAGTACCACAATTCCTCTACTGGACCGATCTACCACTAATATGACCACAATGATTCTTACAGCTACTAGTATTCTTCTGTACCAGGGCTAGCCCAAAGGTACTATATGAATAAAAGCAACAGCAGGAGATACATCATCAACTATCTTCGCATTCTGATTCTAGGATCTATTTCACTAGGTTTGGGTTGCTCAGGACTGGGTCCGAAAATGCTTATGATTGTACAACTCAGTAGCTACTAGAGCTATTCCGCAGGTTCCCTGCTACATCCCCCAAAAGTATTACTAATAAGCGAAGAAACGATCTCAACCATGTATGTCCACCGGCTAGCGGCATTAGGACCTGAAGCAGTAGAAGGCAGTGTATACAACTTATGTAGCCGTATGGTATTGATGTACTTACTTGGTAGGTCTAGTCTATGCTGGTTCCACCAGTCTTTCCATTTCTTGCATCACCTTCTTTCTCGATACTATGAGTCAAATCCTGGGTTCACCGGATTACTCTATTAGTGGCTCCGCTAATGTAGTAGGTTTTATTTTTCCTACATCATAACATATGCTCTATCTGGTGTTCTCACACCGCCTGCAGTTGAGGATTCCGTATCAATGGACTTAGATCTACTTGGTGTGTGGTGGGATTGGGCTTGTACCCGCGGTGCTACTGCAGGGTGGGAGGCATGCTTGCATACCGAAGGTCTAGCTTATGTTGTCTTACCAGTTGAAGCATATTATGATTCGGTCATAGGTGTAGCGGCATCAAGCACCGGTACCTGCAACTACAGAAGGAGAAAGACCATGAATAACAAGAAAACAATCAGAAGTCGCATAATCACCGGACCATGGCATAGTAGAGTAGTAAGAAGATGCAATAAGTAGAAACAACTAGACCAGCTGTATCACAGCCTGGTTGCACCACAATAGAATTGCCTGGTTGCACCAGTTGTATAACAACCTGGGACTATAGTATCTTAGAATCTGATTCCCCTGCATCTTCTCTACTACCGGGTCAGATCCATCGACCCGGGGAATGCTCCAAGACCAACAAAAAAGCTAGTACCAGTTGCAAGTATCCCCATCCCATCTCCAGTATCAGTCGTTTCTAGATCCTTTATGATCTATAGCTAGTTGCCTGCAGTTGCTGTAGCCGAAGGCGGCTACTAACGCAACTAATACATTCATCGATTCTACTATAGGTAATCCGATACCGTAGTCCTAAGCTACCAACTCCGGGTGCTCCGGTTGTCCCTCCGCTACCAGTCCAGGAAGGAACTCAGATAGTCAGAAAACAACTAAAGACAACGAGAGAATTGCCCCTCTCTTACTATACCCTGGTAGCTTCACGCAAGCAGAACGATTCTTCGATCTAATACAATACCGGTGCCGAGAAAGCATATGTACGAAATCAGTAAGCCTATTCGGATGTTGGTTCTTCGGTCTTAGACCTTGATCCATGGATCTGTCACACCAACTCATGAAAGAACTCAGGAAAAACTACGACTATCTGAAGCTAATGATTATTCCGTAGACTCACCGATGCTATTCCTCACCTTTTTCCCATTGTTTCTTCCAGAGCTTGCAGAGGATCTTAGTTTTCTAGTAGCCATCTCCGGCTTCGCCTCCGGTAACGGCAGCCAGTTCCGATTGCTAATGACCTAGAGTACTACAGCGTATTCACTGGTGTTCACGATGATTCAGGAGTTACCTCGTTAGTAGCTCTACCTGGATTTATGGCTTAGGATCTATGTCCGTAGCTAAAGCCGGATGAAGCTAAACAATAGAATTGCCTGGTTGCACCAGTTGTCCGCTCGAAGCCCCTGGAAGATTTCGTACTTTCTTCGATTCCGAGGGCTTGCTCAGTCTGCTCCGGCTTTCACCTCTTGCTTTTATTCTTTTTTCTACCAGTATGAGCTACCATTCCGGGTTGACCATGTACACCGGTAATAAAGAATAAGATAGAGAAAGGAATGCTGTAACTAATACCATAAATAGATACTGGAGGATCAACTGGTTGGTAGTCACGCGACTACGATTGGCCATTGGAGAAACAGAAGCGGGAGGTCGATTGGATGAAGGAAGAAGTACGATACCATTCAGATGGTATGCATGCACGAGATAATGTTGGAATAGCTATAACTATAGGGGTTTGTTTTCACTACTTGAGGAACGCCTTCGGCTGATAAGAAGAAATGTTTAGTTGGATGGGTCGAATGCGGGCCCATGCATAAGCATAAAGTCCGAAAGCAATCAAATACTAGTTCCATAGCTAGAAGTCTACCGTTGATTCCATTAGTAGGCGAAATAAGCCCAACCCGCCTGGCTTCGGCTACGCCTTCAATTCTAGATCCACTTATTGCCACCATTTACTCCGATCCCAAACCAACCCCCTTCCCAAACTGTACAAGCTTAATCTTCTTATCCGGGTATGATGTAGGCTTTTGCTTTCTATTCTAGGATTCCCTTACGTGGCACCATGGAACATGGTTCCGGTGAAGACTAAGAAGAAAATACTTGGAATAAACGCCTATAGTAAAAACCAAAGGTCATAAAACCCTGATAGCAGGTTCACCTCGCCTACAGCCCCCACGGCCCCGGATGGCACTACTACTCACATTATTTTCGCAGCTTCTAGCTTACCGCGCTCTTGATCCCATCCAATGAGAATACCAGACAACAAGAATAAGGTGCTTTTATAACCGAACCGCCCCAAATAATTCCTCCAGAAGACCGGTTTTTTGATGAGTCCGCACCCATTTCTGAGCAAGCGCTAGCGTAACCCAGTTTTTCAATCCCTTCCCCGGCTACCGCCGCCTCCTACGATACCTCCGGATTCCTTCTTCTTACGGTGGAGTATTGGGATTTAGGGTTTCTTCCCGATTCAGTAGTATTCGTAGAAAGATCAGTCGATCTTATATTAGTAGTAGTCAACTCGTGCCTTAGGGCATTTTCTGACTTTACCACTGATGGCTATGCCATCCCGGTAGCAAGTAATTCCTGAATAAGCTATAGAACAAATATGGGTAGAGAAGAGACGGGATAGGCATAAAATGGATAAACTACTTATGCTACTATCTCCGACTTCTCACCGGGGTTTGGTTATAGTATCGGTATTGGATATGGAACTGCTTCTGTATTCTCATTTGCTGGTATCGCATTTTAGAGTTCACCAAGGCACCGAGGAGAGCTTTAGCTATCCGAAGGCATATGCTGTAGCATTTGATGCCAAGGTAGAACTATAGCTATTCATACAGTTTATAGCCCAAATTCCCCAACAGTTGCTTATGCTGCTCATTCCACTTCTTCAGTACGCCTCGTCTCCGTCTGGATCGGGATAGTAGACGAAGGTTGGTATTGTTGCAACGAATCGGTGATATATCTGCTGCTTATTCGCTCCTAGTCCCCAGTAGTACTTGCTTTTCTCTTAGTCCTGGTAGTAGAACTTGGTTCTTTAGAGTCGGCCCGAGTTAATTAGTCTTTCTTCTTCACCCTTGCATCATCATCTCTTTCATTTGGCATAGATCGGAGATCCCTTCACTCCCTATATAATAGCCTCCTCTCCAATCTTTACCGTTCGGTCTGACTCCATCTCTCCTGACGATCTACTATACCCTACCCATGCATCCTATTCGGATATTACCTAAATTCAGCTCTTGTTGGTGTTTCTTCACCAGTAGCCACTGGTTGTCTCGGATTGCAATGAGGAAGAATCTGGAACTGCTATAGCAAGAACAACAAACTACGCTCAGGGGCTCTCGATACAAGTACCGGTTTCTTTCCAATGATTGCATCAGCATATGTTGTTGGGTAGTTGTCTGGCTGTAGGCGCTAGCCGGCTATGAGTGATATGGTGCGGTATGGCACCGGCAAGGTATCGCTGGAGATCGTAGAGAAGATCTGACTAATCAACGACTACTGGATCACTCACGGCTGAAGAAGCATCTACCGATGATGCAAATCCTCTACCAACATCAATAGACGAAACTACAGAAATCGGGGATAAATCTGGTAAAACTAATGGGAGAAGAAGCGGTGAGTAGGAGAATTGGTGGTGTTGCGGATAGTCTGGCTGTAGCTGCAAGCGGCCACATCTTGGAATGAAACTACGGTCGGAAATTATATATTACTAAGCCCGATCCACCTCTTGCTCCGACATAGCTTCTTCTCTTATGGCCATAGGAGTAGCGTAGCGAACAATATAATTGCCTTGGCCCGGTATTGGCCATACCGGTGAATCATAGCATAATCAAAGTACTCGGATAAAGAACTAAAGCGGAATGAAAGGATCGATGAAGCTCATGGAAATGATACCCGAAATAAGCGCCTGGACTATAGCTAGTGGGAGTGTAACGATCTGGGCGGAGATAGTTCCGGTCTTATCTTTCACTACTTAAGGACCCGGGCACCTACTTCAACTCTTGCATCTACCTTCTTCCCATCTTTTGTTTATTTAGCGTAGCAGGTGAGGCTATGCCTTCCCATCATTTCTGTAGATTTCGTCTCTGTCCGGATATATAAGATCGTCAGGAGATCTGGGCGTACGAAACCCTATTGTTGTATCACAACCTTCCTATTCCGATACTGTAGTCATTGGGACTATATGCCTAATCAACGAAATCCATAGCTCCTATGCAGATACATTCGATGCGACATAACCAAGAGCGTACCTACGCCGCTGAAGCCCTGTGCATATTCCTACCCGAAGTTGGGACATAACTGGAATAAAGCAAAACACAGATTCTCCGAAAGACTACTAAAAGTAAGAGCCAACGCGCTCAGACAGTAGTGCTTTAAATCCTTACCCAAATGACACTGGGTAATATCTCTGGTTAGGATCCAGGTCTTGCAGGCTCAGTAGTTGATCTATATTTACCAATCTGGGTACTACAGGTGTAACAACATAAGTAGGATCACTTGTTCCGCCACTGCTTCCCGTTCGGGCGAGGCCCTCTCTACCGATTTAGCACCTTAGCCACTAACCATATCGAAACCAGGCGACGAAGAAGAGAGTTATAATGCTTTTACAGCTACTGGTCTTCTGAAACTCATAATGCATCTACTGCCAGCGGACCTCTTTCACTCCCCTCTTAGTACTACTCGAAATTTGTGGATCATGATCCGGCTTCGCCTACAGCTGTTACGACAGGCGCTAAAAGCGCATTAATAGTTGAATAATCTGAAGGAGGAGTTAGCAGCCATAGCTTGAAGCGCGTTGTTTCGACTTCGTCTTCTTATTCTAGTCCTGATGCTGGAGCAATTGGCATAGCTGTAGTAGCTACCCCGTCTGGATCCAAGGAGCTTTTCTTATTATCGGAGAGTCTACCACAGTAAAACTGCCTCCACTGGTGGTTATACTTCATAGGGTCCGTAAGATGATTTAGAATATCTGGGAGAAGCCTTCCCAACAGCATTACCTAATACTGGACCGATCTACATAAAATCCTTAGCATATACAGCAGACGTAGCTATAATAGCGGCATACCCAGTAGGAATTCATCTTGCTTTTTCTAATGCTACTAGAGGCGCCTTCCGAATAGGTCTTCTACCAAGATATCATCTCATCCTACTAAGTATAGGTCTAGTCCGGCTGGTTAAAGTACCCGTTCCAAACCAACCATAGTTTCGGTTACTCCGTACCCGGTGAAGGAATATAAATAAATAACTAAAGGCAGCGCCTCACCTGCATGAGCAAATAGAACAAAATATTCATAAAAAGAAAGAACGAGTGATCTGACCCCCAAAATAATAGCTGGAGGGATTTGAGCAGATCTAGTTGGGCGTAGTTCTACGAACAACCTGGTGTCAAGCTATGGTTTCGGGATCGGTGTGCTTTAGTTCGTTCTTGGTGTTGCTAATATCGTAGTCGCTATTCAACCATGTCCATTACGTATCCCATGGGAACGAATTCATAGTCAAAGCCAGAAGGAGTAGCTAAAAGATCAGAAGCTATGTGGAATGAAAAGGCTTTGTTGGGCTTGGAGAATATTCGATGCATTAGCTACTTTTGGTGTTGTTTCGCGTACTAATTATGCCTTTTTCTTCTCTTTATGATGCTCCGTATTCCTTGCATATCCTAATATTCACACCATTTACCACGGCTCTTTCTGGGCATTTCCTATCTTCACCATCACAATCTTTATCAATCGCTTCTTCGGATCACGCTCACGGTCCGTCTCGTAGCGGTACTGGATGAGCTATTACCAAATCTGGTTCAACGAAAATAAACAAAAATGCGATGGTATCCGATCTACATCAAGAGCCGGACCAACACTAAAGCAGACCCGGGCGAGATCCCTACAGCAAGATCAACAGAAATACAAGCAAGGTCGCTAAAAGCGCCTTCTTCTGGGTCTACAACACTAGGCGCTTTGAGCGATCAGGCATATCATTTACTTCTACTTCTTACCCACTTATTGCTCTTTTCTAGCGCCGAATGGTGTAGCATCCGATGCGGAACCAGGAATGGTGGCATAGCACCAATAAGTCATACGATACCAGCTAATTCGTCCCGCTTTCCAATACTGGAGGTATCGAAGAAGGAATAAGTAGCCAGATCGGCTATAGCAGTTCATGACATGAGATGGTAGTGAATACCAGAATCATTCTTTTCGAGGTATGCGTTGTACAATATCGGTATAACTATGACTATAGTCAGTCATATGAGCTAAAGCCAGCAACAAAACTCTCGAATAGATCGGTTCTTTCCGCCCCTGTGACTACGTTTTACTTCCTAATATGCTACTTTTGGTGCTACTGATCACCGGGGTTTCCGCATTTAGTACTCTATTGACAACCATGGTGGTTTATCAGCTGCTTGCTCATATGGGCGAGTCATAGCGCCCCCAGGATTTGCTTCTATAGGTGCTAGCTTTACTAGGCAATTCTATTGTGGTGGCACGCCTCCTAATCCTGTGCCCGGTTCCGTTTGAGTTGCTTCTTACATTAGTAGTATAAGTCATACACAGGGTATCGATATAATGAGCTATGGTTCGTAGTCAACTAGTTGGCAAAGGCTGCATATGCAGTTAGTTTTGATGGTTTACCACCCAGAGCATCCCCAATGGTTCCGATTCATTACCTGTTACGCCTTTAGTCGGAATTTATCCAATAGTTAATACTCCTTCTGTCCAATTGCCTTAGCATTCCCATTCCGGTGTTCCACACCTACATCAGATGCAGAAGATGCAGTAGCATCGAGAACTAAAGAAAGTGACAAACCCGTAGGGGCCGAATTAAGAGAAAAATAGATCAATCAATATAAGGCGGTAAGACATCATCCAGAGGAGATCCGGAAATACCGAGATAACTGAGAAATCCCCAACATCTACTGTAGCCATTCCGGATTCTGGCAGGACCCGCTACTGTGTCAACTGATGCATATGTACTTTCAAAAGCTAAGGAGTTAGCTCCGAAAGCATAGCTAAAGCAAGAAAAGGTATACTAGAGTTGGGTAGGTATGGATCACCATATGGTTGGGAATGGGCGGGATTAGATGCATGGACAATGCAGTGGGACCGATATCTCCGATATCTACAGCACCGTAACTCAGTGATCCCAAGATCTGTATAACGATCAGTGAGAATCCACCATGGGTGGCGTGCGTTCAATACCCGAGAGGGCGTAACCTTTTGACTTCGTCTCATAATCGCTGGCATGAAGCAGTAGAATTAAGCAGCTACAGGGTTAGATCCGCGAGAATACCACCAGCTACCGCTACAGTTATGACCTTATGGTATGGTTGGTATAGTAGACTCTTCCTATCTCGTATCATGATCTTAGGAGCTATTCCATTCTTTCCAGCAATGGCGGATGGGAGGAGGGATGATGAGAGAGGAGATCTGGAGAGGGGTCGCCTGATCTGGTTCTTTCGTTAATCCTATGCGGAATGGGGTAGGGGAGAACGAAGTGAACCGGACTCAATGGGTTTGTTGCAACAGGAGATACAGATCCTCCGACCGGTGAAGACCTAAAGCTAATATTTCCGGTCATTCTAAACCTAGTATCTGGAAGATCTCCGGCATAAAAGCTAGTACTGGATAATAAAGCAAAGACAAAAACCTCTAGCTAGAGGTCTCTGGTGCCCAAAAACTGGTAAAACACTGGCACTATAGCAGCTATACCAGAGATCTCCGGATGAAGTGGCAGTTAGTGGGTCCGGTAGATCCATCAGCATATGGAGCCTATGTTCTTTATTGCCTTATTACTCATATTATAGTGATTCCATCACTGTCCGGCTTCGCCTACCCAGTAGTAGTTACCGAGATATAGTAAGAATCAACTAAATATGCATAAAATCCTGCCTCCAGTCCAGTACTAAGTCTTATGCGATACCTTTCCCAGCATTCGGGAGAAATCTATGATTTCGGGATCACTGCAGTCGTAGTAAATGCATTAACATCAGGAATAACTCCAAATACAGGTATAAGTTGCTACAGGTATTCCACCCGGGATTGGGATTGGTGCTTCTGGTGCTATATCTATAGCTATATTATATGACATCAAGACCAATTGCATAGTATACAGCAGATAGAGAGTGTACAACCGGAGGATCCGGGACTTTCTTTATGTCTTACGGCTTGCATATGTAGCTCCATATAGTTTACGTTCGGCCTCTGGCACGATATGGCAGATTCAGTAGTATTATTGTTATTCTTTCTCTTATGATCGATCTTTACCGAAAACAAAAAAATTTGAATTTTTGAGCCCGGCTGAGTTCTTCCTTATTTATGATATGGTTGACCCCGTGGGGTCGGATAAGCCACTCTACTTCCCGAAGGTCTTCTGTACGTACCTAAGGCCATTGGCAACAAAGGGAAGGTAAACTCTTAGTAATGCTATGCGCTAATATAACCGGTACAAATTTCTACCATGAAGCCTACGGGCGAAGGGTAGGATAAAGATCCCCGCCCCTGGAACCGCCCCACGGTTAATTCTTCCTCCTCCGAGATGCGAGGGGAAAACTTTTGTTTAACATTTCCGGCTATGGAGATAGACTATAAATGTTCGCTATTCTTCATTGCTGACTTTCGCCCAATAATGGAGAGGACCTCGGCAATTCATCCGGTGACTTCACGGTCGCCAAAGAAGCCCCAAGAAGCATCAAACATTTCCGATGAGATCCATGGAGCAATTCTTAGATAGCAAGCACTAGCTCCCGGTGCGACTTCATAAAAAGCAATCAAAGATAAGATCGAAGAGAATGACACGCACGTGGTGGTAATTATAGCGGTGCCTTCTGATCCTATAAAACGTCCGAAAAAACCTGCTACGGAACTACCGAGCAGGGGCAAAAATACGATAAGTAGATACATAATTTCGAGTGTTCTCAGACAACCAAAAATCATACAATGACGGAGCGATAGCGAAGAGAGAGATACCTGAAGCAAACCACAGAAAAGGTGGGTCCATAATAAGGACCAAAGAAACTATCTGACTTCGGACGCGCATACAACTTCTGATCCAAGGGTGCAACAACCACAATCAAGAACACGGGCAGCTTAGTTCAACTATTACGTAGATTCGTTTCGAGGCGTTTGGCACCTCTGTGGAACACTGTATCAGGTAGTACGAGCTTTCAACGCCAATTGCGTAGCTTTGTTACTAGAAAGCCTGAACTAAGATGATCAACTGAGTAGGCTGATTTATTTAGCTCGTGGCCGTCCACTAACTTCAAAATGGACCAAGACGCGGGAATGGCAACCAGTCACTCAGTGGAGGGTCAGCTGGCTACTTCCACCTCCTACCTTTTTTTAAAAGGTTCTCTGCCTCCTTGACCCCATGCCATGGTTTGGTTTCCAGCTCACATCGATACTAAACTCCTGTGACCCTCAAAAGCCCCTTCTTCAACAAATACCAATCCCAGCCGTTGCCGGCATTCCCCGAAGGGTAAGCTTTCTGATGGGTCGTCTGGACGGTGGATTCACATCGTGAAAGAAGTGACTTTCGTATTCACATGAGAGTGATCGAGGTCAAAGCACACAACCTTCCCATGGAGGGATCAGGTGAACAGATATAGGTGTTCGGGAACCTTATGGGTTAAAACAACCTGCCTTTTTGTCGGCGCCCTTCCAGCCACCCACCACCATAATGATATTATCGACTATTTAAGCAAATCTGCCGATAGGTATTCATATGATGCCGTGGTCCGGAATCGACACCAAAAGAATTGCTAGCTCGTCGCCGCCAAGTGATAACGTTTGGTTATTCTAAGCCGCTGCGTTCACTTCGGATGTACATCGCTGTTCGGTTGTTGTTCCATTAACCGAAAACAACGTTCGACTTGCATGTGTGAAGCATATAGCTAGCGTTCCTTCTGAGCCAGGATCAAACTCTTATTTTTACTATGATTGGGCCCTGCTGTGGTAGAACCTGGTGAACCGGGTGGGTCCCCTCACGGGACCTTACTTAAAGCCGTCTCCCGTGGAGCCAGCAACTACTAAGAAAAATGATGCTGTAGGCGAAGCCGGCCTCTGGCCTTGCGTCAAACGCCCTTGGAATATTGGAATCTCAAGTGTTAAGCAAATACTAAAGATTGTTGTTATTTATCGGGATGGGAATAATGAACATCGTACAGTGCCTAAAGGTTGCCCAGTTTTGATTCAATGTACCGAGTTCTTGATAACGCATAAAACCATAGCCTTTATTAAAGCCGTATGCTTTCAACTAGAAATTACTTATGGATTCCACCGTAGGACTATTATTGATTGTTCCCATTGGTCTCCCACTGGGAGGAACCATGTAATCAGAAACAACAACTATAGTACCACCAGCAGCTGATATTCGTGCATATGTAGCTAATCCTGTGACTGTTGCCCCGCATTGGTTCTTTATGATGTTACCGCGTCTGACGCTTTAGGAGGGGTCTGATTTACCCGGTAATGCAAGCCTATGTCGTTAGAAAGGAAGACTCAGTAGCATTTATGCTGTTACTGGCACAATCAGCCACTGTGAATGTATCTACTGATACTGTACCAATTCCACCAATACCCCCTGACCCAACAGCCTAGCCTATAGTTTACTAGTCGTTTGCCATACAATACCAGAGATCAGAGATCTCCTACGATACCCAAATATGGGGACCAATACTAGCTTATGATCTCGTGGATACTGAACCTGGTATCTCCCATGGTAATCTGGCATCATCTTTTTCAGGCCTAAGTGCCTTTTCCGATTCTACCTATGTTAGTCATTCTACCGGGTGTTCCACCTGTCACATCATCTGATTACTCTGGCGGAACGAGTTCTCCATTCGCAACAATACCGTAGGAGGTACTACATCAGTAGTATAATATTTCGTCATAATCGGCATATGCCAGTTCGTAAGGCGTCGATGCAGAGAGTTATAATGCTTTTCCATCTCTAGCTGCTCTATCGTATCCAGTTGAATAGCTAATCGCTAATGGTCATTAACTGCAAGACAGCAGATAGATTAGCCTCTTCTTCGGGGCTCCCTATTCCATTGGGTGTGCGCCAACCATCAGGTAGAATATCCGAATCAACGATAGCAACGCTGATAGCATCGACTCATAATGCTTCTCCTGCAATGGGTAACTCAAGGGCTGAATCAGCTGTATTTGAGTACTTTGGGTTATACCTCTAGCTATAGATCTAGGTCATTCTGACCGGAGATACCTGGTCTTGCTGTAGTGGGTTGGTCACCGGTGGCACCCGTTGATGATTAGGATTCAAATGATACTTCTACAGGATCCGCCCTATGGCTACGACTAATGGTTTGACTGCTGATGTACTACCAGTTGAAGAATAACCGGTTATTGGTGACTCCGGAGAGAATGCTAGCGTTATAGCTACTATACCAGAATGATACTATGTGGGTGTAAAGCCATAGCCAGAAGGCGTTCCCGATCGGTGAATAACCATTAGCCTTTCCTGGATAAACTCATATAGTAGCTAAATCTCTCCCATACATACCCATTGCAGTTGGTGTTAGGTATACTATACCGGAATACTGGGGATTTTCTTACTGATATAGGTGTTACCACACCGGAGTACCGGTTAGGAGCATCATATGCAGGCTCAGTCGGACCAGGTAACAACCACAGAACTATAGTATACAAATCGGGAGCTATTCCATATATGGAACTAGTAGAACACCCAGCTACGCTATTCGAAACAACTAGATACCAGTTCCTACCACCAAGTCGGTTTCCCAATGGAGGATCTGCTCTGCTAATAGTCGTAGGTCTTTCCGGGATGGGTAAATTGCTGTTATTGGGCCTGGTATACCCGGAGGCGGGATTGCTTATTCTGATTAGTAGTCGGAACCGTAGTGGAAGTAACTACAGAAGATCTATGATTAATATCCGAAGAGGGCGAGAGAACTCAAGGCGCGGCTTCAGACGCGGGAAAGATACGGAATGGACATCCCGTGCTGTCTGGTACCCGAAAAGAGCTTACTCAGAGCCTGCTATTGATCCCAGGTTGCCAGTAATGGTTGGGATGGGAGTTAGGGAGTAAAATGATACATTTGATACACGGGGCCGGTAAATCATTCTATGATCTCTTCTTCGTGCAGGTTGATGTCTTTGTCTATCACAGTTTATTCGAAGCGTGCTTACAGAGTAAAATAAAAAAAAATTTAGTTATTAGTAAGCCCGGGAAAGGGAAATGGCCGAGATCACATGATGGAATTGAAAGTGTAAGTAATAAGAGCTTCACCTCTGCCTACGAGATCACATATCCCAAGCTTTAGCGGGTGCAGGAGTCGCGCTCTCTTTGAATATACCCTATCTCAGCGAAGGAGATAGATGCACAGCGGAAAACTCTTCCAGAAGACCAGCAAACTAGCATCCCATCCCGAAAGACATCGAAGACTGACCTTGGTCTTCAACCAATGAGAGGGGATAAAAACCTAATCTAGTAATAAGGCTCCTGACTTGCGTCGAAAGCATTTTTCCAACTCGTCAATGAAAGACGGAGAGGCTGTTCTACTTCCTCCCATTCTATGAGCCTACTTCAATTAAGGGGGACCTACGAGCTTAAGCTTAAAGTGATGGCCCTATCCAACGTGGGCACTCGGAGGAGCACGTCTCAGAGCAGACAAAGCATGCCCAAGCACCCCAGTAAGCCCTCGGTACCTCTAGTTGAGTAGAATATCTATCTCGGTGGGTGAACCCCCAATTTGTTGCTTCTTGGTGGACGGGAGGGGATCGCCCATCTCTGGGAACTACATACATAGTTGCCTACTCCTCGATCAATAAGCCTTGCAATTTCATACGCAGCGGCATCAACTCATACCAGCTATAGCCAAATATCCATAGCATATGATCCATTATATTCTACAGTTCCTGACCATGGGTTACCGATACTAGCTACGCCATCAGAAGCAGTATAACCCGAAATAGCAGCCATAGCAGATTATTCAGAAGAGGAGGGGCGATGGTCGATCTGGAGTGGGTTGGGTCTATAGTTTCTTACTTCCCGTCTCACCGACATAGTAGGAGCATATGAATGATGATGGAAAGCGCTGGCTCTATTGGGTCCTTAGCTACGGGCTTTATCTCTGGGATGGTAGAGAATACTTACTTTCTGTCGTTGCTGGTTGTCTTGGTTACCAGTCCTACTGGTGACCTACCGGCTCCCACACCTATAAGAAAGAAGAGTTGAAGCCTGGTTGCTACCAGTTGTATAACAACCTGGTTGCTACCAGTTGTCCGCTCGAATTGTATAACAACCTGGTTGCTACCAGCATACAGGTATCCTGGTTGCGTTGCACCAGCATAGCATACAGGTACCCTGGTTGCACCAGTTGTATAACAACCTGGAGTGAAGATATGTCTGGTGTTGTTGATGGATTGGAATAAAGGTACGTTACCGGCGTCTTAGCTAAAGCTATTGCTTTCTCGGTGTTATCCCGTCTAAAGCTGTATTATCGATTATTCGCGTTGTTTACTCTTTATGCTTGAGCATTCACCCATGTCAATGGGTAGGTATTGTAGAAGATGGAAGGCAAGTAGTGGAAGATGGTCTAGTATCAACGCTAGTATCTACTTCTGCTGTATATGCTAGTTATCCAGTGTATGCATCGGTATGGAAAGCTAAAGCTTCCGTGGTTTACAACCACTACTACATTAGCCCCAAACATCCCTATTCTTTCTCCTCTGCCCCCATAAGTCCAACTATCGCTAGTTGACGATCTTACCAGATCTACTGATGGTTCTTTAGCTTATGTTGTTGGTTCTCCGGATATATCGATTACTATTATTTGAATACCCAGTGCTTGATTCTCGTGATGCTTACCCATCTGCCTATTTACTTACGTTAAGGCTTTAACAGCACAATACCCTACTCCACCGGTTACTCCGCGTTGCTCCGTTAGTAGATCATCTACCAATGAATCACCTCCTTACTCGAAAGCATCTTCTTCACCGGAATTAGATTCAAATGGGTCCATTGATTACCCGTAGTTCATGCCAACTCCTAAATCTATTATTGATTGTAGCCGAAGGCGGCTAATGCGATTGATGGTGTCTTACCAGACCGAAGGCGCTTTGAGCGGAAGTAACTAAATGCTAACTCTAGCATAACCGGTAAATGAATCCGTAGAAACTGCTGCGGGAGCAAGAACTAAGTTATCGGGTAGGGTCCGGATAGGACCATTTCACTAGTCCTAGCATCTCATGCATTAGCTACAGCATTTCTTTCGGATGAAGCTCTTCTTCGGGTACCCGAATTCAATGAACTGCTATGCAGGGCTCGGGGGAATCCGATCCAGTGCCCAACTCATCCCATTTCTCATCTCCTTTTCCATCATTTCCGATCACTGTGTTCTCGCCTCTTTTATTTCTTCTGTTCTTTGAATAGCTGCCATTTATTTATTTTATTGAGTTGCATAGCTGAATACCTTATTCCGGTATACCGGTAGAGGAGAAATCTATTCTGGAAAGATCGGTATAGGCATAAAAGAAAGAAAAAGCAGTAGCTACTAGTTGCTTGACGGTAGCCCAACTGGGCCTCATTGATTTAGTAATCCCGAAATTAGAGATCATAGCTAGAGTAACTGCTGTAATACCCGGAAATATAAAAAGCTAAATTTACTGCTGGAGTTACGGTTCGGATAGGATCCTGGGTGTGAGACTGGGTGAGGAGGTTGGGCATAATCCGGTTGGTGCGGCTGTAACATCTGGGCTTCCTACCCATAAAGCATTCATTCTCACTTCCCTCCCCGGGAATGTGCCATTCGCGGATATTTCGGGTATTGATGTTGCTTCACCAGGTATGTATCCAAAGCTTTCCGGGGTAGGATCTTCAACTCCTCGAGCAGTAGCTTCTAGCGGAGACCTTGTATAACCTGTAGCTAGTACCGCTGATGCTGAATTTGATTCTACCTAAAGTAGGCCAGATAGTACTGGTTTTGATGCAATGAGTAATGAATATAGAGCTAACTGAAGCCGCTGCCAAATAATCAAATAGTAGCTAAGTCAGAACCAGAGGTTCTCGATGTCTAACCAGAATAAGTTTATCCATTTCATGCTTCTAATACATCTTCATCGGTATGGTAGCTATCTCTAGCTAAAGTCTTAGCATTCGTACCTTCGGACTCTATATCTGGCTCAAGATCTGTATCAACTGGTGCAGCCGCAGTCTTATTAATTCCAGATGCAGGAGCACCCTTAGCAGCCAATCCATACCACCCAGAACGATTCCGGACCATAGGCTTTGTCAAACAACCTGGGTGAAACCACCCCAGTTGAAGCAGTTGTCTCCGCTACAGGACTTGCTGATTCTACCATTGGCGTAAACCTGGAGTAATAATGGAAATGCCGCGAGCCCAAATGAGTTGTAGGTTGGTTGCTCATTGGCCAATTCCATCTCAGGGTCAAAAGCTATATATTCTCTTCTCGGCCCAAGGATGAGCAGGGGGCGCTAGGACAAACAAAACAAAGCCGGTGAATACAGACATACCGAGCCAATTTCTAACCCACTGATGAAGTAGTACTAGAAATGGAGAGCTTTAGCTCGGAACTCATATGCAGCCAACTAGATCCCTTTATCCGGATTTACTATGATTCGTGGAGATCCTCCATGGGGAACCTACCAGGGCCAACTACAACTACTGAATATTCTTCTGGTCGGCTAGCCGATCCTTCAATCAAGTACATCTGCATCCAGTTACCTACTAGGTGGGCGGGGACCGAAAGGAATAGGAGCTAAATCTATCTCTGGTAAAACTAATGCTAGAAACCTACTAGCAAATGGTTAGTCAACTGGTGGAGCATTTAGTACTACATCAACACTATCCCCATACCTTCCCATACCACCTTCGGTAATTCCCCTATATCTGGTGCTACGCAACCATAAGAATGAGATCTAAAGCCGGTGAGAAAGCTATTGGTTCTCTGGTAGCAGCCACTTGGCGGCTACGAGCAGAGCTACTGTTTACACTGATAAAGCATACCCTACCATATGACTAACCATATGGTTATAAAGCATCAGTAGCAGGATATGAAACAAAGTAAGCAACAACTATAGTTCGCTTCGCTTCGGTCCCAGACCCCATATTGTACTATTCCATTCGTATTCTTAATTTGGCTTCTCTTGGTTCCTGGTTTCTCGCATTACTGCTCCTACTCCTGCGCGGAATGCCGGGTATCTTTCGGGTAGTAGCTACAGGCGGTATCACAATCATATCCCAACCAGTTCCCTGGTGAACAACCATTAGTATCGAATATCTGGAGCATACGCATGAATAACGAGTTGAAGTACAACCGGGTGAAGCAGCCGTAACCACAAGCAGGCCCAACGAGTTGCCACCAGTACTGGATTAGGAGGGATGGTCCATGGGAGAACCAGATGACGTTGTTGGCGTAGCCTTCCCGTGCAGTCCGCCTTAAGGCTACGACCCGGCCTCTATAGACCACACTGTTTCGACGTCATCCCCACCATAGCCAATCCAGCGACTCCATGCGGACCGTGGTGATTTCTTCAAGACCTTGAGGCGGTGAAAGTAATGGAATGTCCACTCGGTAGAGTCTTCTACTACATCATACGGAGACCCATCGGAGTACTTGCTTTTATGGTTTTTGGCTGTGCTGTGGGACTATGATTTCGGATCACCAACGGCTGGATGCCTTACGCTCCGCTTCTGCTGTTGCTTCTACCATGGCGTACCGGTTTATGCGTCCTAAGCGGCCTGCTGTAGCTTTAGCAACAAAAGCCGAATTCTAGTAATGGTGATGATCATAAGCCCATATGGGAGCCATAGTATGAGCTCGGTACTCTGTTGATTCTTCTGTGGAGTCTTATAAGCGTCTACTACGGTTCCTGTCGATGGGTGTTCCACCAGTGGATTCGTCTTATGTAGTAGTTTATCCGGAGTTGCATACAATGTATCCATACCTGGTGAGCTACCACTATCCTGGTGGAGTTGAACCATATAAAACCCACTCATAGCTATGCTTCTCTACCGTCATACCGAGACAATACCCGGAGTACGAACTATAAGCTCATCTGCAGCTGCACCATGGTCTGAAGCTAATGCTTCCGAACGGAGGACTCCCGCAGGGTAAACAGTAGATACAACAATAGCGCCATACGGCACAGTAACAACATAAACATCTACTCCAGATATCCTAAAACTAGAGCTGAATATGATGCTAACTGTGGTGAGACCGGAAATGTCTTTTCTTCGCAGATCCTTTAGCTAGTTATTGCATTACCGGTCCGGAGTCTAGGAGTACCATCGGTAAGTGTAAGCAAACCAACCAGGCTAGTACTCCTACCTATTGAGTTGGCTCATCCTTTTACTATATCTCCGGGTAAAGCTTTGATTCGTATTCCGTGTTGGAGCTCCTTGGGTCTGGTGTTTGTTCTTCGGGAATTGACCGTTAAGCTCTCTCCTCTTCTTCTTGTTCCATTCCCAGGTACCTGGTACCGGGCATTAGCTACGAAAGGAAGAAGAGCATAAGAACCGGAAGCAGCAGAGACACCAACAACAGCAGGGCGTTTATTCCAACCACGTCCTACCCGACCCCCATATACTCATTCCAAAAGGCTACAATGGGAAGGCCATGCCTACGGCCAGTTCTAGCACCTACGGATTATCCATTCTAAGCTCCGCCACGAGATCATTCTCTTTCTTTTATTGGTATTTGGTTGATTCACTACGGTAGCAGCCGCTTAGGTACCGGTTGATACTATGCCAGAAGAAAGAAGATCCATAGAGCTATAGGGCTCAGATGCTATGCTTGGAGATAATATTCCAGTAATGGGTGAAAGTAAGAAGGTATTAAGAATATGGAGTTTAAGCCTCCTGAAGTTGGTACAGCCGAAGCGGCAGGATTCGATTGTTTACATTGATGGTTATTCTAGCTATAGTTCAACACTAGGAGAATCCTTATTTCTATTCTATTATGCCATGGGGGGCAATCAATCATCGATGCTTTACCCATAACGAACCACTCAACGGAAGCAGTCCCAGTCGAACCATAAGTCTCGTACAGTACCAACTCCTCTTCTTATGCAGCCAGGTACCCAGTTTCCTATTTTTGGGTTATCTCCGATCATTCCGGATATTCCTGATTATTAACCGTAGAGGAGCGTAGGTCCAGAAGACCTTGTAGCGGTATTTAGTGGTAAAGTCAGAAGAATATTCTGGAGGCGCAGCCGAGCTAAAGCTCTTGGAAGGAATTGGGTAGGAATGGATGCAAGGTCATGAGTTATGGATCTAGCAGTCCCACTGCTATAGGTGTGAATTTGATTGCTTGTATTTGTGCTATCGTAGTGCTCCCACACTTCTAACCGATCCTACACCATAATCTCACCCATTAGCAGCCAAATAGTTAACAGCCGGCTCTGTTGCTTATTCTCTATTTTTTGGATCTTCCAGGTCTGACATCGAAATCAACTGGATAATACGAGATATCCGGGGATTCACATAGCTCTGAATTGATTGCAGCATACTACTTGAAAAGGTCATACCGGCCGGGCTCTAGCAAATCAATAATCAGAAGGGAGTCTCTCTACTGTATGGATCCATTGCTTTCCCTTGTTCTTCGGTGGATTATGCTCTTTTGTAGATCCTTCGGATGGTAAGAAAGCACCTCTGCTATGTATGTAGAATTCTAGTTTATATTGTTGTTACAACGCCTAGCCGGCTAAAGGCTGGTAGATCAATAAGATACCTTGGGTCATATTCGATCCTCCGGACCCTGGATTTTTTGCTCATAGTACCTCTGTTTATGACCTAGAGTTTCGGATAGATCCGATGATTCATGCATATTCAGTAGTTAATCTTATGTAGCTTACCAGAGCTACGGGATAGCTAGCATCATAACTGGTAAACTAATGGAAATAAGCATAGCATAAGTAGAATCATAAGGCGTAACCGGGCATAAAGCTAAAGCTACTTTCTTGCTGAGTTGGTGTTGTGCCGCCCTGTTAATAAGCTACACCAACTGCTACTGATTATCATTACATCCCTAACTATGTCGTGACATTTAGGATTAGGAAGAGATCGGATATCTATGGGAAGCCAACCATTAATCGTACCAACTTCAACCGGATCCGGGAATAATGTAAGATGGTGAAGGATTAGGTGGATGCGATGCCGGTGGACTCGGTGGGTGGACCACCTGGGATGGTTGCTGGAGCTATAGCTCTCATAGTAGTATTTCACTGGTTACCGACCGGATATGGTTTAGATTGTCTGCGCCGGATGATTCAACATCTTCTGCTATTTTAGTGGCTTAGCCGCCAATTCAGTTTTAGTACCTCCGGTATCGAGATATGGCTATTCGGGAATTCTCCAAACAACGATCTACAGTTACCAATTTATTCCCATCTCTATATAATAGCCTTCTCCTCCCAGGTATATAGCTAATCATGGAGTGCCCTCCGATGCGGAGATAAGCCATAAACAGCTAGAAAATAGCCCAATATATCCCCTGGTACTGATCTTACATATGTTAGTTCTGCTTTATAATAGAATGATGCAATCATTCCCGGGCTGGGCTGCTATAGTACGCAGCTGATCTAGTTAGTATTATAGTAGTGGCTAAAGCACAAACAACGTATTCTGCCATGGCATCAAGACCAAAGTGACCAGTCGCGTACAAGCAGTAGCAGGAGATTCTGTTAGTATACCAAGTTTCTGCCATTGTTGCTGTAACTAGTACATCCGGAATTCCCACCCACGCGTCTGAAGCCGCGCCTCTCTATCTTATTCCGGTTCAACCAGGAACCCAATGCCGCCGGAGGCTACAACTGGCTCCGTGGGAACTCTAGGACCTAAAGCAATGTACAACGATCTATGAAATATTATTTGGTATGCCGGCCGAACTCTAAATTAGCAGCCGAAAGAGGGAATGAATGAGATTATCCGCAGAAGATGTAGTTGTAGAAGCTATAGCTCCTGATTTTGGTTAGTCGGTATGGTTTTCACTATTGAGTCGTCTCCAGTAGTAGGAACGATCGAAACCTTGCAACTAGAAAGATAGGAATCATAATATGGTCAGCAACTGCAGTAACAGCAATAGCTTTGTGCGCAGGAGGATGACCAGTGGTTGTGTAGCTGTAGCGGTATTCCCCGGTACCGGTTTCAGATGAAGTTAGATGCTCAGATGCAGGGAAACCAGCCATGGTTGAAGACCAGCTGCGAAGATCTAGTAGAAAAGAAGAATCGGTAGCCCTAACTCAGTATGACTACTAGTACGAAAGAACATGTTCCTGCGGCTCCCGTTACGGTAAGACCAGCTGCTATGCCCCCTAGATGTGTAGTTACCGGTGATTCATCTGATTCTATGCCCGCTGCTTGCTACGTATCCCCTGGTTGTAAACCAAGGGCAAATGGCATGATAAAGTATACTATCGAATAGATCCGGAATCATATGCTATGCTTGGATCGTAGATCCGCTGGGTGCTGCTGCGTACGTCTGGATTGGTGATCCGTTTAGGACTACTCTCGTAAAACCCGCACGGCACCGATTGGTTGGTGGGTACGGAGTACCGGTGAAAAGAAATAAAAGGCGGTGGTAACTCAAGAGATATAGACTTAGGGCCTGGATATAGGCTTATGATTATGATTATCCGATGGTCTATAAAATAGCCTGCTGTTTCTTGCTTCCGGTGATTTCTTCGATAGAGTTGAATATAGATTGGCCGGGTCAGATACCCGGGTAAGGCCCAAAGACTAAGAGAATATCGGAGGACTAGCGTCGATAGGGATGATGACCTCGGTATGAAGATGAAGCCGGTTGTTTAGATAGTTGTAGGATCAATGAGTCTTCCATGGTTCTCGTGTACCTTTATTCCCTGGTATCGTATCAACGCTAGAATCTACTGATGGTATGCAATCCACGGACGGAGCAATCAGCAAGCAGTCCCACTGCGGTTGTAATGGGAACATGTACATAAGTACCTATGGTATGTATGAATAGTAAGAAGATACGTATTTGATAGTAGCTTTACCCAGGTCCGGCTACAACAAGAAACCCTCCTACGGCAAGTGGTAAACCCAATCTCTACCCTATCAACATCTGCCATAGAACCAGATACCAGGACGTTTGTGCCATAGTTTGTGCTCGTACGCCCATCGGAGTTCTACGAACAACCTAGTTCCATCAGTTGCTTTTTGAGCTCTTCCGAGTCTGATGCTTATTACGTGCCTTCTTCAAGGTCTGGCTCCGACGAGTATTCCTTTGAATATTCTATTATTCCTTTTCATAGTACCGAAGGCACTAGTTGACTACTAGTATTACTATAGTAGCGAAATAACCAACTACCGTAACTAAATCTGCAATTTCATCAGCCGAGCATTATCCACTGGCACCCATAGAAAACATACTTAGTAGTAGCTGCACCAGGTTATCCATTTTTCCCATTATTTCATTTCTTTTCGAGACTTTGTTGATTCTATCCATGCATTCTGTCGGACATCTGCCTTCACTGCTAGCAGCGTCTTTCCCAACTATGTCAATACAAGCAATAGACTCTGTGTCAACAGCTACTGAAGGAGATAACGACTTATCCGGCTAAAGATCCATAAACATATTCATACGCGTTACCGGTGCCAGTTAGCACCTTAGAACTCATAGCATCTTAGTCTTCCTCTTCCACACACTTCCCAGTGAGTTCGCTCAAAGCGCCTCCCATATGGAGCTTCTTATTCGGATGGAGCTAATGAGTCTGCTGCTAAAGCATACCTTTTTACTGTTACTGCACCGTGGGGATTGATCTACGATCACTGGGACCAGCAAATAAGAATAAAAAGAAGCTAATGAAGCTCGAACAGTAAGCATTGCTGAATACCTATAGTCCACCCCTGATGATGTATTTGTAGTCCCCGCTACCTATTTTGAGTCTTCTAGTAGGGTTTTCCATGAATCTTCTATCTCCGGAGCAGGATTAGCTAGTGTATAAATTCCCATATGGGATTCCATTCCATGGAAGACTATGAGTGATAAAGCCATAAAACTAATAAACAAAGTAAGCATATGTTGGGATGGGTAGGATCAGGCATAGAATCAGATGGAGCAAGGAAGAGGAACTCCAGTGCTTGAAGGAGAAGAAAGAAGTAACGACTATGCAAGGTTGTTCGTATAACTCCGATATCAAGATTATTATTGATGTAACTGCAGCCATAGGAGCATATGCAATGCTTCTATAATACTGTAAAGGTATGTTCCCCGTCCGATGGACTTGGGAAGACAAAGGATTCGTTAACAATAGCAGCTGGGGGTGCATAAGCGGGTGGGAGAGGCTCCGAAGAAGCTAGCTGAAGCTATAGTAGATCGATAAGAAGATGATAAATTGGGAAGAAACGGTGAGGACCTATAAGTAGACGGTTGTATTCCCGCGAAGCTATTAGGGTAGGGTTTGTCTAGATCTTCGGATCTTACATCAGTTATATGAGTCCTAGGACTGATGCAATAGCATCAAAAAGCAAAGCAATTGAATAACCATTAGCAAGAACTGCACCTGCAGAGACCCATCTGGGGCCACTAACAGAATAGACGGAAGCTAGTTATGTTCTTTCACCGGATTCTGTAGTAGTTGTAGTTGAGTTATCCTTTTACGGACTGGTAGCAGACGCAGTCGGTACCAGGAAGATATGGATCAATGCTTACTATGGTAAGAAAGTACTAAAAAGAGCCGGTCGCATCTCCTTTTCATGATCTAAGAGAGGTTGCAAGTGAACGATGAATTCAGTAACCGAGGAGGACCTATCTTAGGGGGAGTAGGATCGGTATTGTTGGTGTTTGGCCAAGCTATGATACTATCGGAATAAACCCAGCTCTGACTTAGGGACGGTCACTATCTTTGTTTCGCCGTCAATCAACAAGCGCTTTTGCTTTTTCTTCCCGTTACTACGGCTTTAGCAGTGGGATGTCACCCATAGTCATGCATAACCGGGTATCTCTGACCCAAGTGAATAAGAATCATAAGATCTAGCTTCTGTAACTGCTGTAGGCTTTGCCGGCCTATGGCCTTGCATGAGCTATTGCTAGAAGATCTGAATCCATTGTTTTAGGACTGGCATTGTACAAATTCGGTCCTGGTGTGTTGGCTCAACTATAGGTTCCTAGGACTAAATAATCGTTTCATTCATGGTGCATCTTTAGACATAGGTTTTCGGTCTCGCGCTATGAGAAACGGCTAACTTACCGGAGGAAGTCCTACGAGCAGGGCTTCTGCTATTTCTACAGCTATGTCTGCTATGAGGTTTAGGTATTCTAGTAGTGGCTAGGCACTGGAGTAGCTACAGATGGTAGATCTCCGAAAGAATAATATGATAAACCAGTTGCATATGCTTTTACAGTTGTTGTTGCATCGTATGACTCGTAGGAAGTCTTCTTATTGCAATAGAAACACCTCTTAGGTACTAGACAGTGAACACATGCTCGGTCAAATCCCCGACTAACAGCACCTTGGCGACCCGAATCAGCTCCAAAGCTTCGAACTCAGCATCGCCCTGTTGAGAGGAATGAACACATTCAGCCTTTTACTAGTATACTACTGATGTAGGCGCAGCGCCGGCTGAGCCTGCTACTGCTATAACTGCAATGAGTGGGTGTGGGAAGGTAGGTGTAGTGGACACCTACGGATGAAGCTGCAAGTGATACTATTGATTATTCCGATCCCTCTTCAGTACGACTCTGCGCCCCCTCATGCTTTCGAAGATTGCTACATCATTCAGATAATTTCGAGTACTAGTGCTATGAGTTTAGCTCGCGTGATGGCACGCTTCGGGCTTGAGTTCAATTCCTTCACCTTAGTCGATCCTTTCTTGAGTGTTATATCTTCAATTAGGGTTAGAGACCTCTGTGATATACCAATCCAGTGAACAACGACTATCCAGCAGGCTGGCGCGGATGTGACATAGAGAACACTGGGATGCGTTAGCATTAGACGCGTTACAGATCGGCCATGTTTAAAAGGCATCGTACTAAATATCGATTGGTTTAGGGCCCCGGTCAACCATACATCTACTCATGGGGATGGTCGCTCTGGCATCGTCGAAGCAGTACGTGCGGTGTCGCGTCATTTCTGCTCTGCTGCCATCTAGGATCCGGCATACCCTTTAGTTCATATACCAAGTGGTTCAATCACCTCTTATTTATATAGTAAAATATCCGAAGCCGGCAGAAGCAACTACTAATAGAAGCAAATTATACCAAATACCTGGTAGAAACAATAAGATCTGAGCTCATACATACCTTTCTTCACACCCAATGCACTACCATACCGGTATAGTAAGGAATGATGTTATAGTGGATGCGCTACTAGGAATGGAAAAAACCAAACAAACCCTATAGCAGCTCCGGTAAATTCTTCAACGCTTTGCGCGATCCTGCTGTGCTGTTGTTGCTACTCTATCATCGGTGTACAATCCAGAATCTCTACGAGATACCTACTGCTATGACTTTGCTAGCATATTTGATGCATTTAGTCTATGATTCTACTGTTACTGCTCGATTAGGTCATCCGGAGGAACCGGTTTCTTCTAGTTCTATATGGTGATTCTACACCATAGATTCTTCACTACACTTCTTCACATAGCTATGTGGTTTTATGCCTATCTAAGGATCCTGATCCTATAGCAGGAATCCTGTGTATGTTGTTACGATAGTACCGTATGGGTACGATAGCTTATACAAATTACCCAGTTATACACTATGAGACTCCACTATCCGGTTATACAACTAAGGGATAGTCCCAGGGAATCAATAGTATGGAAATCACATCATATAGCATCATACATAAGCAGGCTTATAGTAGCGATTTCTCCGCGGATATTGATTACGTAGTACTACCAAGATTGGATAAAGGAAGAGAAAGAAATATATTTGGGTGAGCAGCTATAGATGTTGTTGTTTATCCAGTAGAAGACCGGAGATGTAGCTAATGAAGCTAAAGCTTCCGCAGGGTCTTCCCAGATATCCGGTGAGTACGATACATCCGGCTTTGCCTTCTTTTGGTTTCACAGTTGTAAGATCATGATGCATACTCCATAGTATAAAATCCATACCCATATTGTCTACCATATTACCAGTCCTACCCGAATCTCCGATGATTATAGCTGTGACAACATATGCGACATAAGACTATAGCTATAGGATATTCTACAACGAGGTACATATCTGGTAATTTCTCGAAGACATCCGGTAGATCTTATCGATGGATTGAAAATGGCAAGTCATTGGCTAGCCATAGCATAGCTACAGTAATAAGATCTACACCTCAAACCGCGTCACTACGATACCAACCAAACCATTATGAATCTGATTCCGCAACCGACTGAGTTAGGGCTGCTATATCTTCGATATTACCGGAGGTATGCTCAGATTCCGGTTATTCTGTTACTACGGTTGATTGCGCACTGGTATGGTATTCCGGTCTTTATGCTACTTGGTGTTGGTATAGTACTATGGCTGCTAATGTTGGTAAACCAACCCTCTGGTGGAAGCCCTGGCCTTTCCATGGAGCTCATTAACCATCTACTTCCCCAATCCCTTCACACACTACTTGTTCTGATGAATTCCATTCATTTTTCTGAATTGATTTATTTCGTACAGTTCCTTATATATCCGGCTCTACCTATAGCAGGTATACAATAATACTACATACCTTGGGAAATCTTCCAGTAAACCTATAGTCATTGATTCCCCATGTCTCTTCGATACAGTACTCGCGGTACTACTCCGGCTGTTCTACGATAGCTAAAGCTCCTTCGGATCCAGTTAATTATCATACCAAGTTCAGACCTAAGACCGAGCCACTGGGTTCAGGATATTATAGCTACTATTAGGATATGCTGGGTATTCACCGGAGTTCCTGATCTTACCATACGTGGTTTCACCGGTATTTGTTGATTTATGGTAGAGAATCCGGAGCGAAGTCAGAAGATGTTCATCATACTGGGCTTTCCGTTCGGTGCTTCTACGCTCCTGTGCATGATCCGATTCCGCTATAAACGCTCTATAGCTACGCTTTATTCATCTACTTACTCCTCTTATAGCAGCTATTTCTCCATCTTGAGCTTACCGGTACTCTTTTGAGTCTTCTAGGAGTATTATGAATATTGGTTGACCTACGCTATAGCTATAGCTATGATATTGATGGAATAACCGTTACACCAGATAGAGACTAAACCATGGAAATACCAGATATGGTGCCATTGTTGATAAAATACCAGAACTCTCGGAACCATTCCATACAACTAGAGCGTTGAGCTAACCGGAGTAACCGTACTACTGGGGGAATCATAAGATATTGGTGTGTAACCGGATGGCATATATTGAGGAATAAGCAGCTGGTGCTACGAGTCCTAAGATTGAGCAACTACCCATGTCCATGGGTTATCGCATATACTACGGAACCATGGACCCCATGGTTTACCTTCCCATCTTACTTCCACACACTACCTAAACCATCAAAACCAGCAATAGCCGCATATGTAGCCAAGTCAGTCGCAGGAGCTACTGGTAGCCAGCAGTGCCGTAGGAAGAGATCCATTTAGGAGCAGCGAGAGAAGACGCAGGAAATCAGGTTCCGTAGATACAAGATAATTAACAAGATCAGAGATAGCTACTGAGAACTCACACTGGAGCTGGTAAATATTCAATGATATTAGGGAAACTGGCGTATCTTACTAGTATGTCACCATGGTGTCATCCATGGTACTGGGCTCATATAGTAATATCAAGAAAAAGCAAATAGCTGCTATAGCTGCTTATGTAGTATATGATCCGGAGATATTCCCTTAATACCCGTTTTACCCAACTACTGTTCTACCGATATCTTCCACTACTGATTCTGAACATCAACCTTTATCGAATACTACCTCCGCCTGGGTCAAGAGAATCGGTAAGGCCGTAGTGACGAGTGTAGCTTTGGTCTACCCTGTGTCTTTAACGAATGCGGGGAATTCTGCCAGTTCATGCGGTTACTGAGACCGGTTCATGCGTTTAATGATGCCAGTAATTGCTTGTAAATAGTGTATGAACTGCAAATTCCCTCTTTGTGGTAAATCAAGAAAAACTGACATATTACCTATATGCGGAGAATTCCGTTTTGAAAAACTAATCAATTAGGGCTTTTCTTTTTATGGTTTCTCTTCCTGGATGGGATTGATGAGTTGCTTGAAAGACCATCCGATCTAGCGAAGCTAAAACCTAGTCTTTGTTCGCCCTTCAGCTGTATTGACAACCTGCCTTCAGAGGACAGTCAACGAATTAGAACCTTAGATCGATCCGGTATACCGGCTATTGATGGAAAACCTCTACTATGATTTGGCCTATGCTTCGGTAAACCATTCTTCTCGTTATTATCTGGAGCACTACTCAATTATATCTTATTCACCTAGGTGGAGCGCGCAGTAACGCAGCTTACAGTGGTGACTCGGTGGCAGCGCTCGTAGAAAGAGGGATCCAGTGAATGAAGGGGAAACTCTAAGAACGGTAAGAAGGGTTTTGATACGGATTCGGAAGGATGGAGTATTTTTTGATCTTCTTGCAGTGAATGCCATTTTTCATTCTTTTAGTTGCGGCCGATTCCTCCAGCGAACAAAGAGATGCGCAAAACGATACCTCACCAGAGAGTTCTCCAATGGCTCGCTAGGACAATAGGCGCAGTTCTCCTTTCCTTTATTCATCGGGTCCAAACGATATGGCCGCTTCAGATTCAATAGAACACCCGGGAATACCGCATCATTCATATTTGTGCCGTACGCCTCTTGCTCATTTGAAGACGTATCCAGTAGGACTAGGAAGATCGGAAGTGGCGGGGGCACCGTAGCGGCTTGCTTTCCTATCCGAACTCACTGGTCATGAACACGATACCGCGGGAACTCCCCCCCACCAACGGGGATCCCCCATTCCGAAAGGTGACTGGGCCGGCCGTTAGGCCCAAAGTTGTATGCCACTGCTATGGTACCGATAGATTCACTACTTCAGCGCCGTTATCGGACATTGCAGGCTGAGCACCTATTTCTCGTATATCGCTCCACACCGAGAAGAGGGCCGCACCCCCTCCAGCAACAACAAGAATGGAACCATAGGCCCCTATGCTGGGAACATTTCGGAGTATAGGTCTAACCACCTCAGCTCTCCGTTTCTGGCATGCTATAGTTATTAAAGTCTCTCGACGACGGTCATTCCATTCCGTCCTCTCTTTGTTGTTTCGTAGTCTCGTCCGTAAGGATTTAAAGAATAGTGGGTATCAGAGGTGTCCTTCAGATCCTTGTGTACCGGTCCGCGGCCAGGGTTTCTACCGCCCAATCCAAGAAATCACCGTATTACTACAGGCTCATATCACTTCATATCTCCTTACGGCCTTCGGAATAGATGCTTTCTTCTCGAGATATAGTCTAACATCCCTTATCGTACGGTTTGGGCTTGCCATTACATTACAATTTAAATTGGCCGGCTGACAAGGTCTTTTATCCCTTCCGCCTCATACTCCGAATACGTCTCTCGACATATAAAGGTCAGCTACTTCTCCTCCCAGGTGAGGAGGCAACGTGCTGTTATATCACACTCAAGCACTTGAGATGTTGATCGTAGTAGTGTGGATTGCATGCCTTCCTTTCCATTCGGTAATATTCATTCATGCGTCTTAGATCGGTGCACAATTGTTACACTATTCACTGAAAAAGAAGGTGTTATTTAAGAACATAATGGTGGTTCAAGCGGCGACCACCGCTGCAAATGGTCGAACCGTGGAGACCTGGGAACGCTCCTCACCCCGCTCAGCCGATGCCATTTCTCTTTCCCGGGGCCCGCCCGCTCGCTTGGAAGCACATTATTCGACCATCCGCGGCCAAAGGTCAGATCACATTCATCGAACGGGCCCCCGATTTTTCACTTTGGATAGCACCCTTACTGCACTGCTTCTTCTGTCAAGGCAGGCGGAGCCGAACGTAAAGCACCTGATTGGGAGGCTACCGTTGGTGAGGTCTCGTTGTATCTCTGGGCCGGTAAATAATGCCGGGGGCGGAAAAACCTTTTATCGTGCATGCATACCATCTTCATGGTATATGCACGTACTGTAGGCAAAGCCGGCCGGGCGAGCCATCTACGATTCACTGTAAGCCAACCCTCAATCTTTTGAGGTATTGATACAAAGGTGCTAAAAGCCACTTGAACAACGTGAAAGGATCAAAAGTTTGGAAAATGGTCCGGAAGGTCCCTTTGTGATCCAAACTGTGCTGCCCAACGGAGCCCATCATTTGATGGATATGGGCACCCAGCTGATCTACGAGTACCCTGTGCACGACCGTCACAGCAAAGGTAGGAGGCCGCCTTGGGACTGGAGTGGTCGCCAATCATATATCCACAGTGGTTTAGCGAAGTCGTGAAACCCGTTTGCATTGAGTTGGAGGTTGAACTGCCAGTAGAAGACTATGCGTAGTGGAACGCCAGTGGATGAATGCGTTTGCTCGAGCCCCCTCCAGACCGCGCACCCAACTCACTCGTTTTGCAACTGGAGAGTCAACGTTGATGAAATGCCCCACCAAATCCATGGCGATTGAAATGGCAGCAGGAAGACAGTCCCTATTTTCCAATCAAGATAAACCACCATCAACCCAATTGCAAGGAACGCACCCGACACTCGATGGCCAATAGGAAACATAGAGGTGAGCTGTGGCTGATAAACAAATAAAGAAGGAGCTTGGGGCGCAAGGTAGTTCATTCGTGCACTAGTTGGAGTGGTTAAGGTGGAACATCAAACTCAATTGGGAGCACCACTATTAGAGTAGAGTACTGAGCAACCGTAATTAAGAAGAGAACCCGTTTTACCAGCTGCCTTTCCCGAAGTCTTGGGACTATAGCTACCGTTTAACAACAACCTTCGGCTCTCCATGAACAACCCTCCCCCTCCCGCTATCGTAGTCTTCCAGCGCTGACTGTTGCCCCACATGAGTCGCGATCCTCCTCATAGAGAAAAGTGTAGCTTATGAATGATTCCCGACCGAGCTGTGAACGTATACGAAATGAGTATCATCTGCATCGTCGGAGTAGTCCTCTTTCATCCCCTCTGATGACTTGCGCGAAGAAGTGGTGTTCTTCGTTATTCAAATCACTATTAAAAGGAACCTTACTATATAGCTCTTAGAGACTTGGTCCCAATTCCATTGGTATACTAAGAGTACCTATAGCTAAAGCCATTGGATCTAGTTCTACCGAATACTGGGGATTTCATACCCAGGGAAGGGAAAGAAGATACATAAGATGCATGAGCTAGAGAAGCTACATCATATGATTCGATATCTACTGCAAACTACCAGTTCGCCAATTGCCATTGGCTCATATTCCGGAGAAATCTCTGCTTTTATGCTTTTTGGGAGTATTCCAGTACTTCTAGCAGTAGGATATGTTATTCCCGATGTCTCTTCTTCTTCAAGAGTTCCTTCATGCAGCCAATCCCGATCCATACGGATCTAGAGTTTATCCAATACGCACCATTCCTACAGCTGCTATCGCTCTGGCAGTCGCCCTATTTAAGCAGGTTGGGAAGCTTAGGTTGTTCCTGCTCGGTGCAGTTTGTTTCGTTAGTGGTGATAAATCGTCAAAAGTGAATAGCTATAGTATCGGTACCGTTAGGTACTACTATAGTAAGAGATCCTACTGCTTCATTAGTAGTTGCTGCGTATGTCGTCTACGGAATACGCCTCCGATGCTATGCTGCCAGATCTACATTTGTCGAACAACCTTCTTATCGAGTTACTTAGGGAATTAGCTTATGCACGGTCTTTCGCACATAGTTGAAGCTGGACTACTATAGGTTCTTGCAATCTATGGTGCCTACTCGGCTAGCCGCTCAGGATGGGTTTTATAGTTATTTCACAATCCCAGGAAGATCCTTCGGTAAGATCTGGAGCATAAGATAAACAAGAAGAAACAAGAACGCTTTCCAGGAAGAACTATAAAAGCCCGGTTTCAGCAGCACCAATAAAAGCTACTGTTACCGAGCGAGCGTAGCGGGAATGGATCCAGCACCAAGTATGATCCCTATAGCTATAGCTATGATTTATTTATAACGCGTATACTATGAAGAATAAGCAAGAAGAACTTAAGAAGCAGATCTTTAAACACCTACTTCTGATGATTTAGCTATAGATCTTCTTCGGGGGTACCGGTCATTGACTTTCTTTCGGTGCTCGTAACGTTAAAGCATGGCATTGCGCGAAGCCATGCATAAAGCTTGTTCACGATCCTAAGCCTAAACCTATAAAAGCAAGTACAATTAAGAATCACTCGACATAAACCTAAGCCGGAAAGCAACGTATTGAAGATGGCTAGTACTCCGCTGAAATCTCGATTAAGGGTTTTTAGTTGTAGTCCTGAGCTCATGGAATCGGCCTAAGCCAGAAACAGAAGATAAATAAGGGTCAGCGTGCTTTCGGACCTTCCTCATATCCCTCCTAGATTTCTCCAAAGTTGGTTCGTACGATCTGCTGGCCGTCTTCTGCCTCGGTCTACTATTACAGGCCTACTTCTCTTTCGATTCTACCTTGGGGGGCGAAGCCTTCCACTACATGGTTGAGAATACGAAAAGAATACAAGAAATCAATCCGGAGAGAAAACAGAATCATAACTGCTTGAAGAAGGATCCGGAGAATAAAAAGAGAAAGAAGAATAGATCGGTAGAGATCTAACAATTGAAGTAAATAAGCACTCGCCCCTCTAAGCTGCCGTTTCTTGAAATCCAACCTCTACGATCTTGTTACCAGCTGAATCTTATACCAGCGCTATGAGGGAGTCATCTGACTCGCAGCTGTTGTTTCGTCTCACATCTCTTCGGAGAAGTAAAAGTAGCATCAACTGTGTAATGACTAGCATAACCGGGGACTGTAAGTGTAAGCTACTCCCATCCCACCTCTGACCCCATTGATTGTTCTATGATTCTAACTTCTTACCGGTCTTATCCTCTTTTATCGGAGTTAGCAGTTCTTGCTTCTTCTATTGGAGGCGCATTATTCTTAATTTGGTTATTCCCCACCGGTAGGGAATACGTAGCAGTGACAAGGAGTAGGATTATGGGGTGAAGGAGAGTAGGAGATGATATGGATCCCGGTGGTATGAATTTAGTCTATTCTTCTCTTCGCCTCTGATACCAGGGTATCCTGATTATTCAGCAATGGCACACGCATCAAATGCTACAGCAGAAGCAACTATAGGTTATGCAGCTGTATGGAAAGCTAAAGCTTCCGTGGTTTCCAACCATGGTCATCAGTTAGTAGTTGAATAAGACCAGTAGCGGTAAACAATCACCGAAGAGAGCTCAAAGCGCGATCCCTCAACCCATTTATGCTTCCAACCTAGACCGAAATAGTAGAAGTTCTAAATGGAGGAGTCTTCCACACCGGTATACTTATGATTCGCATTATGATTCTTATGATTACCGGACCCATTGGCCCTGCCAATCTCTTCTTTCGAAACCCAGCTACAAATTCTTCAAGATTTCCGGTACTATACCATGATTCTCCATCCCGTCCGTGTTTCCGCCAAATCCCCATCTGTAGGAGCAGTTTTTTATTCCCACAGTATCTCAGGTAGTACAATTCTTAGCTTTATACCGAGTGTTGCTTCTCGTTGGTACATCTCTATTCCTTAGGCCTAAGGCCTACTTTAGGGACTAGGAAGAATTTAGAATGGCAAGGTGGGGTGGAAAGACCGGTACCGGACAATGACTAGCCATGGGTAAACAGCTGATGGAACATCAATACATATGCGATGAAGCACGCTTCGCTTTCGCAAAAAAGGCAGACTCAGGAATCACCCGTCCACCCGATCTCCGCTGCTGATCTTGTTAGATTCTTACCGGCAATACCGGATGACCGGTACTGGGGAATATTAAGAAATATAGAAGGAGAAAGAAGCTCATAATAGAATGATAAGGAATCGGAGTAAGTGAAGGAATTGAAACAAAGAGTGGCCATCGAAATAATACCTTCGACCTGCGCTTTCGGGTTCTCCCTTACGCTCCTACTTCCTCCCATATCTTCTTACTTATCGGTATACTTATGAACCCAGTGTTGTTGCTTGCTATCGCTCACTGGATCGGAGATCCCGAAGTTGGTAAACAAGAATAAACAATAACGCTTGAAGACCTAAAGCTTGTAAAAAGAGAAATAATACCCGGTGAAGTCATCGATATATTTAGGCTATGCGGTATAAAGTCATCGAAAATGTCAAGGCGTAGTGGATTCATCATTCATGGCTGGAGATGGGCGTTATCAAGAGAGGTGGGAAGGCGCGCAGTAGCAACAGGAGCGAGAGGGCTATGGCACTTGGTTCATTCCTATCTATGAGGAGTATGCTCCGATATCTCACCGGGGCCGGCAGAAGGCGTAACTACACCAGTAACGGGTACACAATAACAGCATACGTACCGACAGCATACCGACATAAACCGATATTCTAATCAAGCCAAATAAGAGTAGAAGCGTAGGGTGAAGATTGAGCAAGCTTCGGCACGTACAAATTGATCAAGATGGGATTCGACATGATCAGCAGAACGTTCCTTTTCTTTATATTGCCCGGCCGGATGGTTTTGTAGAAGTGGGTGGTTCGTAGTCGAGTCGGAGCAAAAACTCCTTGATCCAAATAGGACAGCCCGAAGTGGTAGTGAGATACACTTGCAATAAGCTAAAAAAGAATGATTGATTTGCCAAGAATGCAAGTAGTAGTAGTTAGCAATCATTCCTACTATATCGTAGAATGCCACTAATGTAAGAACCATAAACCAACTATGAACAACAACTATGTACGACCAAATTCTGGTTTACCCACATAGCTTTAGATCGGATTCTGGACCAACGTTCCTACCATTAGCTACCAAACTACCAGCAGCACCATATTACGCCCTATGTTGGTTTCGCCAAGGACTAGTCGTTTGCTTGCAGGGCATATGTAGCTTGGTATCGCAGATATTACCATTAGCAGCCAATACCGAGTACGAACAACACCTACACTCCATACCAACCCATCACTCCACCAGATGCTCTTTTTCATACATATCCGGAGCTCTTGATGCTATTCCTTCCCCGGCCTAACCCGGGTATGCTATCTCCGGAGAATTCTATATTTGCAGGTTAGGAGCCCAATGGAGCGCATTCTATTTTGCAGTTTCGTGTCCAACTTATTGTCTTATTCTTCCCATATCTGTGGTGGGGGAGTTGACCTCCAGCACCGACTGAATTGCTATATTTTCTGCATACGGTTGTCACTGCTCGGCCAATCCCTGATTGGGATAGGGAAGAGAGCGGATATAATTGGAGCCGGCTAAAAGCCGTAAAGCCGGTCCTAAATATTATAAATAAGGTAAACCAGAAATAGTTCACGATACCGGGTCGGCCAAAGGAGGCAGTGATACTGGATATCGATTAACTACGAATTTGGTGCTCCCAGTTCTCCAAGATATTATGAGTTTACAACCTGAGCGGAAGTTCTCTTCTCTTTCTTCGAGTCCCTGGTACTACTATATAGGTTCCCACTTTTTACTCCGACCATCGGAAAACGCATACTTTGCGCCATATCTTCACTATGAATTCCAAGCCGGGATGCCTGGTTGGGTAGGAATGAAAGAATCCGTACGATCGATAAGCTTTTTGAAGAAGGTTCTGTTCCGCCTTTTTCATCTGGTATGGGTGCTGTGACTGGTTCTTCTTATGATTATGAGCTCCATGCAGGTATTGGTTTATGTCGAGTGATTCAACTCTGTTGTCGAACAACCTTCTTATTCACGATCTCTTCTTCCGGTAGTCAATAGAATTGCCTACGATCCATTACTTTCTTTGTTTCTGGTATACCGCTCATGGGAATGAACCTTAAGTAGCTAAAGCTTGTAAATGCATAGGAAGGTTGTTCAACTGAACTACTCTTGGCTGCTAAGCCTTAGGGCAATGGATGGAATACTTTTTTAGGAAAGGCCAGTCGGAGCATAGCCAGAACTAAAGCAAGTGAATGGGCAACTCTACTAAATATGGCTAGAAGCGTGGGAATAAGTCAATGGCTGCTACGGATCCACCAATAGAATTGCCTGCTTATGTATGTGCTGTGCCAGATGTAGTGGTTTACAACCATTTCACATCATCAGTACTACCTACGATCACGAGCCGAAGGCGGACCATAGAATGGTAACTCCTATGCTTCTTCCATCGGTATTTGCTAAGACTGCCGGTGTTGCTTTATAGGTTAGCTCCTTCTTATTCGTTTATGCTAAGGCTGCTTTACTAGGCCTTTAGCTTGGCAATTAGAAATAAATAACGATTTTAGGCCTGAGCGAATAAGAGTAATCATCATAACCGGAGATGCAAGGCGCGGCGGAATACCATGCGCGTACTTGTAGAACTATCAGCTATAGATTTATTGGTTTAGGATCGACCACATTCTTTCCGATAGCCCTTAGTACCGTAGCTGGTCTTTGATGAACTTACACTTCCGCAGATGTTCCATGGCTTAATAGTTAGGCCATCGACGAGAGCTCGGAAGAAAGCTAAAAGTAGCTCCCATAGATAGATAACCAAGAACCCTAATCCGAAGAAGATCTGTTTTCTAGCGCTTCCTATCCCTTTCTTAGCCGGTTGTTTACGCATCTTCTTCTCTTTCGTCCCCATCGTTGTATAACAACCTGGTTGCTACCAGTTGTCCGCTCGAATTGTATAACAACCTGGTTGCCACCAGCATACAGGGACCCTGGGTAAGAAGCGATACAAAAGGCTATGAGGTAGTATTTTAATAGAAAGCAGTAGCAGGCGGCTAACGACCTACTGCATATGTAGTATATAGATCCGATACAAAGTCCATTGGGACTATGACGACAACGAATGAATACGAAGAACGCCAATGGGAGGCCAAGATCTTCTAAAACACCTGTAGAACAGGCTCATTTGCAGATGCATCGGTAACGTATTCAGTAGATCCAGTTGAAAGCCATTATATCGTTGGAAGAGTTCTAGCACCGGTTGAACGAATTAGTCTCTAAATATGGGTTGGCTCTAGCAATTGATCCATCGGACTACGTCCAACTAAGGAAGGCTTTAGTACCGGCTTTGCCTGCTACATAATCTAAGGAGCTAATTCCAGCGTTTAACTCCTCTTGGGGCTATTGAGTTTGGATCGTCTCCTGTTCCGGAGTTAGCTGTAGTTAGGTTTACTGGTCTTACACTATGTATTCTCTTATGCATGAGCTACATCTCCATGTGTTGATTTCTCTTAGTCCCTGTGTTGTACTATCGTATGGGTATGAACCATATTTAGCTAGAAGTCGTCTGATGTCCAGTCATCCGGGTGGAGTTATGTTCTTGATTCATTATTTGTGGCCCGGCCTATTACATTTCCAGGGAGTTGGAACGAAAGTAAGAACGAACATAAGAAACAACGATAATATATTCATTTTGGGGCATATCAGGGGCATCTACCATATCATATCAAGCTGCAGTTCCCTCTGTCTCTTATCCGGATGATTCTATTACTACTATTCGGGCTCTATAGCTTTAGCTAAATCCCCATTTCCTGGTTCCGCATCGGATGCTACACCAGATGAATAAGAGCTATAGCTCATGGGAGTTGGCACAGAAGTGTGTGGTCCGGAGGTAGTAGTAGTTCTATGATGCCTTTCGTTCCGGTGTTTCATATTCTCTTGAGTTGCCTAGCGCTATTCTTTAGATTCTTGTCTTCCGGCATTGAAACCCGTAGGTTCCCATGAAGGACTAGAACTAAAAACGAAAGATCCTGCCAAGTGTAATCGAAGAAAGTAAGATCGAAATAAGTAGCTCCGAAAGAAGAATACGAATCATAGGTAGAAGAAGCTCCGGGGAATGTATATCGGTTGCCCTCCGAAAGAGAGGATTCATACATCTACTACATGTCCAGGTCCAGCGACTATATCGAATCAATGAACTCTATATGAGTCCTACTAGCATCTCATACATAAGTACTTTAGCCGCCGGAGGCTACAAGTAACTCAATCAGAAATACTAATCAGAAGGCGAAGCAGAACCCAAGATAAAGAATAAAGAATTGCTACGATCGTTAAGAATTGGTGACTATGTAGCTGCTTTTGTTCCTTTTCCTCTGTGTAACAGCCTTGGATATTATGGCTCTGACTTCTACGCTCCTACTTACCAGTCAGTTACCTTCCGATGCTTTTAGCTATTCTTTGATCTTCTTCTCTTTCTGACTTCTACGAGTTCCTTTCCAGTGACTCTAAATGTAGCTATGTCGAGACATTCCGGAAGACCTTGCATCGGGAATTAGCTATGGATCATACACAGATCGGTTACCAGCCCTTGCGGGAATATTCCCAAGACTAGCATCTTATGTAGGAGCTATTAGCTAAGCGCACCCAAGTTATGTCGAAGACTATGTCTGACCATGGAAGGCTATGCCGAGTATGACCATCTTGATATTCATTAGGTTTTCTATTCGGTACGATGTGGAACAAACCAAAAGACATAGGCGCAGCCATGAGAACTCCTATACTAGTAGCGTATGCATTGTATACAGTACCTTCGCCTTCTTCCGTAGGGGACTTACTTACTTTTGGTAGTACATGGCTTGCCATTTTCTTGCTAACTATTTGCTGGTATCCAGTCATAAAAACTACATGGCTTATCGCCGAAGATGGTAGATCATAGCTTATCAACATATACAGTCGACGTAATCGAGACTACTTCTGGTAGCACACCCGGTGGAAGCCGGTGGCAAGTGGAGCTGGAGTTAGTCCTGGAACGGAATAAGGAACAACCTCTGAATGTGCATTCTCTGCCGCAGTATCACTGCCTACCTTCTCATTTTCTTGCTGTTACTGGCTATAGCTATAGCGCGTATCTTATTACGATTCTTGAATCATCTTTCGGTGGAACCGGGATAGATGACTTACCGTTCCCTCTTCTCTTCTCCATTAGTAGTACATCTGGTATGGGAATTACCATAAATAGACGAAAGAAGGAGACTCCGTGGGAGGGGCCCGCTCCAACCTATTTTGACTTTGTTGATGAAGCCATCCAGAACAAGGAACTAAGAATGACCGGAGCCGGCAGCACATTAGTAACCATTCAATCTTGTAAACTAATCGAGACCGAAATTGGAGAAATAGATACGAACGGAGAGGAATAACCAATCGATGAAGGAACATGAAACCATTCTGTTTTAATAGAGGTACGAGAAACGGTTAGGGGCAATGAAGTAGGTGAAGTGGTTGGATTTAGCGAGCTGTTCCAACCACTGCCGGATGTGATTCCAAGAGCCGAACGAGAATGAATACCACACAGAAGAGTCAAGACCAGGCTCCCTAATGGAATGTTTAACCGATCCATTCCGGATCGACCGAATTGGTACAGAAGTTGTAACATGGGAAAACCACAGAAAACACGACTTATTTGAATAACCCGGTGACCTACCAATTGTAGAAGTAGGATCTTTGGCAAGCAATAAGCACTTAAATAATACAATTCGAGTGTACCATCTTCTTTATCATTTCGAGGAAAAGGTGCGGGAGGAAGGGGAAACAACGGGGGGATCCGAATCGGACCTAAATGGGAATGACATGAAAAGTGTTTTTCAAAACCTAGCATTAAGGGCGTTACGACGATATACGAGAGGAATGGAGAAAAACTCGTGATTGGTGTGGAGTTTATGATATAGTTCAAGATTCACGTAATCACGATTTTACACGTTCCTTCATCTCATGTGGTTGATACGACCAATTGAACTTGATGGGGGGTGCTCGGTAGTAAGAGCGTCGCGTGGTTGTCTGGTGTAGGGCCCACAAGGAGCAAAGGCGAAGCCGCAAATCCTTAGACGGCCCAGTAGTTCCGCAACTACTACCGACCAACGGGGATCCCCCATTCCGAAAGGCAGATAATCGATGAAGCGGGTTTGTGTGCCGAACGACTCAAATTGGTCCCAGGAATAAAACTCTATAGCTATAGTGCCATAACTAGTCCAATAATTGTATAAGTGTGTACTATACGAAAATAAAAGCAAACAAAAACCCCGAGTACCCGGGGATTGACGTATTCCCTTCCACAAAGAATAGTAATGCTCTGCTATTAATATAACCGGAGTGCGCTTGTCCTATCACAAGGAGCCGGTGTGTGGACCATGGCAACAAGAGGTGGTGCTACGTCCCAGATCCCAAGGCTCTCTATTCCGCCCCTTCGCGATTAGTGTTTGCAAAGCGACCTTTAGGGAGGTTAATAGGACCATAGCTATAGCTTCATGGAGTTGCTCATGTTGGTGTTGGTGGTGTCGTACCGGACCGTCACCTAAATCAAACAACTAACCGGTGGCAACAGGTCGGCACGAAGTGATTCATCATGCTCAAACATGAGCCGATCGTTCGTTAGGGACAGTTTATAGATCATCAAATTACCACAAATGGAATGAGAAGTGGGTCCATGTAAATGATCGATACCTCGCAAACAACAACGCTCCTTCCCCATATGGAGTTCGTTAAATATGAACTTTGATTGATTAGCCACAGACAGCCCCTATAAATCCGAGTATTTCACCTTGTAGCCGTAGGCGGTTGACTTCTCGGCTGCGCCTCATGTAGCTATAGTAGCTACTGATTCACTTCGTTTCTCTTCCTTCTTCACCGGCCTTACGGCGAGAGTACCAGTTTGACCAGTTTACAGTCCTAGCAGGAAGCCCACCAGTCGAAGCATGATACGAGATCCGAATCACTAGCCATAAATAAGGAAGAAACGAAGGACCTCACGGGTTTTCCTCAATGGACCGGACGACACCCGCAGACCTTTGTGGAAGATGGTAGGAGATCCAAGGAACCCCAGGAATACTCTCATAAGCAGCTATAGCTACTATGTCGGTTCGAAAGCTTTATAACTTGCATATGCTCTGGTAGCAGGCGAAGCCGGCTAGGCGCCTACAGCAGTAGCATTAGCTACGAAAACACTAGCTGAATATGAATAACCAGCGTCATCCGTATTTATCGAACAGCCCACGTTGGAGCAACCGATAATATAAAGATCAAGTAGTACGCCCCCGAGTATTTCGGTTGGAGATCGATCCGACCGTACTCAATTGGTACGACGGTGGGTCTCCTCCATTTGGCAACCTTGGTAAGGGAAACAAGGGAATGAGAGGCGAAATAACATCACACCACAATATGGTCACCACTGAATCTATGAATAGTAATGCCGGTTCACTACGATAGTACCAGCGTGAAAGTAGAGTGTATCAAAGAAGCACTTCCAAAAGCCAGTTAATTCTTCCTCATTCCATTGCATAAATAAGAGACACCGAGTACACAAATAAAAATCAATTACTTATGAGGTACTAGGGCGAGTTACCTAAGTTCACACGGAATCCCGTAAAGCGCCACGGAATGGATCAAAGAACTGAACACGTTTCCAATACCGACAGCAGCTCCCGTACTCTTCTGATTTCTATGTTGAGCTCGATAACGGAACCGAGCCGGATGGGATGGGCTCTGTCTCTCATTGGCCGGTACCTACTTCTCGGGGCCTTGGCATCGTTCAGTTGGGGTTTGGGATCGAAGAGGGGTCCGGGCCCTTCTTTCCGGCCTCGCGGGCCGACGTATAAAGTTCAATTACGCAGAGCCGCTCGTGGACTTGGATGTCGATTTGCGGATCGAGTTCATGCTGTTCCCCTCTATTTATTGCGGGATCTCGTGCAAAGTATGCAAGGAGGCGATATGGATAAAAAGCTATGATTCTTCGCGTTAGCAACAACTAGTTATTAACAACAAAGAATAAACTACTCGACTTAGCACCGAAATGGTTAGAAACTACCAACTCAAATGCAATAACGCCGACAAAGATCCAAAAGGGACTATGCAGCTGTGGAAAGGGGTGGAACGACCCGAACTTCTCCCTGGTGGCCGTAGGCTCCCAGCGCTTTAGGACCAATTTACGTGGAGCAGCCAATGAAGCTCACAGCTAAGGATCTGTAACTACCTTATGTGAGTTTCCACTTCAGTGGGGCTACGGATGATGATCCGGTTGTACCGCTACTAAGTCAACTATTGGAGGACCTGATGCAACGGATTCATCTGTAGGAATCTTACCAATGGGATTAGGAAGTGGTTGAACCACTTTCATTCATTGAAGCTCACATTTCCATTGCTTTTTGATAGGGTTAGTGCCCCTATAGCAATCAAAGAGGAGCTGCCCGGTCACCACTGAATGAATAAGAGAAGCAGCTAAGGCCCCCCGCATTGTCTATCCGTGTAGAAGATCCCCCACGACTTGCTAGTAATAGTAATAAAAATCCCCGTCGATCCAGTTGGTTTCAGAAGCAAGGTCCTCCACTAAGGAATCAACTAAGCAATCATATGAGTTGGCATGGAAATATACGCAGTCGAATAATCGTAGAAAACGGGTAAACGGGTACTGTCAGCTGTTTGATCGGGTTACCTAGGTTCCTAAACTTGGAATGGATGGCGGAGCGTAGGTGGCAAGCAGTTATATGGATACGGTGCTTTACCCGTAGACGCTTCTCCAGCTCTCGCAATAATTGTATGGGAGTCGTCCTCGGAGGGATTTCCCGAATGACCGTACCGGGTTAACCAGAGAGGGTGATAGTGGCTCTTCCCCTCCAACCACCCGGCGGTCCTATATAAGAGCCTCCATGGTTGGTACAGTAGCTACAGTAACATAAGCAAGGAATAAAACAAAGCTTTGGGGTTTATCCAACGCTAGGCCTAAATGCATAATCAGAAACCGGCAGAAGAAGCTTTCGGCGTAATCTCCTTATTATTTATTGATGCACCCATGGTCCTATATGGTATGGAAGAATATGAAGATCTGGCTTATCTGGGACTTCTCCTAGGATCAGAAAGAGAATATCTACTGCAGAATCCATTACCGACCAATCTCTAGCTATAGAGATAGGGAATACCATTGATAGTATCTTGCTAGCATTAGTAGCCGCCTTCGGCTACACCAATAGATTAGAAAACGTTAGCTCCGGGTAAACAATCGAATACTCTGTGAACAACCACGAACGATCCAGGGAACCTATATGATGCTAATAGAGCGTTGAAGAATGGTAGTAGGCGAAGCCGGAGATGAGAAGAAACCAGTAGCTACTGGTGGTTCATCTATGGTCCCTGCCATATAGTCCTAATGATCGTTTTTCGGTTATTAAGCTACTTATGCATGGATCCAGATCCTGTTGTTCATAGTCCTGTGCCTGGTGTTGGTGCTCGTGCGCCACTGGTTTTGATGCTATGCTTGACTCTGGATGAACTGCAACCACCGGAGAATACCGGATAGGGATCCCGTAGGATGAGAATAAAGAATATATCGGCAGGCCTAAAAGGATCAAGTCTTGATGACATTCCGGCTAACCCCAGAAATCAAAATAGAGCAACATGGGTCCCGAGTTCCTCCTAGGCCTACTTCTACTCCGTCTCCCGCAACTCTCTGCTTCTTATACAACTGCTTTTTTTGCTTTTGATGCTACATTAGCCTCTTCTTCAGATAGCCCGGCAAAGAGCAGCTGCAAGTACTGGATGCAATAAGTTCTTCATGGATCGACTTCCGGGTCAGATTTGAATCGTTTTTAGGCGTTGCCGGAAGGCTTATTGTTGAAAAGCGGCCTAAGGAAGAGATCATATCGAAGATCCAGAATTACCAGTCTTAGCCTACGCAGGGGACCAGCTCCGCTTAATCCACCATAGCTCCTTCTTCCACACCGGTATACTTCATCTTCTTATTCTGACTTGATCGCTTCTTATTATGCTTTGACAAGCGTAGCGTAGCGGGCAGGGGGACAACAGGCCAGAGGCCTTCGATAAGCTAAGAGATAGAGAAGAATCAACAACTGGTTCGGAGCATACGGACGAAGAAAGAGAAGATGCATCGACCTCCGGTGTAAACCAGAAATTATGCCGCTCCTGTTGCTAAAGCTACGGTAAGTAAGAGACCAAAGATCTTGAGCTAAACTCCCGGCCTATGGCCAGGTAGCTTTAGGCAGAGAACAAGAACACCAATCTCCGGATATGCTTACTTAGAAACCCAAGTACTCCGTATGGTCTCCGGTGGGAGATCCCAAACCATACCTCTTAACCTATTTACATACTTCTAGGCGTAGCTTTGCGCGCAGATAAGGCACTGGTTGTTCGAATGATTCGATGAAGCGAGAGCTGAAAGAGACGTGGATTCAGATGAAGTAAACTGTTACTGGTAGTTCTGGTGTTTATGTTGCTGCTAGAGCTTTTTAGAGTTCACCAAGGCACCGAGGAGAGCTTTAGCTATCTTCTTGTTCATTGCTTTCTTACCAGACAACCTGGTATGGTATCGGAAAACAAGAAGACATTTGGATAAAGCAGAAACTAGCTCAGCAGGGTTCGGAGGGAGAAGGGAGAGGGATGGTAATTCGGTAATACTAAGAGATCCCTTCGGAGCTATATCGAAGTAAAGCTATACCACCGGGTCCCACCAGGTTGTTTAACAAGCATGCCAACGAGATACTTACTTAGACTACGGAATCCGGATATTCGCTTTAGTGGAATGATCGGTGGTATCACATGATCAAGTATGGTGGGTGGTGCGGAGGGTTACTTGTGTGCGTCGGCTAACAGCTGTTGCGAAGGCGGGCTATGATCGTGTACACCGCTGCAACCAAACATTCTGGCCAGTAGCACCATAATGATATTTATCGAAAGGGACTATTTTTCATTTCACCGGAAGACGCATACCTGGTTCCACCAGAAAGGCAAGCAAGTGAAGAGAGATCTGTAGCCGCCTTCGGCTACAACCGGGAACTGATGAAGTAAACATTGGGTAGCTTGACGGATATGCAGGGGCATCGGGTATGGGGGCTGGTGATGGAGAGTATTCAGCTATTGCAGTTGTATTTGGTGTTGTATCTCGTACTGATGATCTAGTCCCTGCTATCATTGGTTTATAACCAAATGCCATATAGAGAAGAAAGCATAATTTACGGCTTTAGCTGCTACCTATGGCTCTATTAGCTACTTTTAAGCCCGAACATTCATCAGTGGTCTGTAATACCCATATTCCACCAAATACTCCCTTTTCTTCAGCAGTTTATTCTCTTATTTCGCCTCTACCAAAGGTAGCATTAGTACTAGCTCTTACTAGAGTATCTTATTACGCAGGTAGTCTTTCTACGATAAGTGGATGAACGGAAGCAGGATATTCTCTCTTTCTTGCTGTATTTCCTCCGATACCAATGTAATTGGGTGGGACAGGCATTACTAAACCAATTCTTGTAAATGCATAATAATATTCAGAAGAGATCGGAGCATGCATAAGCATGGGCCCGCCACATACCAGAGATGCAAGGCGCGTGCGAAACTACAAGATGTGAACCCAAGATCCGGAACTCATAAGAAAGAACGATAATCCGGAAAGCAACAAGATAAAGGAATATTCAGTACTACTACCGGTGTATCTGGTCCTAAGAAGCTATTCACGCATGCGGTATGACCTATTCGGGTGCTCATGGGCTAAAGCCCGGTTAGAGCTCAACATATGAAGATGAAGGAGTATTTCCGGAGAAGAAAGAACAATAATCAGGAGATCGGGAGGCATCGGAATATTTAGGAAGCGTAGGGAGTCGGGTTCCGGCCATGCGAGAATCATAGCTTCTATTCTTAGTATTTCACCGGAGGCTGTGACGTAGGAACAGGAGCTTATGCTGCTTATTCCAGCTTTCGTCTCTTTCTATAGGTGTAGTTTCACTGATCGTCGGTAGACGGATCGTAGAATGTTTAGCTAAAGCACAGGGCTCAGGACTAGAAAGAAAAGGAATAAATCAAAACTATGAATAGCTGTATAGCTATAGTACCACCATCATACCTATCTGGTTAATCATAACATCATACATAGTAGCTGCTAGCTACATAGCATCATACTTAGGATCAGGCGGGCGAGACGGGCTGGGTTTATTCCGATGGTAGCTAACGGAAATTCATACGAATGGCTGCTATAGCTTCTTATCACCGGATGGATCTATTCCTTCTTATCCATTGTTTATTACTCACCCTGCTTCTTTTATTTCTAATCTCGGTATAAAGTTCTTTATCATAGCTGAATCCCATGGTTCTACCCGAACGGTTAGCATGAAGAACTCAATAGAATCTCAAACCCACAAAAAGCGAATAGATCATGGTGGCAAATCATGAAGAATAATCTCAAGCAGTTCTTCTTGTAAAAACAACCTCCAGTAGTACTGTTACTGGTTTACACTGTCCGAAGGCATTTCTTCTGGAGTATGCATAGGGTTGTCTATGAGAATATTCTTTGGGTCTGCTGACTGCGTTTAGGGATCATATGACGGGAATTGCTAACGATCCAATATCTGGTTCAACAAGAATTGCTGTAGCTTTAGCTACAACCCGTACTACACCGAATGTCTACGATTAGGAACCTATACCGGTATGGGTATAGAATCCCCATAGAAGCATAATACGAAGAATGGACAGAAATCGAATCAACAAGCAACGGGCTCAAGAACTGAGCTAGCCCAAAATGAGTAAATCCTCCGAAATATGCTAAATAGTAGCCAGAAGGAGTGGCCGTAGTACCGAAATACATATAAAATGCTGAAGAAGTAGCTAGAGCGTAGGTAGCTAATTGCTTGCCGATTGGATATTCCTGGAGCTAAAGCTACCCAAGTTGTATCGGTATGTGATACACTGTGACTGGTATAGTAGTCCCACCCATAACTACAGAAGACTTGGTGACCGGAAAAGGATCTTCGGCAGCTGCAGATTTAGTAGCCACGGCAGGTAATACTCTGAATCCAAAGTCATAGCCGGAAACAAAATCACCAATCTTTAAGTAGGGAGGGAGTATAACGACCGGACAAGGATGCGAGCTCCCGTCGATGGTCGTTGGCGTTAGAAGCGTATCTTCCGTTTTGGTTTCTGCTGTTTACTCCGGTATTCCTCCATATCTTACAACCATGCAACCTAGGATCTGACCTACCCGCCATAGCACCGGTATCATTAGGCCCTTTAGCAGCACTAGATTCTCTACCATTAGTCTGCCCCTGGATCTTACACTACTGAAGCAGATTTCTCATAAGTTGTATCAAAAACCATAACAGCAGGATTCTAATACCCAATGACTATACCACTTTTTCCCCAAGTCTTTGATTCCAGTAAAACTGCCTCCACTGGTGGAACACCACCATGGGACTTACTATGTATGATGAATAAGAACCGAAAATAATAGAGAAAGAGATGCAGAATAGCTACTAATCATAGCTACATAGTCTGCCTACCCAGGGATTCCGTATAACTAATAGTAGATTGATGGGTATTTAGTGGAATCGTTAATAGTAAGAGGAGGCATCGGTGGGACCGAAGAATCGCCTAGATATGTATTTCTGTTTACAACTCCTGGGTCTTTAGCTGAGATGTGCTACTCAGTGGTTCTACCATAAATCTCTACTGGAAAAGCAGTCGGGCAATAAGCTATCAATAAGCGTCTACGCCAGTTATACTAATAGAATCCTCAAAGACCGAATACGATACCAAACGGCTAGCAAATTCCTTGTAGTTGGGATCAAGTGTGACCGCTATCGCGTTACACTGCAGTAGATGAATTGTCTGTAGTTACTTCTTCATGCATATTATCGGTGTTTTAGGGTATGCTTCCAGCATCACCAGGTGAACTATTAGTAGGTCTTCCCATGGCAAAGCTCTGCTTTGAGCACCGAGTTATCTTATTTTTCAAGCAACGTATTTACGACACCCATGGACTGACCAGTTGGGGTAATTCCATTACAATTGAAAGCAGGGGCTGTATCTCGTTGGCGAAGCTAGTATGACATAGCTATACGGCGCCCATTCCCGAGTGTTCTTATGGAACCGTAGTAGTTGACGATAGTACATTTGATTCAGCTAGAGCTGTAGTTAATGATTTAGTACATATGATGCTTTTAGTACTTCTTTGGGTGTAGCAGGTCTCCTGCGGCCAAAGCTACTAGAAGATTAGTTTCCGGAGGCTTCTTTTTTCCCCAAATCCCCAGTTCTGTAGTAGTTGTTGTTGATTCTTGTTTTCTCCTCTAGTTGTTGTCCTTGGCCCAAGGGCCAATGGTTTCAGCTATGATTCTGAAGAAGCTAAAGCGTAATAAAGCTAGGGATTGAAGAAATGTTCACCGGTAGTCCTTCCTCGGTATGGCTCTGGCTGGAAATGGTACGTGGTCGCAAATCTGAACTTGATGCTGTGACTGTTCGCATCTTCCGGAGTTTATGATTATTTCGGTGTAGCTGCTACTGCTATTCTAATTCTTCCTTGTTTTCGGGAATTTACGCCAAGTCTTCTTCTGCATTTCGATTATTCGCATTATTCTTCTTTGGTTACTCCGACTCCATTTGGTCCTAAAGACCATATAGTAGCTACATGAATCATAGCATAATCAAAGTAAGAAGAAGGGCTAAAGAGGTAATCGACCATAGATCCAGTAATGCATAACCCAACTCTTCCAGATCGTCCTCCCCTTCTCTCTTGCTTATGTTCCTGATGTAGCTGGTAACCAGAATGTCTATATGCTGCGGAAATGCATGGATGGGTCTCTTCTTGCTTGGTTCCTACAGGTCGGGAGAGTTAGGCTGTTCTACAGAAGCAGCACCAAGCCATGGGGACCAGAATAGAACTCCTAAACGAACTACCCGCGGGCTATGCCGAGCAGTAACAACAACAACAGCAAGAGCTACAGGAGCAGTAACAGTAGAAGATGACCCAGTTGTTTCCGCAGCCCCCACCTCCTCTCTTACCATCTCTGGTTCTACGGAACCCTTAGCAACTGAGGGAACTCCTACGGCACCATCGGCCTACGGTTTCATCTACTTACTACCAGTTGTTTCGCAAAGCTCCTGAATATAGGTCTGACTCCGTATGGGTATGCACCAGATTTCTCTACTGGCGTAACACCAGGCTTGCGATTTCATCTCCTCATGATTCGTTGCTATGATTTGCGCCGGCTGTTGGCTATGCCGGTACCGTAGTACTAATATCATAAGCAGCTGAATACCCGGTACTAAGTAGAACTGTATTTAGGCATAAGCCGTAACTCAAATACTAAGACTGCGGGTGGCACACCCAAATCAACTACTCGGTCGGATACTATAGATCGTTTCACTACTAGGTCTGGTGATGCAAGTGTTTCTATGTGGTATTGAAGTAGGTTCTCGAATAGCTGTAGCTAATGTCTTATCCATGGCATGGTATCCGACCATGGAGGATTCCATACCCTTCTTATTGAGCTGTATATCGGTGTTTCCAACACCTGCGTCTATAGAAGTCCTACCAAGTCTTCTTATTTTCATAGCTATGAAGCTAGTGATAGAAGTTCTAGTGCCCGATACATAAGCTCTTGATTGAGCTACAGAAGGAATTATTGGCCTATAGCTAGCCAGTGAAACAACAAAAGCACTAATACTGGGATCGTACCAGCTGATGGTCTCCTAGCAAAAATGCTACCCTTGTGCAGTCATTTACGAAATAAGAGTCTTCGGCAGAAAGCAGAGCAGATAGCTTATGAGAAGCAGGAGAGAACCGAAACCGGATGTAGCTGTAGTTGAATCCAGTCCGTAATGAGTTGGCGTTGCTGGACCATCTCCAGTCTCTGGAAATACATCTGACTGCCTACGTTAGATAAACTTTGGGATCGATGCACGCGGCAATAACTCCAAGCCCAGTACTACCAAAAACTAAAGATTCTACGCTCCGGGTTGGGTCACTCATAACGAGTAGCCAGGTCATAACTAGTGAGGAAAGAGGCTTCGGAAGCGAGCTCAAAACTACAACTAGACTACCACTGAACGGAAGACCAGGAATCAAAGATCCGATCGAGCAATAAGTGAAGGCCCGGATATTAGCTTCATTTGGCTTTAGCTGGTTGGTCTTTCTATGAGAAGTTGAGTTAGGTTTTCTACCGAAGGGCGTTCTCGTCTTTGTTTGAGGAATAGGCATAAGCTGCTTCCAGAGCAGACGAAGCTAACAAGCCAGAGCTAGCTGGCATAAGCAAAGCAACTAAGACAGAAACTAACTCAATAGGAGACCAAGATGCCGGAACCGGAAGCAGCAGAGAATAAAAAGGAAGAGTGAGACCAGGTTGTTATACAAGTATGCTGGTAGCAACCAGGCAATTCTATTGAAGGCAGAGATGGGATGAGTGCCGGGGATAAGTGTTGCTTTGGCTTTATGGCTTGAACCAGGCCGCCACAGGCGGGGCTCACTGGAACTCGAAATAGATGACACCCTCCCCGCTCGCTATGCTTGGCCTCTGCTCTGGCTTACAATGGATCCGGTGCTGCTATGGTAGCGTACTACTGTGCTTCTGCTGTTTCTACTTATTTTGATTATGCTTATTCGTGGCTGAAAGCCAGTGAGCAAGAAACCGCTAAAGACTCAGAAGAGGGAGAGGAATAGCTATCCCTATAGCAGGCAGGTAAACAAGAAGAGACGAAGAAGGATCGGGTAGGAGGCAACCAGCGGGAGGCGCTTTTAGCGAAGTCGGGTTCTCATGATAAGATTTAAAGCTATGGCTTAGAGTTCCTTCTGTCTTAGTTCTAGTTCTCCTTTGATTGGCATGCTTTCCGGATAGCTCCTCTTTGACCTGAGCTCATGGGCCCCGACATACATACTCATGTTGAAGCTAATGATCGGTAATATGTTCTTGAGTCGCCGGAAGGCGTGGACCTTTCGATCATTATGAGAGTTCGGACTAATATTCCTTGGAATCAAGCATAGCTTGAGATCAAGAACCAAATAGAAGAAAAGATGGTAAGAATCAACATAATCAACTACTCCTGGACTGCTAGCTGCTTTTTCTGGTTATACTGGTATTACAGCTGTTACTCGGCGTAGATTACTATAGGGTCCCTGGCCAACGGCCATAGGGAATGAAGCATAAGAAGCTATGATGCTACGGTAACGAATAATCGATAAGAGCTATAACTGCAGATGCAGCTGGATACGATGTGATGCTATATGAATAATCATTCACTACAGCCGGAATGGTTTAATATCCTGCATATGAGCATCTCGTAGAGATCTACTTAGGGGCTTGTTGCTATAAGATCGGCATAAAGTCTACCTGGTACCGTCTGCCGTTGTAGCCGTATTTGAATATAAAGATACCTGGGTTGTTATGTGCCCGGTTTGTCTTGATTTCCGATTGATGAACAAGAAGGCAAGCTAAAAAGAAAGAGAACACGGGCGGACTGGGTTGGTCGATCCATCACGTTATGAAGCGAAGGTATGTAGATCATCCCTAAGACACCTTGCACCATTTGTTACCAACCCGACTTGGGAGTAGGGGCGACCTCCACAGGGAGCATAGAAAATGGTTATTGACCGCTCCTGTGTCGTAGGACTTGTAGCTCGGCAGTCCACCGGGTGGGCACCTTCCAGTTTCGAGTGTCTTCTTGGCCTTTGTCGATTACTGTACGCCGCACACATCTTTAAACACTTTTGAGCTCAAACACCCAGAAGAGAATAGAAAACATAATATCCGAAGGCCTGCGGGAACCCCACCAGCTCATATGTAAGATACGTGGCAACAGCTGCAAGATCGAATGACTCATCGTTGGTAAATAACTGGATCATCAGTTTAGAAAATGCTTACGGCCGGATCTTCCGTACCAAGTATTCTTACGATTACACACTATGGAAGTACCAAGACCTGTAAAAGTAGCATCAACAGGGTTTGGAAGGGACGAGGAGAGGGATTTATGGCTCCGGAAGTTAAGTAGTTTTGGGTTCCGATGCGCTCCTCCGGGTGAAACCAAATTTGGGCTAGCAGTGGGACCTCGGTGGAAGGCTCTTTCTCCGTTTACTTAGTTCCCGATGTAGTCAATTCATAGTCATGGCATGACTAGCAACAAGGTTGTTCGACAAAAGCGCATAAGAGCATAAGCTTCGGATAGAACAGGGTTTGGATGGGTTGCGATCGGAGATCTCCGGTATTGTATTGAGGAAAAGCTATAGGTAGGATCTTACCAGTGGTAGGGAATAGCATCCATTCAGCGAATAACCAACAGTTGATACAGCTCTTATGGTTATATTTCCAGGGTAAAACCTGATCTAGTTACTTATGCTTATTCAGCAACACAATTGATTGCATTACCTTCTTATTCTTCGGAGATTTCCTCTCATTTGATTTTTATCCTATGTCTGCTTTCATTCCCTGGCCTAAGGCCAAAGGTAAGTAATAGATAGAGAAGAAGAAACTAAAGCAAGGAAATAAAGGTTCGAAAGGCTCATCTTCTAGGACTCGTTACCGGCCCCCTCTTATCGATCTCACTCTTTCCCCGCCTCTTATTTTCCCGCGTTGTTGTTTATAGCTTTAGATAGTTTTACGGTCCTTGGGTACCTGGGACCAGAGATGTATGAAACACCGGTACAGGGGAATATTAAGAAAAAGCATCTGGTAAAAGCTCTGATCCGCTACATGGAATAGAGTTGCCCGACCCCCATACACGATCACACACATCTTCTACATCAGTAGCGAAATCCCCAAGTATTATGAATTACCGGAGTCAAGCGCCATCTTGCTTTTTATCTTTTGCGATCGAATCGCCTCATGGGGAATACTATAGGTTTACTGGCCTACTTGATTTAAATAATACCATCGCTCATACGCTAACGCTTTAAAAGCATAATAAGAAGTATACTCAGAAACGCTAATCGTGAATAGATTCAAAACTAAATATGTTGCCAAGGCGGAACTAGAATATTTAAGACGCAAGGAGGTAGGGATGGAACCGGTATAGATCCATAGAGCCAGTGATTAAGAGTTGATTTGGGTATTTCGGTAAACCAGGGCGGACAGGTGAGCATCAACTACGGCAACAACGAGAAGAATAAACCTGAACCGGTGAAGATCGGTAAAAGAACTAAAGGGGGAGAAGCGGGAATGGGAGAGCAGCAGGGGCGGGAGTAGAGAAGAGAAGGGTGAGGGAGTAGCCGCGTTTCAGCAGGTTGAGTTTCGATCCTTTCGGTAAAGCTTTTTCGAGTCTCTGTTGGATCTTGTTTATGATGTTTTCGTCTTTGGGCATACTTCCAGTTACTCCGACATCACCACCTTTACCATCCCCCATCTCTCTCTTCTCCCTCCTCCGGTTCTTCTCCCACAGATTATTATTCTGCCTTTCTTTACTTTCTTATAGTTGTTAACCAGATATTCCGGTATACCGGTATAGAGAAGAAAGAACGTTGAAATAACTGGAGAAGAAGTCGAAACAAAACAAGGAAACGATGCCGGCTCCACCAGGGGAAGAGAGATGATCTATGAGTTATCCGCGTAGTAGTACCGAGGCCGCTTCCAGCTCCAAAGACTACCGTTGCTGAATGAGGCTTGCTTGAATATCCTCCTACTGGATATGTTACTAGTATGAACTGCTATAGCAAATGATGGGTTAGACGGGTAATCCCGGGTATGATAGTAATGGATATTGGTGTAGCTACTATAGTAGTAGCATCTTTAACAACAGAAGCAGTAGAATAATCATATTATGGATCAACTCCCAATACTAGTAGGAAATAGCTTAGGCACCGCTGAAGCAGCATATTATCTTACTGTTACGCCTATTGGTGCACCATGGTATGTATTCTACCATACCAGATTACCAGTAGATCTACAGTGATGCCTTATGATTAGAAATAGAGGCGAAGCAAGCAGGAGCCAGTGGCTCTGCAATCATGAATAGCTAGAAGTAGGTAAGCTTTCCCGGATTTATAGTTGTTTCTATTATGCCCGGTCATATCTTCGATAGAGGATCATGCTTTTCTTATTAGGTGATTCCCAGATTGTGTTGCTACGCCTTCAACACTTACTTTGGATCTTAAATCGCAAGCCCGCTTGCAGCTACAACACAAGACCCAGGTCAGTTCATATTCATGAGCCGTAGGTCAAACGAGTTGGTTTTTATCGCCTTCACCCTACGCTGCATGTGTTGTTGCTAGTGCTATAGTGGTTGACTCATTTCGACTATGACTGGGCATGACCACGGATCTGATTCCGGTACCATCTTAGGATTGGACTGTCTTTCCTCCGTAACCAATGGAGGCGGGGAGTGAAAGAGGTTATGTCGGAGTAAAGGTAGCAGCGAATAGCGGTACCGCCTGCGGCTGCTACCTGGTAAAAGGTGTGAAGCGGAGTACTAAGAATGAGAGTCATCGGAACCAACAAGACCAAGGCGGAATTACTAGTCAAATGATTCAACAAAATATGCGAAATAAAGTCCGTAGGACTGGTAGCGTAGCTCCCTATGGCAATCAAATGGACTACTTATGGCGGATGCTGTAAACTATGTATCATCAGCAGGAGACTCCCTGGGTTTCTGATCTACGATCATCAGATCTTCTAACAGCTGCTTGAGTTCCAGTGGATTCTGTTTCTACCGATACCAGGTCTTGAGCTATGGAGTTAGTAGCTACTTCTCCGATCTTAGGCCCACATCTTCTGATTCTCGTGGTTCCGTCTGATGTTATTGAGTATGTTCCGGATGTTAGAGCCAATGTTCTTTGATTCCTGCCGTAGTTTCGTTACTGTAGAACAGCCTTGTGTTCATACCGATGCGCACCATTAGTAGTAGCGTTGTTACGCGGTGTAACATCAGTAGGAGTATTTCGATCGTTTCCCGATACATCTGATGTCGCTGCGACTACAGCATTAGGGTTTTCTATTTAGGTCTTTTTCAATCCCTGGGATCGATACAACTAGCATTAGCTATGGCCGGACTTATACAGTTGATTCCTTATTTGATACCTATGGATTACTCAGGCCTAATGATTGATCTACTTCATACTCCTTTCCAGACAAAATAATACCGCTCCATGCAGCTCTCCAAGAGGCTCTCCCTCTGATCTACGATAGTTCCCCGCGATAAAGGGTCCATTAAGTGTTCGGCCTGCGTGTTTGAATCGAATTCGTATGAGCCGGTGCGTACACATTGATCCCTTTCACGTGAAGCTCGTACTACGCCATCAACACAACAAGAGGTGGAGTAGGAAAGAAGATAAAAATCAAAGAAATTATGAGGTACTAGTAATAAAAATCAAAGGGTTGTTGGCTCTTCTCAGGGGGAACCATGACGAGCACCAATTATTGAAGACACTCGAAGCCATGGGTGAAGGCGAAGCCGAGTACACATCCCCTCCGTGCCTCCGGCACACGCCAAGTAAATAGACCACCGTAGGTTTGGAAGGGTGGGGTGACTAGGGGCCACGGAACTTCGTGACTCTACGGTTCGGAATAGAATCCAAAATCACGAAACAACTGGTAGGAGACCTATCCCTTAGAAACCAATTGAGCTACGGGAATGGGGAGTGTCGGATGTCCATTCTGTTCCATGGACGCATAGAAACTCAAATAGTTGCCAAAGCTACCTCCCCAACAAAAGAAGAAGAAAAAGCTCCGCTTAGAGGTTCCCTCCCTAATGAACTTCGATACAACGTGCTACACGGAGAGGCCTAGGTCTTACCCCAAACCCTGTGGAGGTAGTAATACGGTGACTGACCACAAGCGAGCGACCCTTTGTTTAAGCATTACGGTCATAAGAGCATAACGGAATGAGTATAACCAAGGCTACGGGAGCTTCCCAAGCTCTATGCCCCTTGCACCCCCCGTTCCAGGGGGAATGAGCCTTGGGTCGGTACGTTCTGTGAACAATTGAACCAACACGGACAGGCGCGGATCCTGTTACTGTTCGGACGGGTTCCCGAGCAAATAAATAAGCAAGAACTGGGAGGGGCCAAGAATATGGGAGCTATAGCAACAGGAGGCTTCTGTGATACCATATTTCATTGATACCTCGGAGCAGTCCCACAAAGGCTGGGTGGGAACTCCTATAACGAATAGAGGCAGCTGATGTAGGGGCAACAAAGGGGTATGTCGACCTCACGGGCAGCCATTTTTGTTTAGTTCTGGATTCCCGTCTAGGACCCTCTTCAATAATTTGTACAATCGATGCCATTTTCCACTTCTGTTGTGCTAGATAGAACCCACACCCTCTTGAGAGATTATGTCTCATTTCGTACAGGAACTTGGAGAGCACTCCCCTTCGCTACGCTTCGCTCCGTACCGATCCCTTCCATATTTGAAAGCAGACTTCGCAGCCCACGTTCCGGAACCAAGAATGAATGAAGTCCACGGTTAATTCTTCCGTAATTCGCATGAATGGTCTCATTCGCTCTGGGCCATATCAATTGGCAGTGCTCGTATGAATGGAGCGTGATTCGAATTCGCCATAGCTGCCTGTGATGCGAACCGGTTTTACTTCATTCCCGAGTTACCGATCTTTAGTTCATTCAACTGGGAGCAACAACTGTGGAATAGGAATACGGAGGGAACCAAAGAAACGATCTTTGGCAACTATTAAGAGAACCCCGGCGGAAAATTGTACGAAAAAACCATCACGGAATTCGTTTAACTATGAACGCCCCTTGATAGCGCTTATGACGTAGACCTTCTGCGATGCCCGGAAAAGCGTATACTCCTGCTAACGGTTGCAATACAGCATTGCATTCATCAGGCAGCTTTTACGCCAGTGTTCATCGTAATCATGAGTAAGGCCCATCCCGCGTTGTTGGCAGAGTCCCCGAACCCGAACCCAAGTAAAGGGGGTGGTCTCCCTACAAAGGGCCAAGGCGATGCAATGCAATGCCGCAACAAATCCTTAGACCGGCCCTCTAATCCCATCCTACAGTTACTTAGCTATAGAAGGGTAGTAGTCCCCCAAGATGTGGGGTACGTAGGTGAGGTGTGTGGCTGTGGCCCCACCCTTCTCAACCACAAAAAAGGTAACTTTTTTGCTTTCCTGTGGCCTTTGGCCTGGTTATCGGGGCTACGGTGAATTCCACCGTAGGGAAGGAAGAAAAGAACACACTATGAATAGCTCCATCTCCCCAAAGAGAGGCTAAATTTCCATTCATTGAAGACAGGGGGAAATAGCCAATGCATCACGGAGCTCTGGATCTAGTAAGACTTACCACTGAGTATCCTACAAATCAACTCCCGCTCGTTACGGACCGTATAGCGAGGCTTACCTTTTCAATTGGCTTTAGCCCAATTGGTGGGCACGAACATCATACTGATGATTGTCACTAAATTCTTCCTGATTTGACGCACGACACTCACGGACCACCTATCGTCACCATCGGACAACCAAGAGTAATAAGAAAAGGAGCAAGGGTGCAGGGATTTATGGTACTACTCCATTACGTCACCAACGCGGCGACCGAAATAACCTCCGAAAAATGGTTGGCCTTTCGCTCCCTCCAAGAATATGGGAGCTACATAGGCGAGCCCTAAGAGAGGGCTAAATATAGTATGTAGCTTGGGCATTCCTTGTGGCCCAAGGAATATCATGCATTTTCATCTGGGGTTGGAATAGGAAGTTAGTCTCGGAATTCATATGTAGTCTGGGGTGCTCTACGTCCAGGCCGACCTGGACAACAGCATGCTCTATCACTTTCACCTCCTTGTTGTTTGGATCTTGACCGGGTCCGAGCTTCCCAAGCTCTATGCTGTTGGGTTTACGAAAGAACCAAACCACGCGAGTCAAAACGGGCCTCCTTTATTGGTATAAATTCTCTCTCTATATAAGTGCCATGAAAGCCCAAAAATAGCACATGAACCTAAATCACCGGGAGAAACTGAACAACCCATAATCATAAATGCATTTCGGAATTACTACGGTTCACTTTTCGGCTCTTAGGAACAAATAATACCTAGCGCTGGGTTCGCTTCTAAGTCGAAGCTCCCAACAAATATAGATCTTCTGGTAACTGTTAATAGGAACAAGATGGAACAAGGGAGTAATGAAAGAGATGCCAAATAGTCCTGAGAGCACTTCTAACGGAACGAGGATGAGTTGTTTTCCAATGATGAAGAGAGCCAGTAGTAACAGTTGTTTTTACCATCTCGGGAACGAAAAAGTATACGAACCAGGCGGTATGCAGCTTCGCCTCTTCAAATTGTCCAATAGTAACAGAATTCGGTCTCAATGTTTAAATGGAAGCAAGTCTTTCTGTCATCATGTGATCGGGTCCAAAAGTTTCATGTAATTTCTATAACGTCCCTCTCTCTTTCTTCTTAGGGAGCTTTATGACATCATAGACCTTTTCTTATGGATTGGACCTATGGTGTGGCTACTCTTCATATTTATTAATAATCTTCTCCTCCGTGTAAAATATACGCTTGTTGAGTGAATCACATGGCATTCGCTTTGGCACCTGCTAGTACTATGATGCTTACGGCACCAGAGGAATGGGCGTTATAGTTTCTTGATTGTATAGCCTTATTATAAGCCGTAGCTTATTAACACCCGAGTTGTGCCCTCTATTATTGGTATCTTTTGGAAGCTTGAAAGGACCGGACCACTGAGGAGAGGACGAGAAAGCCCAAGTCACAAAGAGGCGAATGAGACTATCAAATATGCATGAAGGTTGAACGGAAGAACATTCACTCAAATTGTTGAAGCACATAATAGAATATCAGCTACCATGACAAAAGAAGTTGAAGTAGGATGGGCCTTTGCACCTGGCCAAATATTCTTCCTGAATTAATGCACCCGGAGATACGCGGTTCAGTAAATTGATACTTTATTATAAGCCGTACCCGAAAACAGAATAAAAGCATCACTTTTTTCTGGATGTACGGCTTATGCTCCCAGGTCCGGCAGGAACGCGTAGAGCTAGAATCACCCGGTCCTACCGAGCAGTTTTCTTACTTTTATACTATACCGGTATTCCGGTAGGGACTACTTACACTTCAAAACAATCAATGGCAACAACTCTTGTGAATTCGTGCATGTCCGGATAAGATGATGAGAGAGTAGCTGCTGAGAGCTATAGGTATTCTACAGTTCGAGGCTATTATATAGGAGCGTTGATGTAGCCGAAGGCGGCTACTTTCTTTCTTTTACTCTATAGCTACCTACTGCCATGTATGACACCATGGCCCATGGTTGGAATCGAATAGTTAGAAAGCTTATACAAGGGGGGGATTCGTGTAGTCGGGATCAGTAGTTTATCCAAGTGTTGATTGAAAGGATATAGATCCTGCGTATGAGATGCTATGGGTAAGCATAAGCTCTTGCAGTAAAAGCAACTGGAAGAAGTATCCCAAGTACTGATGTAAAAGCAGATACAATAGCGGAGCTAACAGCATCCGATCGAATAGCTACTAGAACTACATCAGATGTATCATCATGAGCAACAGGAGACCCATAGCTATGGGGCCCAAGAGGACTCATTAGTAGTTCCAATAGTGGGAAACCTCCTATATGGGAGCTCGTGCAAAGAGATAGAAATGAGAAATTAGGAGCAAGTAGGGGATAGGTCGGATAGAACCAGTGGACAGTATGCGGCATCGGTGGGAGTTACCGGGGAATTGATTTCAGGGTTTCGCTACCTGGTGTCTTCCGCTTCCGGTTCCTGTCGATGGGTGCCTATATAATAGCCTTTGCTCACGATTCCGAAATAATGGATCCATTCTCTGCCGAAACTCCTAATTGAGCTATCATTCTGCTTTTACAGCAGCTTCTGTGACCATATTGGTCAATCCCAGATAGATTCCCTTATAACAATAGCAAACGGCTAACTTCCCTCCTACAGACCAAGCCATAGATTTTCTTCAGCTATTGGAGTTTATCCAGATGCTTTATCGCCGTTGATGCACGGAATACCCGATAGCTATGCTATAGTAACTGCCATGGTAAGCTACAGTTCTACTAATGGTTATTTAGCTATGGTACCTTGTACCAGTGGTTCTACCACTATAGTAGGATTTCTACTTGAGTTACGATCCATTAGGATCATATGCAGCTGCAGAGGTATCTATTTCGTCTCCATATGGGGAGTAGTCAGACCTTACGAGGCACCAGTTCTTCCTGAACCTGCATAAGTTATAGCTTTGGGGGGATGTAGCAGGGAACCTGCGGTATTATCCATACTATTCCAATAATGCCGGATCTTTCCGGATTCAATCCCTAACACCAGCGAAGCCAACCGGAGCACCCGCCATAGATGATAAAACTGCCCCATCAGTAGGTAGTCTTTTCCAGTTACTATCGGTATAATATTCTGAATCAAGCAGGGTGTGGAACGACCATAAGAGACTATTCTGCTCCGGTATCTGGTATTCCGAGAACTGTCGTTCTCGCCTTGGTTGTTTCGCTCGGTACGTCGGTGGACGGCATAGAAATGGTACTATGGTTAGCTGATTATCCAGCTTTGGGGCTATTGGTTGTTCATACCATCTTGGGACTAGTAGCGGGATATACCATACTTACTGTAGCTAAAGGTCCATGGGCCCATGGATAACCACATAGGATCCGGAAATCTATTCATTACGCCCTCCGGCCGTATCGAATCTATAGTTTATGCACGCCCTTGTTCCCTTCTTCTACTGATGATGATGCTGATTATGGATATAGTAGGGCTAGAAGTTCTAGCTTTTGCGCCGGGGTTTGTCCTCGTAGCCTCGTTCCCGGTTTATATAGCTTATAGGACCATAGATCCTATACATACCCATACTACGTAAGTAGAGGAATAACGAATATCTGGTGCTACAACCAAAGAAAACTACTACCCGGCTAGACCTCCGGTGAATCAAGCACTGCAATAATCATAGTGAATATCGGTGGGAAACCATACCCATACTATACAGCTGCTACCGGGTCCAGGACGGATCGGGTGTGCAACAACACTGGTAGGGAATATCATACTAATTCCAGATATGGTTCCAGTAGCGGCGTAGCAACACGGTATCGTAGTACTAGATCTCTGGGAAATCCCCAATCATAGCTATTTTGGTTTCCTCACTTCATGTAGCATATGATACTGGATAAACGATAGTATTCGATATTACCGGAGTCGTGCCCAGTATTGGCTAAATAAGAAGAAGACTAAGTTGAGGAATTGCTAAATCTGGTAGTTGCTCGGATATTTGGGTCTCTATAGCTGCTTATTCTACATATGATGTCGGAGCAAATCCATCGTTAGGACTCCTGGGAACCGATAGTTGAATATTACGGAGTACTAGCAGCTACTTATGTATGTCGTACTATAGCACCGGTATATGATGATGAAAGCTAAAGCTCTTACGCAGGGACTTACTACTGATGGTTCTGAATATGCTCCGGAGAGCTATGCGACTGTAGTAAATGACCAGAAATATGAACCCCATGGAGTCAACCATGGAACCGTACAATTGAATTCTATATGAACTGGGATCTGGTATAAACGGCTCGTCCTGGGTCTAGTAGCTATTCCGGTATCTACGCAAAGCTCCTTATGTGGAATAAACTCAAGAAGAATCAAGCCCTTATTCTAGGCGTTGGGTCGGGGTCAGGCCGAAGGTTTAGTTTCTTGCTTTCTTGACTATAGCTTAGCTTCTCATTATTCCGGGTTTACCGATCTTTCGTTATTGTGTTCCTCTAGTGTCCATGGCCCAAAGGCCAATGGTGTTCAACTCCTATAGTCAAATCAATAAAAGGAATCACCGGAAACTGTAAGAAGAATGGGATCTTCCTGGCCAGCTAGCTTCGTTGCTCTTGTCCGCCTACGGCTGGGATCTTTGGTGTGGAACCATCAATTGAGTCTGGTAGCGATGTTATTCCCAGTATTGGCTCAACTATAGTTATACGGATTCTCTCCGATCTACCAGTTCGCTATGCTAGTCATATGCCGCAATTCCAAGTATTTAACGAAAGAAGCAGCTACCGAAGACCGAAGTAAGATGAGCCAATGAAATCAAGTAGATACCGTTATTATAAGCCATAACTAGAACACCAATGGTATACTTTTATTATTCACTGAGTAGGAATTGTTTCGAGAATAGGCGAGGCGGCGGGTGTGACTGGTCACTGCTACGTCCAGAGTTTATATGGATTCTATGCTCCGATATTCTTGCTTATCGATACCAGTTTATTGCTTATGGAGCGGCTTGTTTCTCTTCTTGTTTACCGAGTTTGTGCTTAGGCCTACTGCCTTGCATGAGCACAGAATACATGAATAATCAGATGATAGAGGAGATCAAGAAGAAGCTATCCCGGGCTCAGGCTAAGAGGAATAAGAATAAGAAGCTGCTAATGCTAGTTACGCTCCGGATGTCCCTCCGCTACCAGTCTCACGGCACCAATCCCGGGTTTAGACCCAAATACAGAAGAATACTCAAGCAAACCGAATAATGAAAAGCGGTAATGAGCTAGTACATGAGCACCGGGATATGAAGAAGGGTAAGGCGTAGCGTAGTTTGATGCTATAGCTGCTATGGCTTTAGATTCGGTATAGTCTCTGGAGCGGATATTTAGTAGTTTACGCTTCACCCATGCGTAAGCAGTGTAAACAGTAACAGCATAAGCCGGCTTTGCCTACAGATGTCCATGAGCTCAGGACTAAAAAGAATACTACAACAAAACCTGGGCACCTAAGGAACTAGAATGAGTGGAATACTACCGAAGGGCTTAGTCGGGTATGATCTCGATGATCCGGATGCTTTAGCTTCTTTTATTTCTATCTGACTGCCGGGTCAATCATGGTCTCATAGCCCATGAGCGCCAATTGATAAAATGGAAAGGAAAGATAACTCAAGGAATAGATCGGTTCCATAGTCCCTGGATGTATGCTCTGCTCCGGCTTTAGATCTCATTATTCTTTCTTCTCCATTGGCGTTCATGGGAACCTTGGATACCATGCATGAGCGACTAGAACTCCAGCAGTAGGAAGGTATGCACCGGTGATCCATAAAGCCTTAGTGATTAAAGTGTCGAGCGTTCTTCTCCTATAGCTATAGGTTGTTCTACTATAGTCAATGAAGCAAAGTCAATAAAATAATGAATCAACGATAAACAAGAATAATTTGGGAGAATCAACGGTGTACCGCCTTCTTAAGAGCTCCTTAGTGCCCCCTGCTGGTGTGGGTTGGTGTGGAAAGAGGGTAGTAGTACTTGGATCTGCTATCATATGCATATGGTGGAACACCAAAAGGAAATAACTCCGACTCATAATAAGCTTATGAGCAGCAGAAGCCGTTGACCCCGCGTAAAGACATGGCCAAGCAAAGCTACCGGCAGTAGTAGTCAGTTCTTTGTTCCCGATTCTAAGGTCCCAAGTATCATTCCCATTCCCAGAGCATTTTTCTTTATTTTCTTCTATACCGGTCTTCCTCACCATGGCAACCATGGTACGTAGTATTAATGGTAAAAGAACAACAATCCAATAACGATACGAAGATCATGGAAAACATAAGCAAAAGCAGAAGAAGACTTGACTCCGAACCGCTATTAATGCTCCCGTGCAGTAGCAAAACAAAAAAGAAAATAAAGCGTTATTGAGCCTAAGGAGTCCCAACCGAAGTAACAGTGGCTAGTTTCTAGTCGTAGCATCGGAGGCCTGTCTTCGCTAGTGCTATTCCTGTCCGCACCGTCCTCTCTGCTGCGGGTTCAGGGATTTGATTGCTTGCTTTTTCCTATAGCTGTTAATTCTTCTTCTTTATTTTCCTATAGCAGTATTCCCATCGCTTGCTTATTCTGTCTACTTTGCAGGTCTTTCCCTTCTTTCCGCCTATGGCGATTTAATTGTTCAAGAAGGCAGCCGTTATGGATAGTTTTTGGATCATGTGGTGAATCGTGTGGAATCTGGATCGAAGAAATTATGGCAGATCATGTGAACCAAGAAATGACCCGAAATTATATCTTGGTCTATTTTAGATTGTTCCTTTTAATCGTAATCAAAGATGTTTTTACAGGTTGGATCTAGAAAAGGTCATCAAAGCTGCCTGAAGAGGAATTGCTGCGCATGTGCGTGGGGCGACTCGGGGCATCTGTATTCGGGGTCGATCTAGCACTGGCGACAGCACTTGACATCTAACGTTTGGTTTTGATCAATCAATCCCTGCTTTTATTTCTTTAGTTTATCCTTCCTATACCGGTCATTAAATGACCGAACTACCAAAGGTCAGAATGAAAATAAGGCTGTTACACAGAGAAATAAGAGATACGATCAGCCCTAACATCATAAATAGCCAACTCAGGGAAAGGTAGGTTGATTTCGTGCTATCTTTCTACCTACAGACCGGGCGGAAAGCGCTATCAATGGGATACTAAACAAGCTATGCTAGAATCGTTCGAAACTCAACCTGCCTACTCCCTATGATCATCCAAGGCTCTAGCTAAAGCTAATATTTCTTTATTTATTGTGGTTATAGCTACTACTATGGTGGAGCCATAGGTCAACAACAGAAGGAGAAGGCGAAGGTACAGTATAAGTGAGCTATTGGAATCGGTCTTTGTTTATTAATTAGTACCTGGATCGTGTCAGTAATGAGGAGCCTATTCGGGTCGGAAACTTCCTTGGCATTTGGATCTATGATTCCATTCCTAACTATTTACTAATTCCTGGCTTCTTACTCTATGAGTAAGGCGTAGCCTCGGGCTTCTTTAGCTTTTTCAAATTCTTTGGGTGCAGGAGTCGAGCCACCCCGGAGCGCAGGAGTCGGTACTATGTTCGATGATTCCTCATCTGGAGGAGTCCTTTGGCTACAAGCAAGGTAAAGAACCGACCCCAGCATGAAAAAGGGTATACCATTCCATTCATAGAGATACTGTGGAAGAATTGGCTAAACGCCCAGAATAGCATAAAACTAGTTGATCTGATCCTGTAGCAGTAGTTTTTACTGGATCTTTCCCATAAATAGTAGTTCCACGCCAGATATGAGCCCGGATTTGTTTCGATTCGGGTTCTGTTCAGTATCGGCAGCTGATGTAGTTGAATACGCTGCTATAGAAGCTATAACATCTGGCATACCGGAATACGAAAATCCATACCTAGTGATAGCAGATCCTGTGTTGAGCCCAATAGTAGACTATTTCGGGAAGCTAAAGCTTACCTGCCATGAATGATTCAAGGAGTTCTAGCTATTATCTGAGTAGCAGCTTTAGCGGCACCAACTACCATCCCTGGCCCAGCGGGACCAGTAGAACCATGTTCATTCCATTCCTCCTTACGGAGTTAGTTGACTCAGTGTATCCAGCAGTTGATCCAGTATAACCATTAGCATTTGCTGCCATAGCTACATTAGCAACATTTGGGGACTTACCCGGTCCCCGGTCTCACCGCTCCTGACCCAGTTCTATCCGAAGCCTATGCTTCAATTCCGGCAGTATCTACTGCTTTCTTTGGGTTCCTTAGGCCTCCATTGGAAGACTCACTGTAGTAAACATTAGGTCCAGCAGTGTATGATCCTACTTGGGTTGTAGCCGCTATCGCTTGGTCAACCAATGGTAAACTAGAAGTTCGCCTCAAAGCGGTACGGCCTCGCGGGTTCCCCGAAACATTCATCGTTTCCCAGAAAGATAACCAGAGCCAACGCACCGCACCTAACAAGCCATCTAGCCTTAGGTAGTTCCCCTTGTGAGCTTGGGGTCCGTAGAGAAGTGCTGTCCTGTCCGATAATGGCATTCTGTGGCGTGATGTTTTCGCAAGGTCCACTGGGATCACCAATTGGATGCTTTCCGGCGTAGATACTAGAGTAGAAGTAGGTGAATCAACAATGGCACAATCAGAGCTAAAGAGCTGGCTAAAGACGGATCGGTACAAGTCCTACAACATCAGGAGAAGCGCTTCGGTACAGGACTCCAAATATAGCTAGAACCAGTGATCTACGATCATCATATCAACATAATTCATCCCTGCGGCTTTCCGATGGCCTATGGCCAAAGGTCAGAAGCTTACTCCGATAATTCGGTGAAAAACTAAAGAAAGCATAGCTATCATAAAAAAGTAGCTGGTTCCGGATGCGTATCTGAGATTTCAGTGAGAAGGGGCAACCAGTTGATACGGCCCTCCCCAAGTCTACGATGGAATGCTGACTAATGTGCTGCCGGGGAAGGTCTTTGATTATTTTGATTGGATGAGCCGGGCATCCCGAACTTGGTATACTATCATAACAGCAGGCTCCAGAAAAAGGAGGTAGGACTCTATAAGCTATTCCATACCGCTGCTGGCATGGGAAGCTACAGGGGGAATTCAGACTCTGGTATTTAATGCTCCTCTATGGTATTTTCTCTTGCAATCATATGATGGGGAAGCGGATAACTGGTATTCCATTACCAGGGATAGGAATCATAGAATAGCTCTTTCTGGAACAACCCCAGTAGGAACTGTAGAAGAAGTAGCTACCGATGGAGAATACGCTACAACAGCCACAACTAGCCATCCCTACCACACACAACGTACCGAATGCCCCACCCAATACCCATAACACCAACAGTTGAATAGTCTAGCTCAACTGCATCCAGTCCTAAGTCATACTCCGGAGGTATCCGATCAATCCATAAGTCAAACCATAAATAATGGGCTAAGCATGGCGCATATTCAAGGAGTAGCTAAAGGCCCAATATGCGATATTTCGAGCGCCTGCTCCCACTGATCCAGATTTTATTCATTCACCGAACATTGATCTCGAACATGGTGGTTTATTACGGCGTGCTCCGTGATTGTATCGAGATAGGGAACTGCCCGTTCGTCTCCCAACTGCTGCTCTTTATCCGTCCGTTGAATACAATGAGCGATCATAGCTCCCGAATTTGTACAATGCCAGTCCTAAAACAATGGATTCAGATCTTCTAGCAATAGCTCATGCAAGGCCATAGGCCGGCAAAGCCTACAGCAGTTACAGAAGCTAGATCTTATGATTCTTATTCACTTGGGTCAGAGATACCCGGTTATGCATGACTATGGGTGACATCCCACTGCTAAAGCCGTATTGTTGGTGGGCGAAACAATCCCAAGTCAATCAGTCTTTCTAGCGGCTTACCCATATGTGCTGGTGCTTTTACTGTTACGTAGTTACCAGGGTCTACTTCCTTTCTTTGTTATCGTGATTCTACTCTTATATTGGTTCGTTATCGACTGCGTCTTAGCCTTACGCTATAGTACTAAGTGGGACCCGGTATTGGAAAGAACTAAAAGAAAGGAGAATCAGCTATGGCTTATCGGACCGCAGGTATTCCGTCATACCGAGTACGAGTCTTCTACTGTAGGAATTATATGGTGTTGATGCTAGATTTATCAATGAAAGTAGGCAACCAGAGATCCTCCCAGTACTACTGGGATCAGGAAGAAATAAAAGGCTTAGTTTGCGCTTTCTGAACTCTCGTACGTATGATCAACCATGGTAACCATGTTCCATGGAGTAGCTAGAATCAATGGTAATAGATCAGAAAGAACTAACAAAGCCTAAGAGAGTAGGAATTGGAAGAAGATCTTAATGCATACGGCGTAGCTTCGCTACCGATGAAACTCCGGGATTGGTAGCAGCCAAAGGCGGTACAATCCCTACTATATCCAATCCAGAAGCTAAAGCTTCAACTACAGTTATGTCATCCGGATAGCTGCTAGAGTTAACTCCTCTTCTTCTTATGCAGTTCAAGCCATAACACCAGAGCCCTTTGCAGCGGTAGTCCTTGCTTATGTTACAGATTACGTGGTTGTTACTGCACGGTTCGGTTAATGTCGTACCTATAGTACTGCATTGGTATGAAACCTAGAAGCATAAGGTCTGTGGAGCAATAATCATTCCTGCTTTTAAACCAGCAAATGCTGAATAAGTAGCAAATATAGCCAATACTTCCCCATACCCAGAATCCGTTCCTGGTCCAGTAGAACTGCCTCTACTCCGCTGATCGTTGTACTTACGCAAAGGTTGGCACCAACTGCTGATTGATATGATTCTAGCTATAGTAGCTCTATGGATCCAGATACAGTACCAGGAACAACGTAAACAACTGGGTAAACCGGGGAAACGGGGGGAGCAAGAGGGGAAAACTCATTCAAAGCGGAAGTCGAGTGTACCGACAAGTCCTCTTTTCTTTCCTTTAGTGCCGCACGCCCACCCGTCATCTCCTTCTTCCTTCGACCACTTCACCAGGGATTGGAATCCTGTACTTAGACCTGTGGCTTGAAAGAAGAGCTTCTATGCCCATTATAACGATATCTAAAGTTTCTAGTAATGGTTACTACCCTTTCTAATCACATGCCTTAAAAGGTCTGTGAACCGTCCTAGGAATAACATACCGAAACAAGGAAGACGCTCCTGAACGCCCACCCCTGAGAGCCAACAAGCCCGGTCACTCTGGCAAGGCAACTCCTAAGCTAGGCCTCAATCTTTAGCTGGAGCTGGTTCTTTAGCTTCCCTTTTCGTTGAGTGTGAAGAATAAGAAGAAGACTCAGCGGAACCCCAAGATCTGGAACTAGATCCCATGTCACTCCACCAATAAAAGAAGATTCATGCATGACAGCCAATCCCTTGAACTGAACTCCTCTGACAGGCAATCCCGCTCACTCCTCTCCTATCTTTGAGTCAATCCCTCCAGCTTGAAAGGGGAAAAGGTTCAAGATTCGTCGACCAGGTTCAAAACCAAAGGGGAAGGTTCAAAGCTCGTACTCATCCCAAGCCATGCAGCGGATAAAAAGAGCTCCAGACAGGGAATGAATTATTCTTCTCCCCCCTCCCTTCGTGATATCTTCCCGCCTCCCTCGGGCTAGACTATCATGTGACCTCGTACCTCGCTTACTAGCTGATCGAACGAATAGGAGACGCGAAAGATAGATTCACTACACAAATCCATCCCCCCGGCCCGGCTCCTCTCCAGAAGGCTTTCTCAAGGGCAATCTCAATATCCATTCCCTGGCCGCAGGCTGCCCCATCTTCTTTCTTTCCACCCCCAGCCCAAAGAAAGGGAATGACCGGTCTCTCTTGCTGTGGTATCAACGATTACCTAAAGAAGGTCTTAGAAGAGGTAGTTCGTCTCCAGGTGATGGGCTAGGTTTAAGAATCCTGTCTCTCCGGCTCGGCATCGACCGGATCTTTCTATCAGGATTTCTATCTATCCACCAGGGCTTCTGCAGCCAAGCCGACAAGGCATTCTATTCCCACTTCATCTATCTGGACATTGCGGTCAAGTTGCCGCCCGGTTTGCTTTCGCTTGACTCTCTTTACTACTAAACTTAGTGAGACGGAAGTTGATTGTTGGTTTTGATTCCTGCTGACCTAATACCCTTCGACGATTATCCGCTGTCCTCCGATCAAGACCGGAAGAAGGTAGGTCAGCTCGATCTAGCTATCCAGTTTCGGATTGGACGGGGATGAAGCTAGTCTTTTCTCTGGGCTGGCGAAAAAGCAAGAGAGGTAGAAGCTCCTTCTCTAGACTTTGACGCGGGTACGCAGGACAGCGAATCCAACAAAGCCAAATGTGCTTTCAAATCAAAGTGTAAAGGAAGCGGGAAGGCTAGCTAGACGGCTACGATGTTGAGAGGAAGTGTGCTGAAATGCGAGGTTGACTAATACGAAATCGACGTTCTCGAGGCCAATCAGGTGATCTAAACGATCGTTGAAATGCCAATAACGAGGCTGAAGAGGGGCGCTTCCCTTCAAGGTTGGATTATCCGATCCGAGGAGCAAATGAAATTGTTGATCAGATCATGAAGGCCTCACTCGAAAGATTGAATTGAAGGCCATCTTTATATAGCCTATCCGTCTCATCTTCGAGGTCCTCTTTGCCGCGCTCCTAACCTGTGGGGAAAGGGTAGAAGAAGGTCTTGTCAATGGAAGGTTGGAAAAGGAACGGGGCTGCTGAACCTTCGGATGGAATAGCTGGACAAGAGGAGAGCCTTGAGTGCTTCCACTTGATCGGATGAAGGGATAAAGACGACCGGCTCTCGATAAGAGGTTTCGGAAGGGATGCTTCCATTTCCGGTTCGGGGGATTCAACTGATAGAGATGCAGATGGATCGGATTCACTCGCCTTGAGGCGTTGAAAGACATAGAGAAGAAAGGCTGACATACAGGTCCGGCCCAGCAAATGGAGATGAAGGGACTGGAGGAGAACAAGAGCTGGGGAGCTAGCTAGGTATTCCCTTCGAGGGTGAGATGGGATGAGATCAGTTCGCAGCTTCCTTTCTCCGGTAGCGATGAGGTCTTGCAGAGCCTCGACTGCCTCACGCGACGGATAGAGCAGCGGGCTCCAATGCTGCTAGCTGGTGAGCTTGCCCTGGGCTCGCAGCAGGGGATAGGGAGTAAGAGGGATGCTTATTGACATCATTATTACGGTAGGTATCCGGATATGGACTTTGGTCGATGGGTCCCAAATAGATGGCTTTGGGTCAGATGCAGCTACAGGTGTTCCAGTTGGCTCATATTCAGTCGTTTGGGTCACTTCCCATTGCTTTCGATAGCTAGATATGCTTTACCGGGGCCTCCGGTGATGCTAATGGGAGTTCAAGAGGTGGAGCAAAGAGGTTAGCTGGTCACTAGCTGCTTGCTATCATAGAACCGGGCCTTCCATTGGGCCCGGATACAGCTATAGAGTGAGCTTCCCCTTCCTTCCCTTTCAGAGATAGCCAGCTGGGGACGCTGATTGCCTTTGTTGTCATTATGTTGGTCGAACGAACTTATTCATGATTTGAGTCGTGAATTACGGGGAGCCTTTCACTCTACTGTTTACCGCCAGTAGTAGATCGTTATCATTACGAGAGATGAAAAAAAACGGCCGCTTTTCGAAATCCATTTTGATTCAACAAATCCGGTCCCATCCTCTGGGAAACTTGGTTCCACTCACTCCATTCCCATCCGACATTCCGTATGCAACCCTGTCAATATTGATTCGAACGAAATTCTTGCTCCAGAATCCCGCTCCTAATGACCCAACTTTCTCCCGGCCCATGCTTCATCTAAATGAGATCCCAAAAGAGGGTCCGACGGAGAGAACCACAGGTAGGTGGACAGGGGTCGGACCAAGGTTCCTCCCGCCCACACGTCGATTCCAACGTTTTGCAAAGCTGTTCGAGAAGAGCTGACTGACTTATGAGCAAACAAAAAAGGCGAGCGCTCCTGCACGAGCCCTGCAATCTTTCTAAAGCGCTAACGAGCAAGAAAAGGCCCCTTACTATAGATAGGGCGTTA